GAGTTTGATCCTGGCTCAGGATGAACGCTGGCGGTATGCCTAACACATGCAAGTTGAACGAAAGTTTATACTTTAGTAGCGGACGGGTGAGTAATGCGTAAGAATCTGCCCTTAGGAGAGGGATAACAATTGGAAACGATTGCTAATACCTCATATGCTGAAAAGTAAAAGATTTTTCGCCTAAGGATGAGCTTGCGTCTGATTAGCTAGTTGGTAAATTAAAAGCTTACCAAGGCAACGATCAGTAGCTGGTTTGAGAGGATGATCAGCCACACTGGAACTGAGACACGGTCCAGACTTCTACGGAAGGCAGCAGTGGGGAATTTTTCGCAATGGGCGAAAGCCTGACGAAGCAATACCGCGTGAGGGAAGAATGCCTGTGGGTTGTAAACCTCTTTTCTTAAGGAAGAAATATGACGGTACTTAAGGAATAAGCATCGGCTAACTCCGTGCCAGCAGCCGCGGTAATACGGGGGATGCAAGTGTTATCCGGAATCACTGGGCGTAAAGCGTCTGTAGGTGGTTAAACAAGTCGACTGTTAAATGTTGAGGCTCAACCTTAAATCAGCAGCCGAAACTGTTTGACTAGAGTATGGTATGGGTAGAGGGAATTCCCAGTGTAGCGGTGAAATGCGTAGATATTGGGAAGAACACCAGAAGCGAAGGCGCTCTGCTGGGCCATTACTGACACTCAGAGACGAAAGCTAGGGGAGCGAATGGGATTAGATACCCCAGTAGTCCTAGCCGTAAACGATGGATACTAGATGTTGTGCGTATCGATCCGTGCAGTATCGTAGCTAACGCGTTAAGTATCCCGCCTGGGAAGTACGCTCGCAAGAGTGAAACTCAAAGGAATTGACGGGGGCCCGCACAAGCGGTGGAGCATGTGGTTTAATTCGATGCAACACGAAGAACCTTACCAGAATTTGACATGTCGCAAATTTTTATGAAAATAAAAAGTGCCTTCGGGAATGCGAACACAGGTGGTGCATGGCTGTCGTCAGCTCGTGTCGTGAGATGTTGGGTTAAGTCCCGCAACGAGCGCAACCCTTGTCCTTAGTTGCCATCATTTGGTTGGGTACTTTAAGGAAACTGCCGGTGATAAACCGGAGGAAGGTGAGGATGACGTCAAGTCAGCATGCCCCTTATATTCTGGGCTACACACGTGCTACAATGGTCATGACAAAGAGTCGCAAAATTGTGAAATTGAGCTAATCTCATAAACATGATCTCAGTTCGGATTGTAGGCTGCAACTCGCCTACATGAAGATGGAATCGCTAGTAATCGCCGGTCAGCTATACGGCGGTGAATCCGTTCCCGGGCCTTGTACACACCGCCCGTCACACCATGGAAGCTGGCCACGCCCGAAGTTGTTACTTTAACCTTTATTGGAGGAGGGCACCTAAGGTGGGGCTAGTAACTGGGGTGAAGTCGTAACAAGGTAGCCGTACTGGAAGGTGCGGCTGGATCACCTCCTTATTAAGGAGCTATAAATTACATAGATATATATAATTAAATAAATTTTTTGTATTTATTATATTGATTTATTAGTCCAGATCGTATATAACTATTGAATTAAGCAGGGCTATTAGCTCAGTTGGTTAGAGCGCACCCCTGATAAGGGTGAGGTCCCTGGTTCAAATCCAGGATAGCCCACCATAAACAAAGGGGGTATAGCTCAGCTGGTAGAGCGCTGCTTTTGCAAGGCAGATGTCAGCGGTTCAAGTCCGCTTATCTCCAAGTTTAAAAACTTGACAAGTCAGGTTTTTCAATTTATCATGCTAACAAATTTAATGTAAAATTTACTTTATTTTATGTTAACATGCATAATAACATTTAAAATAATTAAGAGCTTACGGTGGATACCTAGGCATTTAGAAGCGATGAAGGGCGTGACTACCAACGAAATGCTTCGGGGAGCTGGAAGTAAGCTATGATCCGGAGGTACCCGAATGAGGAAACTCTTTAATACTACCTACTCAATTAATAAGTAGGCAAGAGCTAACTTGGCGAACTGAAACATCTTAGTAACCAAAGGAAAAGAAAGCAAAAGCGATTCCCTTAGTAGTGGCGAACGAAAAGGGAACAGCCTAAACCACTTTAATGAGTTTTAGTGGGGTTGTGGGACAATATTTAAAGTATTAATTACTAGGTGAAGCAACTGGAATTTTGCATCAAAGAAGGTGATAATCCTGTAACTGAAAGTAAGTAAATATTATTATTGTATCCCAAGTAGCATGGGGCACGTGAAATCCCGTGTGAATCTGCGAGGACCACCTCGTAAGGCTAAATATTCCTAAATGACCGATAGTGAACAAGTACCGTGAGGGAAAGGTGAAAAGAACCCCGGGAGGGGAGTGAAATAGAACATGAAACCGTAAGCTTACAAGCAGTAGGAGGACGACTTATCGTTTGACTATGTGCATGTTGAAGAATGAGCCGGCGACTTATAGGTAGTGGCGGGTTAAGATAGAGAATATTGTAGCCATAGTGAAAGCGAGCTTTAAAAGAGCGTAAGTCACTATTTATAGACCCGAACCCGGATGATCTAGCCATGGCCAGGGTGAAGCTTAGGTAACACTAAGTGGAGGTCCGAACCGACTGATGTTGAAAAATCAGCGGACGAGTTGTGGTTAGTGGTGAAATGCCAATCGAATCCGGAGCTAGCTGGTTCTCCCCGAAATGCGTTTTGGCGCAGCGATTGATGCTATAACTTAGGGGTAAAGCACTGTTTCGGTGCGGGCTGCGAAAGCGGTACCAAATCGATGCAAACTCTGAATACTAAGTGAGAAGTCAATCAGTGAGACAGTGGGGGATAAGCTTCATTGTCAAAAGGGAAACAGCCCAGACCATCAGTTAAGGCCCCAAAATAATTACTAAGTGATAAAGGAAGTAAGAACGCATAAACAACCAGGAGGTTTGCTTAGAAGCAGCAATCCTTTAAAGAGTGCGTAATAGCTCACTGGTTTAGTGATCTTGCGCCGAAAATGAATGGGACTAAGTAATTTGCCGAAACTATGGGATGTTTTATCATCGGTAGGGGAGCGTTCTGTAAAAGGTTGAAGCATTAGCGAAAGCGGATGTGGACAAAACAGAAGTGAGAATGTCGGCTTGAGTAGCGAAAACATTGGTGAGAATCCAATGCCCCGAAAACCTAAGGTTTCCTTCGGAAGGTTCGTCCACGAAGGGTAAGTCAGGTCCTAAGTCGAGGTTGAAAAACGTAGTCGATGGATAACAGGTTAATATTCCTGTACTATTTGTTACTGATAACGAGGGACGGAGAAGGCTAAATCAGCCGGATGTTGGTTACCGGTTTAAACTTTTAAGGTGAAGAAAGATGGAGAAAACATCTAGAGCTAAGAAGTGAGTACAAAGTACTAAGGTACTAAAGTGATTGATGTCATACTTCCAAGAAAAGCTCGATATATCTTAAGTAACAAATACCTGTACCCTAAACTGACACAAGTAGGTAGGTAGAGTATACTAAGGGGCGCGAGATAACTCTCTCTAAGGAACTCGGCAAAATAGCCCCGTAACTTCGGGAGAAGGGGTACCCTTGTAGGGTTGCAATAACTAGGCCCAAGCGACTGTTTATCAAAAACACAGGTCTCCGCAAAGTCGTAAGACAACGTATGGGGGCTGACGCCTGCCCAGTGCCGGAAGGTTAAAGAAATTGGTTAGTCAATAGATGAAGCTAGTAACTGAAGCCCCGGTGAACGGCGGCCGTAACTATAACGGTCCTAAGGTAGCGAAATTCCTTGTCGGGTAAGTTCCGACCCGCACGAAAGGCGTAACGATTTGGGCACTGTCTCGGAGAGAGACTCGGCGAAATAGAATTGTCTGTGAAGATGCGGACTACCTGCACCTGGACAGAAAGACCCTATGAAGCTTTACTGTAGCCTGGAATTGAATTTGGGTTTATTTTGCGCAGTATAGGTGGGAGGCTAAGAAGATATATTTGTGGATATATTCGAGCCAACAGTGAGATACCACTCTAATTAAACTAGAATTCTAACCTTGATTGCCATTAGCTGGCCAAGGAACAGTTTCAGGTGGGCAGTTTGACTGGGGCGGTCGCCTCCTAAAAGGTAACGGAGGCGTGCAAAGGTTTCCTCAGGCTGGTCGGAAATCAGTCGTAGAGTGTAAAGGCATAAGGAAGCTTGACTGCAAGACCTACAAGTCGAGCAGAGACGAAAGTCGGCCTTAGTGATCCGACAGTGCTGAGTGGAAAGGCTGTCGCTCAACGGATAAAAGTTACTCTAGGGATAACAGGCTGATCTCCCCCAAGAGTTCACATCGACGGGGAGGTTTGGCACCTCGATGTCGGCTCATCGCATCCTGGGGCGGTAGTACGTCCCAAGGGTTGGGCTGTTCGCCCATGAAAGCGGTACGCGAGCTGGGTTCAGAACGTCGTGAGACAGTTCGGTCCATATCCGGTGTAGGCGTTAGAGTATTGAGAGGATTTCTCCTTAGTACGAGAGGACCGGGAGAAACATACCGCTGGTGTACCAGTTATTGTGCCAACAGTAAACGCTGGGTAGCCAAGTATGGTTAAGATAACCGCTGAAAGCATCTAAGTGGGAAGCTAACCTCAAGATGAGTACTCTTTCCAGAAATGGATAAGATCACGGTAAGACTAACCGTTTGATAGGCGTTAAGTGTAAGTATAGTAATATATTTAGCTGAGACGTACTAATAGATCGAATATTTTATATGTTATTTTGTAAACTAACAAAAATAATCAGTAAACTTAACTTTAATGTTAGTATGATTTATGTCTTGATACTTATAGCGTAGTGGAACCACACCAATCCATTCCGAACTTGGTTGTTAAATGCTACAGCGGCAATGATACTGAAGAGGAAGCTTTTTGGGAAAGTAGCTCAGCATCAAGACTATATGTAATAAATAAATTAATTATACAAATTTATTTATTTTTGCTTCATTATGTATTACTTAATATTATATTAAATAACTTACGAAACATATTTTTTTACTAAATTCTATCTGTAATTAGATTTATTTATAATATTTACTATTTTTATTAAAAAAAATTTTAGTATTAATAAATATAAAATTTTAATTAAATTAAGTTAATAAAGAATATAAACAAAATATTAATATAATATTGCAAATACTTAGATCATAATCAATTGTGATCTAAGTATTTGCAATATTATATTAAGTAAGTCTAATATTAAGAATTAACTGCAAATTGCAATCTGAAAATTTTATTATTAGAATAATAATTAGATTATGTAAAATAAATTAATAACTAAATTATCTATAGAAATTTTAGTAAAATAATGTACAATACGAAATGTTCAACATAAATAAAATATAATAAATATACATTTTAATTATTTAAGATTATATATTTAAGATTATAATAAATTCTTTAATTTTTAAAAAATCAGTAAACATTTTTGTTAAAATGAAGTTTATTATTATTCGTATTTATTTAAGTTTAAGATTTATATCATTATCATGGATGAATAAATGTGTCTTTATTAATAGTTATTTAACTTTTTGAATTATATAATTTTTTTAGTATCATTTAAATTATTATATTTAACTGTTAAATATCTCATTACATCATTGCTAAAACTTAAAGTTTTTTCTAAAATTTTAACTAACGGACTACTTGCTGTATAATTAATTTGTACGTAAATTCCATCATAGTAAGATTGAATATTATATGTTAGATGTCTTCTACCTCTATGTTGAATAAATATGTTTTGACCTCCATATTTTTTAATTAATGATTTATATTTATTAACTAAAAGCAAATTATTTTCTTCTTTTATATCTGGTTTTAAAATATATATTGTTTCGTAGTGATTTAATTTCATTTATTTATCCTTATATTTGATTATCAATTTGTATTCTTACAGCCTGAGATATTACAGGTATCTTAGCATACTTTCCTTCAATGGATTTAAGAATTGAGTAACTAATAGTTGATAGAACAAACCAAAACAGTGTATTGCATAGCATTAAACCATATAAGCTTGTTCTGAATTCTATAGGTAAAGCACGAAAAGTTGCTCCTAGTAAAGAATTAATAAGAAATAATAGTATAGATTGAAGTACATTAAACCTTATGAATGGGCGGTCAGGTATAGGACTTTTAGTTCTAACAAATAAATAATAAAGTATAAAAAATATAATAAATGCTAATGTAGGATGGGTAACATAAAAAATGACTAATGGCATTAAAGTTTTTTTATAAATTTGCATTATACTAAAGGGATAATCAGGTAAAATTTGTTGTCCAAAATTTTGTAAACCTTCAAGTAGTGGTAGCCAATAAGGTAATATAGAACCTAAACGATCTATTATTGTAATATTATTTTTATTATTATTTTTATAAATTTGTATAATATATAAATACATATAACGTATTATAAGACTTATTATAAGAATACTGAAAATACTGAGTACTATAATCATCAATAAAGGTAATTGTTGAGGCATAATAATATTGTATATTAATTGAAGAAATAAATACTTCGAATATAAATTTATTGATGTTTTTATCTAAATAACTATCAATTTGGCTCTTGATATAGAGTATATATTAATTTTACAATAAAATAATATAACATTTCAAATATTTTTGTTCATTTAATATATATATAATATGCCACATAATTTATTTTCTTCATATTTAGATTTTATTAAACCTTTGATTATTAACAATAAATCGTTTCCTTCACGTTTGATGATTGGAACAGGTAAATATAAAAATTTAAAGCAAGCACAATTGAGTATACAAAATAGTGGTGCTTCTATTGTGACTGTAGCTGTTAGGCGTGCTTATAATATGAAAATAAAAGGTAGAAGTAATTTAATTGATGGATTAGATTGGAAAAAATTATGGTTACTTCCTAACACGGCTGGATGTGAAACAATAGAAGAAGCTGTTCGAGTAGCTATTTTAGGTAGAGAAATGTCAAAACGATTAGGGCAACTAGATAATAATTTTGTTAAATTAGAGGTTATTTCTGATCCAAGATATTTATTTCCAGATCCTTATGGTACTTTGAAAGCAGCAGAATATTTAATTAATAAAAATTTTACTGTATTACCTTATATTAGTCCTGATCCTATTTTAGCCAAACAATTAGAAGAAATAGGTTGTGCTACAGTAATGCCTTTAGGTTCACCTATAGGATCAGGTCAAGGCATTTGTAGTCTTTTAAATTTACAAATTATTATAGATAATGCAAAGGTGCCTGTAATTATAGATGCTGGTATTGGAACGGCTAGCGAAGCTAGCCAAGCAATGGAAATGGGAGCATCTGGAGTATTACTAAATACAGCTGTTGCCAAGTCATTTAATCCTCCATATATGGCAGAAGCTATGAAATTGGGAGTAATGTCAGGTAGAATTGCTTATTTATCTGGTAGAATATTGAAACAAAATAGAGCTATTGCAAGTTCTCCTTCAGAAGGTAAATTTGTAAAATAATATATATATATTGTATTATCTTATTAGTTATAAAAACATGATTTTAGTTATCGATAATTATGATAGTTTTACGCAAAATTTAGTTCAATATTTAGGTGAATTAGATTTATCTGTTCATATAGCAAGAAATGATCAAATATCTTTGTCTTATATTGATCAAATTAATCCAACACATATTATTTTATCTCCTGGTCCAGGTAGTCCTGAAAATTCAGGAATATCTCTACAATTAATTAGCTCTTATGCAAAAACAATTCCTATTTTAGGAGTATGTTTAGGCCATCAGGCAATTGGTTATGTATATGGTGCTAAAATTAAAAAATTGACTTATCCCATGCATGGTAAAATGAGTCAAATTTTTCATAATTCTCAAGATTTATTTCAAGATTTACCTAATCCTTTTCCTGCTGTTCGTTATCACAGTTTAGTAATTGATAATCAAAATTTACCTAATCAATTAGAAATAACCGCTTGGACAAAAGATAGTATTATTATGGCATGTCGTCATAAAACCTATAAATTATTAAGAGGTATTCAATTTCATCCTGAAAGCTTATGGACAACTCAAGGAAAACATATAATGAAAAATTTCATTCTACTATAATTTTATATATTAAATTTATTATTGTTATTTATTTATATCTATTAAGAAATATTGACTATACATTTCTTCAATATTAATTAAATCCTCTTCAAAACTTAAAGTGGCTCTATTTGTAAAACCTGCAAGTTCTATATATTCTTTTGTACTGTTAATCCAAATTTGAGAATAAGAAATATAGCTTATGATTATACTTATCATTAGTATCATGAAACCTGTATAAATAATTGGAATTCCAGGATCTGTTTTCATCTGTAATCCTGTACTTGTCATAATTTCAATAATTTTTAAAGAGATATTATCAATAATTATTGGTTCATTAAAATTCATAGATATTAATAAATTACCTTTTGTATTGTAAATAGCAATTTTATCATTTAATTTAGTTATTATTAATATAATATTCCTTTGGTTATTTATAGGAAGTTGACAAGACCATAAAGTTTTATTATTTAATTGAGTTTTTATTAATTGCTTTTGTATAATTTTACTGTTTCCTATTTTTAATCTTATACTATTAATCTGCCAGTCAGTCTGGTAGAATGTAATGTTTTTGAATATCAATGGTGAATTAACAAAAATATTTTTTTGAATAAGATGTTGATCTTGATTACTATATAAATGTATAGCAGATAAAAACTGCTTTATAGAATTATTTGGATGATATTTTATATTAAATTTTTTTACTTTTCCTATTAAATTGTTAGGTATTTGACTATTAAATCCGGATTTAATAATATTTTTTATATGAAATATTTCTCCTACTGGGACTATTTCTTGTGCAGTAAATCCTCCTAATAAACCTGTAATTGAACCAATTAAAGTTAAAATTATGCTGAAATGTACAAAAACAGGTGCAATTCGACCAGATAATCCTTTATAAGCATATATATTATTTTGTTTATGAAATATATAATAATTTTGGTTGTGTAAAGTATAAATAATGTTAGATAAAGATTTTTTATAAATTTGTAAAAAATGAGCTTTTATATGTATGTTTTGTGTTTTTTGTAAAAATTTCCATTTACGAGCATTTTTTAAACCAGGTAGCTGGTATGAAAAAGTACAGCTGATTAAACTACAACAAAATACAGTTAGTAGGAATATAAAGCATATATTTGAATATATATGATCAAGTCCTAATAAAATAATTATTTTCCAATTAATGATTGAATAAGGTAACCTAAATTCTACAGGATAGGTATTTTGATAGTATAGAAGACTTTGATTTTGTTCAATTATTGTTCCGATTATGCTAATTGAAGCTATTATAAGTAGTAGTATAATAGATAAGTTTAAATTACTAAGTTTTTTGATAGTATACCATATAATATTTTTCATATTCAGTAACTTGATGTATTATTTACAGAATTATATATCTTATTATTTTAAATTATATCTTGTTTATTTATTATAAGAAATTAATATTATAAAAATATATTATTGAGTAATGAGAATATACTCCATGCTAACATAATAGATCCACTCCATAAGATGATATTATCCCATGCATTTGTCCATTTATTAATATAATTATAGTTGAATCCAAAATTTATTATTAAATATAGTGGTACTGTATAACTAAATAGATATATAAATATATACAGTGTCGCTAAAAACCAAGATTGACAGTATGATATCCAAAAAAGGATAAGTAGTAAGATTGGTGCAGTACATGAAGATGAACTAATGCCTAAAACTATACCTGTACCATAATAATACAATGTGGAAATAGATAAAGAGTTATTAAATAAATTATTTTTCTTAACAATTATAAATTTATTATTAAAGTTAAAAATTTGTAATAAATTTAAACTAATAATGCCTATTATAATCGATGATATTAGAGGAAAAATACTAATTATTTCTTTATATGAGTTACGTATTAATTGAAATAATATAATGGTAATAATATTACTGCTCATTATACCTAATATAAATATAGATTTACTTCTGTTAGTTAAATTTTTACCATATATATATGATAAACTAACAGGTATAATTGATAATAAACACGGATTAAAACCAGTTAGTAAACCTGCTACGATAAGTAGTATGAATATAATAGGGTGAGCTTTATTTAATTCGAATGAAAGAAGGAAATATAGTTTTTGTTCAATATAATATATCTTTGAATCTAATGAATTTATAATATCATAATTTAGCATAATATAATTAATTTAAAATATTTTAGTCTATATTTTTTTTCTTTATTTTTTCTTTATATTAACTCCTCAGGAAGGATTTGAACCTACGACCAATCGGTTAACAGCCGATCGCTCTGCCACTGAGCTACTGAGGAATAGAATTATAGTAAGATAAAAATAAATATAACAGAATATTTAACCTATAGCAAGTATTAAAAACAAGTTATTTATATCTTTTTTAAATTAAATGAAATACTTGTGTTTAGTAACAATACTTGTTATTATTACTGTTGAATAAATTTTTTTCTAAGCGGACATGGTGGAATTGGTAGACACGCTAGATTTAGGATCTAGTGAGATTGTCTCGTGAGAGTTCAAGTCTCTCTGTCCGCATATGATTAATTTATATTATTTATATCTATATCCATCTTTGCACAATTAATTTTATAGATCCATCTTGTAGTGTTTCTTTTTGAATTTCTTGAAATCCTGCATTATGACTTTCTTTAATAATAGAATTTAGTGCATATTGTTGAAGTATTTTTTCTATAAAGTTTTGTACAGGTATTTTATCTTGCCACAATTCTAAATCTGCTATAAATGTATATTCTTCTCCATTCCATAAAAATCCTAATATATCATTGTTTTCCTTTTGAGCAATAATATCTACATATTCTAATTCTCCATTACCATTTTTTAAATATGATTTTTTTATGCTATATGTGAATTTTAGATCTTCTAAAGTTTTTTGTAAAATTTTAAGGCTTTTTATGCTTGTTTTTATACAACTAAAATGTGACATAATATTTTTTTATATAATATAATATTTTTTAAGATTATAATTAAATATATTTTTTGGTTTGCTTATATTGCTTATATTATAATTCTATATATTAATATGAAAAAATCAACTATGAATTTATTAAATATTCATAACTTACTAATTTCTGATTTTAAGATAAAGATGATAAATTTATAAGCTTACTGGACTTTTTTATTATATTTGAAATTATACTTTACAAATTATTATTATAGTCGTAATAATATATCTAACAAGTTGACAATGTCTTGGGAAGTATCCTTAATCATCCTAAACAAATATATAATATTATGACTGCTACTTTAGAAAGACGCGAAAGCGCAAGTCTGTGGGAACGTTTTTGTACTTGGATTACAAGCACTGAAAATCGCCTTTACATTGGTTGGTTCGGTGTTTTAATGATTCCAACACTATTAACAGCTACATCTGTATTCATCATTGCATTCGTTGCTGCACCTCCAGTTGATATTGATGGTATCCGTGAACCAGTTGCTGGGTCTTTACTTTACGGAAATAACATCATTTCTGGTGCTATCATTCCTAGTTCTGCAGCTATTGGTATTCACTTCTATCCAATTTGGGAAGCTGCATCTCTAGATGAATGGTTATATAATGGTGGTCCTTATCAACTAATTGTTCTTCATTTCTTACTAGGTGTAGCGTGCTACATCGGTCGTGAATGGGAATTAAGCTACCGTTTAGGTATGCGTCCTTGGATCTCAGTTGCTTTTACAGCTCCTGTAGCAGCAGCAGCAGCAGTATTCCTTGTTTATCCAATCGGACAAGGAAGCTTCTCTGATGGTATGCCTTTAGGTATTTCTGGTACATTCAATTTCATGCTTGTATTCCAAGCTGAGCATAACATTTTAATGCATCCTTTCCATCAATTGGGTGTAGCAGGTGTTTTTGGTGGATCTCTATTCAGTGCTATGCATGGTTCTTTAGTAACCTCTAGTTTGATCCGTGAAACAACTGAAAATGAATCTGCAAATAATGGTTACAAATTTGGTCAAGAGGAAGAAACTTATAATATCGTTGCAGCTCATGGCTATTTTGGTCGTTTAATCTTCCAATATGCAAGTTTTAACAACTCACGTTCATTACATTTCTTCTTAGGATTATGGCCAGTTTTAGGCATTTGGTTTACTGCAATGTCTGTAAGTACTATGGCTTTCAATTTAAATGGTTTTAACTTTAACCAATCAGTAGTTGATAGTCAAGGACGTGTAATTAACACATGGGCAGATATTCTTAATAGAGCTAACTTAGGTATGGAAGTAATGCATGAGCGTAATGCACATAATTTCCCTCTAGATTTAGCTTCTAATGAAACTTTACCAGTAGCCTTAGTTGCTCCAGTAATTAATGGTTAGTTAAATTAATTTGACTAGCATTATATTGCAAACAAAATAAAACGAAAAGCAATTAATTAATTGCTTTTCGTTTTATTTTGTTTTGTTATAAATTACTGCACAATTTATTAAATAGTATTTATAATATTATTCATTAAAATTTGTTTTTCTTAATTTTAGTTTATATTTTTAATAAATAAACTTTAGATAGATATGATTCTATTGCCTACTATTCTTGAATATAAATTAAGTGGAATAATATAATTCGCTTTAGGCCGTAATAATTGAATAGGATTTGTTTTGTCAATATAAGTGAAATACTCATTTATCATCATTTTTGATGTTTTAAAATATTTCTTTTTTAATATCATTTGTTTTTTAAATGTTTTATTAAAAAATAGATATTTAATATTTTTGTAATTATTTAAGTTTTTGTAAGTTCTATTATTAGGAAATTGGAAAAGTGTATTTTGTATTGAATGCATCCGAAAATTTTCATCTTGAATAAATAGTTCTTGTAAACTTTGTCCTCTTCGCCTTCTAGTTAATTCTACTAAACCTAATTCTGATAATTGAACTATTTGTGGCTTAGCACGGTCTAGTTTTAATAATTTACTAAAGTGTTCAAGTAATTGCAATTGATCACTTTGTGAAAACATATCTATAAAATCAATAATTACAACACCATTAATATTTCTTACTTTTAATTGATATGCTATTTCAACAGCTGCATAAAAATTGGTTTTTAAAATAGCTTCTTTAGAATTATCTGACTGATTGAAAGAACCAGAGTTTACATCAATTACTGTTAAAGCTTCATTACTTTCAATAATTATATGACCTCCATATGGCAACTTTACTTTAGGCTTCAAAGCGTTATGTATAGCATGCTTAATATAAAATTGATCTAATATACATCTAGCTTGATTATATAATTGTAACGTTATTTGCTTGTTATTAGATTTGCAATTCCATTTTTGTAAATGATAATATATTTGATTAAATCCTTCTTTGGAATCTATAATTATTTTTTTTATACTATCTTCATAAAAATCTCTAATAATTTTTTTTATTAAATCTTCATCTTTATACAATAAAAGTGAAGAAGAATTTTTGATAATTGCTTTTTCAATAAAATTCCATTGTTTTTTCAAATTATCTAAATCATTTAATAAACAATTTTCTTCAATGCCTTGAGCTGATTGCTTAATTAATAAACCCATTTTTCCTGGTTTTAATAAAATTGCTAAGGAATAGAGATATGTGCGTTCATTATTATCATAAATTTTATGTGATATACATATAGTATTACAAAAAGGCATTAAGACTAAATATTTACCTTGTAAATGAATGTTTGCTGTTAATCGAGGTCCTTTATAAATTGTTGGTTCTTTTGTAATTTGTACTAAAATAATTTGATTAATAGATAGAATTTCTGTAATATGCTTAGTCTGTCTTCCTTTCTTAAGTGGTTTAATATCATTTACATGTATAAAACCTCTTTTTCCATATTTATTTAATTTTATAAATGCAGCATTTATACTTGAAAAAATTTTTTCTACAATTCCTATATATATATCGTTAACTTGATAAAGATTATTAACTGTAATAATTTCTTGAATTTTATTATTTTGTAGTATAGCTGCTAAATTATTATAATGAGAAATAACTATTTTTTTTATCATTCTTAAAACATTGCTTAGTATGAAATATATATAACAAAAGCGGATATAATGGATTTATGAATTTTACTTTATATCTTTAAATGATATTTAGGGCTATTGTTTTAACATATTTTATAAGCATTATTTTAACTCAGTATGATATTTACAGTTGTTGCTTTGTTTTTACCTTTTTTAAAAAATACGATACCATTAGCATTAGCAAATAAGGTATCATCTTTACCTGATTTAACGTTAAGACCAGCTTTAAATTTACTGCCTCTCTGTCTAACAATAATATTCCCAATTTTTACAGTTTCTCCTCCATATTTTTTAATTCCTAATCTTTTAGAACGAGAATCACGTCCATTTTTTGTGCTTCCACTACCTTTCTTATGTGCCATATTTAATTAACCTTTAAATAAATAATGTACTTTAATTTAAAATTTCTTCAATTAAAAGACGTGTTAGTTTTTGCTTATGTCCATTTTTTTTTCTATAATTTTTTTTTGCTTTTGTCTTGAAAACGTTAATTTTTCTTCCAGTTAAATGCTTTAAAATTTTTGCTTTTATCGTTATGGATCCAATACATGGGTTACCTAAATAAATATTGTCTTGTTGTTTAACAATTAATATTCTGTTTAGTTGAATATTATCTCCTGGTTGACCAGGAATATAATTTAAATCGTAATACTTTCCTGGTTGTACCCACAATTGTTTACCATCAGCTTCGATAATTGCGTATGTCATGATGAATTATTTAATATATTTGTTTAATTTTAATTATATTATTGAGCGTTATTTATAATAGCATATATATTATAATTCTAATATATTAGAAATTATAATAAATATAGCATATTGTTTACTAAATTTGTAATTTAATGACGGGATTTTTGTAATATACTTGTTGGTCTTGTTTAGACATATAGTTTCTTAAAAGAAATGAAATTTGATTACCTGAATAATTAGTGGTTCTGAGATTTTTGCTATTTATTAGTGTTCCATCTGGTAAAATAAAGTTAGATCCTCTTTTCAATTGACCATATAAAGGTCCTATTTTTATTTTAAGTTTTTGAGCTTTATCCAATTTGAATTTACCATTTTTTTCTCCTATGTTTATAATAAATTCAAATTGAAACATTTTTTTGAAACAGTATATTTGATATTTATTATTTTGTATGATACAACCTGTTTTTAACTTATGAAAATATAAGTTATATCGAAAATGGGTTTGTGAATATTTTTTTGTAAGTTCTACATATTTAGCTAAGTTATCTGGACCATATATATGCAAAGCATCCTGTTTATTAGTTAGACTGAGGCTAGACAATAAACCGGGTAAACCAGATACATTGTATATGTTCATTTCTGTTATGATTATAATAGATACTTGACTAATTTTTATGTGCTTTTTTGCTAAATAATGTTGACAGCCTTCAAAACAATTAAAGAGCCAAATCTTTTTTAAATGTTTTAATTGCCAATAGAAACAAATATTTGTATTTTTAACAAGTAAGTCATTGCTATTTAAGTGAATAATATTCATTAATAATGTACTTTATGAAGTAGATATGAATATGTTGGTATATATTTTGTTATGTAAATTCTTCTGGCTTTTGATTAATATATATAAAGCTATTAGATTTACCTGTAATTGCTGATTTAGCTAATGAAACATATTTTTTATAAGCATTATCCATTTTGTTTTTCCAATTTGCTTTTCTCGATTTTGATTTAGATTTTGAAGTACGTTTTTTAGGTACAGCCATATATTAAATTAAGTATTTTATTATAATTATATAAAATTAAGTTTCTCGTATATTGTACTATTATAAGGTTATTTTTAGAATAAAATTTATTTATTTAAATATTTTATAGGGAATCATATAGTGGTAGATTCCCCAAAATTATTAAAATAACTTATAATATTTTTTACATGCTACGAAATTGTTGTAAAGCTACTCTGCCAATATTATATAAAGCCCAAGAAGCAGCAGCTAAAACAGGTAGTAATACAATTAAAAGTCTCATATCCATATTTTTAGTTCCTTAAGTTTTTACATAATTATATTATAATCTTATGAAAATTAAGATAAAGAAACAATTATGTTATAATTATACTTTATTAATAGTTTATTATGATAAATAAAATATTTTCGTAAAACAAAAAATTTATATTAAACTTATTGATATAAATTTATATTAATATCTTAAAACATAAGATGTAATTTTATTACTATTTTTATATAGTTTATGAGGGATTTACCTTTTACTTTAGATCAATTAAGAATTTTAAAAGCTATCATTAAAGAAGGTAGTTTTAAACGTGCAGCAGATAGTTTATATGTATCTCAGCCTGCAATTAGTCTTCAAATTCAAAATTTAGAAAAACAATTAAATATACCTTTATTTGAAAGAAGTAATAAGAAAGCAACTTTGACAGAGGCAGGTAATTTATTATTAAGATATGGCGGTAGGATTTTGGCTTTATGTGAAGAAACTTGTAGAGCATTAGAAGATGTTCAAAATTTGCAAGGTGGTACATTAGTTATAGGAGCTAGTCAAACTACAGGAACTTATTTAATGCCTCGATTAATAGGCTTATTTAGACAAAGATATCCACAAGTTAATGTTCAGCTACAAGTTCATTCAACGCGTTTAATTTCTTGGAGTGTTGCTAATGGGCAAGTAGATTTAGCTGTTATTGGTGGAGAGGTTCCTAATGAATTGAAAGAAACTTTACAAGTTACTTCTTATGCAGAAGATGAATTAGCACTTATTCTACCAACCTCTCATATTTTTTCTAAACTTCCAGATATTCAAAAAGAAGATTTATACAGATTAAGGTTTATTGCTTTGGATACACAGTCTACGATACGTAAAGTAATTGATAAAATTTTAATTCAACATGATATAGATAGTAGTAGATTTAAGATAGAAATGGAGTTGAATTCTATAGAAGCTATTAAAAACGCCGTACAATCAGGACTAGGGGCAGCTTTTGTATCTGTTTCTGCTATAGCAAAAGAATTAGAATTAGGAATATTACATTGGGCTAAAATAGAGAATGTAACCATTAAGCGTATGCTATCTATAATTGTCAATCCCAATCGTTATAAATCTAAAGCAGCTGAAACTTTTAGTAAAGAAATTTTAACTTTATTTGTTACACCTGCTGCATAAACTACGTATATTTTATATTAGATAAAAGATAATCTGATTGAAATTGTCCAATTACGACAAATCCTATTCTCAATTTTAGCCATTGAATAAATTTTTGATCTATTGAAACAATAGCAGCATAGTTTTCAGGTAATTCTTTATTAATATGATTTATATGTAGTGATTTAATAAAATATGGATTTGTAATAAACCAAAAATCTATATCTTTTTGAATGTTTTTATAATGAACAGTTCTTTCTCTCAAAATTTCTTCAATTGGTTCTTCATTCATTAAAAAATGTTTACTTGCGATTACGAAATAATAGTGGTTCATAATTTTAGAATTGATTAGTTATTTTATGCTTTAAATTATTATATTGTGGATATGATTTGTATTACATTAATATTATATATCATAATATATATAATTTATTGATAGAATTATATATTTAATACGCTATTATATGATCAAAACACTAGAAATATATGTTAAAGTATTGGCCTTGTAAACAAGGTATGTATTTAAATCATGAAGTTGCTCATTTATTTGCTTATGTAAAGCAGAAGTTTAATAGAAATTTATCTAATCAGACTAATGATAGTTTATATATTGATATATTAAATAATTCTGTAAAAAATAAATTATTTTCTATTGTTTTAGTTGAATTGGAAATCTTAATTTTGGATTTAATAGAATTAAATTTAAGTATTAAAATCATTAAAAGATTAAATTGTAAAATTTTATATGATTTGATACAAAAGTCAGTAGCTCACTTTTTAGTAGAATTTCATGTTCATAATTATCCAATAATTCTTATAAAAGGGCAAAAATATTCTTATCTGAAGATTATATTAATTGAATATAAGTGGCTTTTAGAAAGTTTATTGATTTATTTGATTTTTGGTTCTATGTATATAGATAATAATATTTTTGCTTTTGATTCACAACATACACCTATAAAGCATGTAGCTATATTACTTGAAAATTTAGTTATCCAAGTTAGTAATTTAGTAACCTTTATGATATTAGAAAATCTTAAATCTTTATCTAATATAGCTATATTTTTGAAAAGTAATAAATTATGTAATGTATCGTTTATTTCTATCAGATCTCTTGCTGTATTTCGTAATAGTTTAATATGTCAAAATTGGATTTATTTATATCTTGTACAACCAAGATATATATACAGTAGTCGTTATAAAGTTTGGTTAATAAGTTCTAAAGGTTTAGTAACAAAAAAAATATATATATATAGATTGCATGATTTTATTAAATTATCTCGTTCAAAATTAATATTAGTTGCTTTAATTGAATTACAAGATTTAATAATTCCACAATTGGAAAAGTTTTTATTGATTTTTATAAAATTTATATTATATATATTTATAAATGTATTGGGAAACGGGATTGTCGTTTTTATACGTATAATAATGTTAGGAATAGATAATTGGTTAAAATAAATTTTTTTCAATATATTTAATAATTGATGATCTTAAGATGTATTTATTTATTATTATATATTATATAGTATATAATTTTAGTCTATATAAATTATGACAAATATAAATCCTAATTCAACGATATTACAAAAAATAGCAGCTTTAGATATTAATATTGATTCATCAAAACAGTTGAAATTAATTGAACAAATTGTGGAATCAGGAGAATTGGGACAAAAAGCTCTTTTAGATTTATTAGTTAATAGATGTATTATTGATAATAGAGGAGTTGATATTTTGGATGGTTTAATATATGAATTTCTTTATTTTAAAAGTTTAGAACATATTAAAAAAAAATTAAATTCTTACTTTCGTTTAGGTCTTATAGAATTAAATTCTTCTTTAAAATTGAATTATCAGCCATTACAAAATCTATTAATAGTTCATGATTTTAAAGCAGCTGATAAACTTACACAATCTTATCTTTGTTCTCTTGCTGGCTTAGATAAAAATAGTAAACGTCAATGGTTATATTTTACAGATATATTTGCTATACCTTCTGAAGATTTATATATTATCGATAAATTATGGAGATTATATTCTAGAGGCAAGTTTGGTTTTTCGATACAAAGAAGTATATGGTTATCTAATAATTGTAGTTGGGAAAAATTATGGTTTACTATAGGATGGAAAAATAATGGTATCTTATGCAGATATCCTAGTGATTTTATATGGAATATTGATGCACCTTCAGGACATTTACCATTATTTAATCAATTAAGAGGTGTTCAAGTAATATCAGCATTATTTAATCATAATGCTTGGAATCAATGAGTCTGGATTTTAATAATTGTTATATTTTTTGAATTTTTTTATCAAATTAATAAAGTATTTGAATAAATAATCAGAATCGTGTGGTCCTGGACTAGCTTCTGGATGATATTGCACTGAAAATATAGGTTTTTTATTATGAAATATTGCTGCTACAGTCAAATCATTTAAATTTAAGTGTGTAATATATATATAATTGGGATATAAAGATTGTTTTTGTACAGCAAAACCATGATTTTGACTTGTGACTTCTATTTTTTGTTTCATGCCTGATGGATGATTTAACCCCCTGTGTCCAAATCTTAGTTTAAATGTTTCAGCCCCTAAAGCTAGGTTTAAGATTTGATGTCCCATGCATATTCCAAAAATAGGTATATTAGTAAATTCTATAATTTTTTTTATAGTTTTTATTCCATATTGTATTACTGAAGGATCGCCAGGACCATTAGATAAAATGATACCATCTGGGTTATGCAATTTAATTTCTTCATATGTTGTATCTGCTGGCAAAACATCAATAGAGCAACCATAACTAGACAACCTTGATAAAATTTGATATTTGACTCCAAAATCTATTAGTATTACTTTTAATCCATAACCAAACGCTGAATCTGTTTTATATTTTAAATGACAATAATATTGATTAAAATAGTCGCTAAATGTATACTTCTTTAAAGTTGTTACTTTCTTTACTAAGTCACTGCCTTGCATTACAGGTGTTTTATGAAGTTTAGAGTATAATACATTAGAATTTAAATATTTACTGGAAATACACCCATTCATAACACCAGTATTTCTCAAGTGTTTAGTTAATTCTCGTGTATCTATACCAAAAATATTAGGTATATTGTTTATTATAATATAATTAATAAAGCTTTGTTTATGTCTCCAGTTACTAGAGTGAAAACAAAAATTTTTTGCGATTATACCTTTGACATGAATTTTTTTTGATTCATTATCTTCATTGTTTATACCTGTATTACCAATCTCTGGATAGGTAAATGTCATTATCTGTCCTTCATAACTAGGATCTGTCATGATTTCTTGATATCCTGTCATGCCTGTATTGAATACAACTTCTCCAAAAGTGATCATAGATTTAAGTAAAGTCCATCCTTTATAACTTTTACCATCTTGTAAAAGCATAATTGCTGGATATAAATGATAAGTCATTATTGAATTTTTAAAGTATGAAAGTATGCTGGTGTATATTTATATTTTATATATCTATAATAATAGATAGTTAATAGTGAAAACTATCTATTGTGTTTATATTATAGATATAATAATTTGTGTTTATGATAAGAATATATGCTTTACATTACCAGCCATTTTCTGACTTACTTAAAACATAATTTGCAACATTTTCAATATCTTCATCTGCTAAACGTCCGCCAAATGCAGGCATCGCATTTTTACCGTTTTTTACTTGATTTGTAATAGCTGTAATGCTATTCATATTATTAACTTCTAATGCATCTTGTTTTAATGTTTTGTCTGGCATAATTGCATTATTCCCGTTAGCATGACATGCTGAACAATTTGCTGAAAAGATTTGTTCTCCAGCTTCTAAATCTGCTGCAATAGTTGGATGAACATTATTTGTGAAAATACTACAAATAACCAAAAGAATGAATAGCAATCGCATAAATTATATATCCTTAAATAATTAAGTAGATGAAATCTTATTATATACATTATATGTAATTTTTATTATCTATATTATATAATGATATATGAGATTTACTTAAAATAATACTTCTAAGTTTTAATTTTTAATAAGTGAGTATAAAAAATTTTTTAAATTTTATTCATTAATAATAGATTTTACCTCCTCCCCATTTTTCTGCGGCGATTTTTGGTTGAATTAAAATATGGCCAGCAATTGCAAATAAATCTTCATCTGTTAGATTACGCATTTTAGGGAAAATCTCAGCACTTTTTATACTAGGATGCAGTTCGGCAATAGAAGTAGCACCATCATAACTAGTTGGATCTTTCATATATTCGATTAAACTACGTATATTATCTCTAGCAGGTGTTGCGCCACTTAGTGATTCAGGTTCTAATCCTATATTAGGATTTGTTTTAGTAATTCCTCCATTATGGCATTGAGCACATGAATTATTGAAAAGTCGTTTTCCTCTTTTAACTTGTTCGGGAGTTAATACAATAGTTTTTCCTGATTCTTCTAATGGTACTGTTCTTGTTGCTTCATCTAGTTCTATAGCATGTGCTACATTTAGCAAAGTTTCAAATACAATAATGATAGCAACTAAACTTAGCTGAATTTTTGTGTTTGATATCATGATATTTATATTATCCTTCAATTGAACAAATAGTCTATATATTATATATTACATAATACCTTAATTATTATTTATTAAATTACTAGGCTATTATAGTTAGTAACTTTGTAGAAATAAATATGTTTTTTTATTTTTACACTATTTTGTGTAATATCATATATAAAATTTTTGTAATATAAATATATTATACATATTTATTGAATAGGTTAAAAATTTATTCGTATCAAGAATTGTAATAAAAAGATAAAATTTGATATAGTTTTTTCTTTAGATCTACTCTTGATACTATTAAGTCTATAAAGCCATGTTTAAATAAGTATTCAGATGTTTGAAAGTTATCAGGTAAATCTTCTTTTATAGTTTGCTCTATTACTCTTCTTCCTGCAAATGCAATTAATGCATTTGGTTCGGCAAGAATTAAGTCTCCTAGCATAGCAAAGCTTGCCGTAACTCCTCCTGTTGTTGGAGAAGTTAAAATGGGAAAATATGGCAGTTGCTTTTGTTGATGTTTTTGTAATGCAGAAGATATTTTAGCCATTTGCATTAAACTTAACATACCTTCTTGCATTCTTGCTCCACCTGAAGCGCATATAATTATAACTGCTATCTTGTCTATGGTTGCTTTTTCTATTAATCTAGTTAATTTTTCACCTACAACTGAACCCATACTTCCACCCATAAATCGAAAATCCATTATTCCAAGAGCAATGGGTATATTAGAAATTTTACCCAAACCTGTTTGTACGGCGTCAAATAAACCCGTTTGAGCTCTGATGTCTTCTAGTCTTTTACTATATAATTTTCTATCAGAAAAGCCTAGTGGATCTGTAGATGTTAAATAGTTATTAATGGGTTGCCATGTATTATTGTCAATAATCTGTTTTATTCTATCTTGGCTAGTAGTTGCAAAATGATGTTCGCATTGAGGGCAAACTTTAAGGTTCTTTTCAAGAGTTTTATAGTACATTAATAAACTACATTTATTGCATTTTATCCATAATCCTTCAGGAACTTTTAAGTCAACTTCTCTTATATTTTTTTCTAATGTCGTATTGCGTTTAGTGATTAACCATTCAGATAAAGACATAGTTTATAATTTGGTATTTTGTAAAGTAGCAATTATTATTATATAATTTAATATTATTTAATTAAATTAGAAAAACATATTTTTATATAATGATGTTTTTCTAATTTAAGTTTAAGTATTTATAGATTGATAATAAATAATTATATTTAATTTCTTAAAGTTTTATCTTTTTGACTTACAAATAAAAGAGCTAATGTAATTGGTAATACAACAATTAAAGCACCTAAAATTAGGCTATTTAAAAAACCAGATAACGATGATGTCATTAGAAATTGTCCTCGATTAATAATTTCCTAAAAGTGAATTTAATAATTAAATAATTAAAATATACAATATTTTACTATTTAATGTTAATCGTATAGATTGTTCCTATATTCTAATATAGGTAATTCAATAATTTAACTTTTTTTGTTTTCTATTAACATTTCCATTTTATGACGACTGTTCCCCAAGTTAATCCTGCACCGAAACCTGAAATAACTATAATATCTTCTTTAATAATTTTATTATTTTTTAATGCTTCATCCAAAGCTAACGGAATTGATGCGGCAGATGTATTACCATATTTGCTTAAATTTGAAATAATTTTACAATTATCAATAGACAATCTATCTGCCACAGAATGTAAGATTCTTTGATTAGCTTGATGTAATAAAAGCCAGTTTATGTCCTGAGCAGACAGCTCAATGGAATTAAGACATTTTGTAATGCTAGCAGGAACTTTTGATACAGCGAATTTATAAACTTCTTGGCCATTCATGGATAAGTATTGAAATTTACCTTGAAAAAGTTTCAAAGTATTATGAGAATCAGTATTCTCTTTATATGTGATGGATAGTTGATTTGATTTTGTTCCATCTGTATTTAATTGAAAACCTAAAATTCCATTATCTTTTTTATGACATGCTTGCATTATAGCTGCACCAGCACCATCTCCAAATAAAATACATGTTTTACGATCTGACCAGTCTATCCATTTTGATAGTACATCTGCACCAATTATCAAAATATTTTTGTAACTACCATTTTGTATAAATTGTGATGCTGTAACAATTGCTAATACGAATCCGGAACATGCTGCAGTTATGTCAAAAGCTACAGCTTTTTGTGCTCCAATTTTTGCTTGTACTTGACTTGCACTACCAAAAAGATCATTAGGACTAGATGTTGCTAATATAATTAAGTCAATTTCTAAAGGATTCATGTTAGCATTATTTAATGCGTCCATAGATGCAGAGTAAGCCAGATCTACTACAGATTGATTTATTCCGTTTAATATTCTTCTTTCTTTGATTCCTGTACGGCTTACTATCCATTCATCTGATGTTTCAACGATTTTACTAATTTCTTTATTATTGATACATAAATCGGGAACAGCAGAACCTATAGAAATAATACGAGCTCCTTGCATGATTGATGATGTCATGTCTGTTTAAAATTCTGTTGAATTACAATAATTAATATTGGTGTTGAAATGTCTATTATTAAACATATTCTATTCTTATTTATTAATTATTAATATAGTTATTATGTCAAGTTGTGTAATATTACTAAATAATAAAACCCGGAAAATACCTTATGTAATTAAGCTGAATTGCTGCTACTTTCCAGTCCTGACAAGTTTAAGCTATTACTAATGTAGTTTCCGAGTATAAATAGAATTATAGCATTACATAGCTACGCAAGCAACTATTGATTATATTTATCTTAATCTTATTGAAATTTATTGTTAATTATGACATTCCTTGTATAATAAAATTAAAATAAGGTGCAACAATTATTATTTCCTCTTGATTTAAAAATTTAGTAGTGGCTTTTTTTAAGCAATCTATGGCATCAATCATACCTATTATAGGTACGCCTAAAGAATTATACATTTCTCTTACTCCAATTATACCTATTTTTTCAATCGAGTTTTTATCTCCTGCAAGAATTCCATAAGTTATAAGACGTAAATACCATCCATAGTCTCTTATACACAAGGATCTTTTTCTAGCACCTTCTGCATTGCCTCCAGGTGCTATATATTCTGGGTGAATTTTGAAAATAGCTTTGCTTGCTTGTTGTATTATGTCTTTTTCTTTATCTCTTAATATGCAGCTTATATGAATTCTTTTTTCTCCTGTTTTTAGATAATTATTGATAGATTGTAGTTCACCAATACTAGGATATCTTAATTCATTGTCTGCATTTACGATAATTTGGCTAATTAAACTCATATTTGATAATATTTTATTTTAATTTGATATATTATTATATTCATTATATCAATAGAAGTTTTTTTTATAAAAAAAACAAGCTTATAGAATATATAGCTTGTTAGATATAAAAAATTATTTTAGATTAAAATGATAGAGATAGTATATCGGGGAAAAAACGATTAATTTCTATTATAAAACCTGCAGTGAATGTTAACCAAATAGCTCCTACTACAGGTATAGTTGATAAATACTTTAAAAAATTATTATCCATATTGAAACCTTATTATATATATTTTATTTTTTAACGAGGCGAAACTGTAATATCTTGATTTGATGCTATTAATTTGCCACTTGTAAACTCTTTTATAGCTGCTAATGGCCATATAAAACCAGATAAAGAATATTTTAAAGCTAGTGGTACATCTAAAATAATTTCTTTTTCTGTTGGTTTATTGGTTTTAGATATATCTTGCAAGTATCCTCTTCCAACCCATCCAATCCAACCTGTAATATAGATAAATAAAATGCCTGGAATCATAAATTCTCCTGAATGATTCCATCTGCCATCTGTAATTAAGTGGGGTAAGCCATCTGTACCACATAAAATACCCGATTTTGCATATTTATCAAATCTTGATTTTGTTCTTTCTATTTGTTTTTGTAAAGCAATTGCAGGCGGAGTATTAGGGTCATATTTTGCTAAGCGTGTTTCTAATTTCTTGACGCTATTATTTAGGCGTTTTGTAAATGCTGGTGAATCTTGACATTTTGTTAACCCTGCAACATCTGCTAAAGATTGTATTGGATTAATATAAATACAAAGAACAGTCATACAAAACAAGGTAAATATTTTTTTCACAAAGTATCTCCTTTCAATATATTAATTGAATATTTGAATATAACGAAAAGTTACAAGCTAATTAAAAAAAGAAAATTAATTATATTATATAAGAATAATAGATATTATAACTTTTTTGTTTATGTAGTAACATTTATTGAAAGTATCAACAATTTTTATATATTTAGTTAAAATTAAATTTTATTGATAATGGTGTACTAATGGCTTTTTGGAAGAATTTTTTTAAGCAAACAAAGATTTTTGCTACGAAGAAAGAAGAAGAAGAAGTTGATTTAATAGAAAAAGTCTTATTAGTTAAACATTTTGAAAATAAAGGTGAAATTATAAATGTTTATTTAAGTTTAAATAGTCATATTAATTTATACGATTTAGAAAAATTATGTGATTCTGTTGGATGGGTTCGTAGGCCTTTGAAAAAAGTAAAAATAGCTATAGATAATAGTTTTTTAACTGTATCTATATTTTACGAATATAATAAACAAAAATATTTAATAGGTTTTGCAAGAGCAACATCAGATACGTCTTTTAATGCTACTATCTGGGATGTTGTGATACATCCGGACTTTCAAGGTAAAGGTTTGGGAAAGATTTTAATGCATCAAATAATTAAATATTTAAGGTATTCGGATATTAGTACTATTACTTTATTTGCAGATCCACAAGTGGTAAGCTTTTATAAGCAGTTAGGTTTTATAACAGATCCAGATGGAGTAAAAGGTATGTTTTGGTATCCTTTGTAACATAATAATATAATCTAATATTATTAATTAGATCTATTCTATAATTAAGTGGACAACAGTTTAGAAAAAGTATATAATTGAGTTGAATGTTCGGGATATAGCGCAGTTTGGTAGCGCGCCTGCTTTGGGAGCAGGATGTCGCAGGTTCAAGTCCTGCTATCCCGATTAATTATTAAATTAAAGTTTGTTTAATTTGTTTTCATTCAATATTAAATATTTTTTTTTTATTTTATTAGCATTTTCTTTATCTCCACAAATTTGATATATATTTGCTAGATTTTTCATAATATCTATAATAGATGGTTCTTTCTTATAAGCTCTTAAATAGTATGTCTTAGCTATTTCATATGATTTTATATATTGATAGCATAAACCAATACAATTGTAATATTGAGCTATGTACCTACTATTTTGTGTCTGGTTAATATAAAACTCCAGCATTGTCATACAATATAGCCATTTTTTTCTCTTAATATATACTCTTGCTAAGCGCAAAATATAATCTTTTTGCAATTCATGTTTATTATTTAATTTTAATATTTCTTTTAAGATATATATTTGTATATATAGTGTACGTAAACTATTTGTTATAAAGTAGCATATAGGTAATAATAAAGATATAACTAGGATAAGATATAATTCAAACATGGAAAACATGGCTTGTTGTAATAAATATTTTTTAAAGATTAATCATCAATTTATAATTTATATATTACAGGTATTGTTTATTTGTACTCATTATATTACTTTAAATATAAGTATATAGTTATATATTATTTTCTACATATAAAATTTTATATATGAGTAAAGGTATTAAAAACGGAACTAATCGTAAGCAAATAAAAAAATCAGGTTTTAGAGCGCGTATGAGTACTTATAGCGGTCGAAAAGTTATAAGTTTAAGAAGAAGAAAAAAAAGGAAAAAAATAGTTTTATAATAATAAAATAAGATTTTTATTAGGATTTACGTCAGTATATATTATTTATATAATAATTTAATTATTATTATATCTAATATAATCTAATTTGATTTTTTATATTATATGGTATTTGAAACTCAACTAAAATTATTATTATCTGCACAGCATATTTTAATTTATATTACAACGCTTGAAGAAGATCGTTTAGAATATAATATGAATCTAGTTATAAAAAAAGGTTTTAAAAAATCTATGTATTGTTGGGATTTTGTCGATGGTTATTATAATAATCCTAATCATTTAACTAAAGCAGCACGAAATCCTCTTCAAGCTATTGAATTTATTGAGAAGTTGAATTTTCCGACATCTGCAATTTTTTTTCTTAAAGATTTTCATATTTTTATGAATGATATTAGTATTATTCGTAAAATTAAAAATATTACCCGATATCTTAAAAAAACTAATTCATTAATTATTATTTCTGCTTCAGAAGTTCAAGTACCTTCTTTACTAAAAGATTTAATTACTGTTTTAGAGTTTCCATTACCAAATGATTATGAGATTGGTTTAGAATTGAATCGTTTATTTCAAATTATGCAAATTGATTCTTCTATATATTCTGAATATTTCAATGATTTAGTATTAGCTTATAGAGGTTTTTCTATTGAAAAAATTCGACGATCTATTGCTAAACTACTTTCATCTAATCAATCTATAAGTGCTTTAATTAATAATATTGCTGACGAAAAACAACAGTTGGTACAACAAACAGATATATTAGAGTTTTATCCTGTTAGTTATAATTTTGAAGATATAGGTGGATTAGTTATACTTAAAAATTGGTTAAAAAAGCGATCTAATGCTTTTTCTAAACAGGCTAAAAATTATGGTTTGCTTATACCTAAAGGAATTTTATTAGTAGGTATACAAGGGACAGGTAAATCATTAATTGCTAAAGCTATATCTCATCAATGGAAGTTGCCTTTGTTAAAATTAGATATAGGTAAAATCTTTGCAGGTATAGTAGGAGAGTCTGAACAAAGAATGCGACAAATGATAAAAATATCAGAACAATCATCTCCGTGTGTACTTTGGATAGATGAAATAGATAAAGTCTTTACCAGATTAAATAGTAATATTGATAGTGGAACTACTGGGCGTGTTTTGAGTACCTTTTTAACCTGGTTAGCTGAAAAAGAGACTTCTGTCTTTGTTGTTGCAACAGCTAATCAGGTTTTAACTTTACCTTCTGAATTGTTAAGAAAAGGCCGTTTTGATGAAATATTTTTTTTGGATTTACCTAATTTAGAGGAAAGAGAAAAAATTTTTCAAATACATTTAATGAAATTCAGACCTCTTTCTTGGTTACAGTATGATATTAAATATTTAAGTCAATTAACAGATCAGTTTTCTGGTGCAGAAATAAAGCAAGCTATTGTAGAAGCTATGTATAATGCTTTTTATGAAAAAAGAGAGTTTTGTACACAAGATATTATAAATGTTATTGATAATTTTGTACCTTTAGCTTTTACAGATCAAGCAAATATATCTGCTATTCAAAAATGGGCTATTTCAGGTAAGATCCGTATGGCTTCAGCAAATTAGTCAAGCTGAACTAATCTAAAAGGTTCGGTTCATGATGCAACAAATAAGAATATAAAAATAATTTAATTTTATATTTAAATTTATATAGCAATTTTTTACAAAATTTATTTTTAAGTCAAATTTTAAATTAAGATATAATAGAGAGTCTGGATTAGATATTAGATATATTATATTTTTTATAAATTATTTAGGAGTACATTGTATATGATTAGTGATAGTCAAATTTTTGTTGCACTATTATTCGCTTTAATTTCGGCTGTTTTAGCTATTCGTCTCGGTGCAGATTTATATCAATAGATTATATTAGCTAAAGTCTATTGATTATCAGTAGATGAAATTAAGTTCAGATGTGACAAATTAATTTTGTCACATCTTTTATATTTATTTATTTTATCTTCAATATAATTTTTTTGTTTAAATTATACATAAATATTTTTAGTAATTGTATATATATTATATTTGATAATTGTGTAATATAATTATTATACATTTTATAAGTTTAGTATTAATTATTGTGAGTATTATACAAGATAAAGCACGTCCTGTTTTTCCTTTTACTGCTATTGTAGGTCAAGAAGAAATGAAATTGGCATTAATTTTAAATGTTATTGATCCTAAAATAGGTGGTGTTATGATTATGGGTGATCGTGGTACTGGTAAGTCTACAACAATTAGAGCAATTGCAGATTTGCTTCCACAAATAGAAATTATTGAAGATGATTTATTTAATTCTCATCCTTACGATTATGAATTAATGTCTGATTCTATAAAAAATAAAGTAGAAAATGGTGAGCAATTATCTACAACATTTATTAATGTACCTATGGTTGATTTGCCATTAGGAGCGACTGAAGATAGAGTATGTGGCACTATAGATATTGAAAAAGCTTTGACAGAAGGTATTAAAACTTTTGAACCTGGATTATTAGCTAAGGCAAATAGAGGTATTCTTTATGTTGATGAAGTTAATTTATTAGATGATCATTTAGTAGATGTTTTATTAGATGCTGCAGCTTCCGGCTGGAATACTGTTGAGCGAGAAGGTATTTCTATTCGACATCCAGCAAGATTTGTATTAGTTGGTTCAGGCAATCCTGAAGAAGGAGAATTAAGACCTCAACTATTGGATCGTTTTGGCATGCATGCAGAAATTCGTACAGTCAAAGAACCATCATTAAGGGTAAAGATTGTAGAACAAAGAAGTAAATTTGATACGAATCCATATATGTGTTTAAAAGAGTTTCAGGAGCAACAAGATGAGTTAAAAAATTGTATTATAGAAGCGCAAAAAAGATTATCTAATGTAACTATTGATTATGATTTACGAGTTAAAATATCAGAGGTATGTGGAACTTTAGATGTTGATGGTTTAAGAGGTGATATTGTAACAAATAGAGCTGCTAAAGCTTTTGCTGCTTACAATAATAAAGATCAGGTAGATATAAGTGATATTAAAACTGTAATTACATTGTGTTTACGTCATAGATTAAGAAAAGATCCTTTAGAGACAATTGACTCAGGTAATAAAGTCAGGCAAGTTGTAGATAGTATATTAACTGAATAGGCTCAGTAGGATTCGAACCTACATTAGAGACTTAGAAGGTCCCTGTCCTAATCCCTTAGACGATGAGCCCAGTATTATTTATTGTTATTGCAGTTTTATCACAATGGGCGGTACTGGATTTGAACCAGTGACCACCTGCTTGTAAGGCAGGCGCTCTACCACTGAGCTAACCGCCCCTATGAAGAGAGATTAATATATTTTTCATTAAAACGCAACTTTATATAATAAGTAATTTGTTATTGATAATTTTAATATTAAATTTTTATAAGGATATATCTATTGTTTATTAACCTAAATTATTTTCAGTCTTTAAAAAAGTTAATAGTAAATTGTAAATTATTTATAAAAAAAAAAGTACAATTTTTAATATTTAATATATACTGGTCTAACACTATAGAACAAATTAAGATAGTTGGTCCAGATTCTTTAAGTATTATTATAATTACAGCTTTTTTTGTTGGTATGGTGTTTACATTGCAAATTGTAAAAGAATTTCTGTATATAAATGCTATTGGTTTAGTAGGTTCTATTTTAACTATTTCATTTATACGTGAATTATCTCCAGTTTTAACATCTGTAATTATAGTGGGTCGTATAGCGTCATATTTTACTGCTGAGTTGGCTACTATGAGTGTTACAGAACAATTAGATGCCCTTTATTTATTAGAAACAAGTCCTATCAGTTATTTAGTCGTTCCCCGAGTTTTTAGTTCTGTATTGATGTTGCCATTTTTAAATATTTTCTCTTTTATGACTAGTCTGTTTAGTAGTTCTTTTGTTTGTTTTACAATATATAATATACATCCTGAAATTTTTTTTACTTCGTCTTTTTCATCTTTATATGTTACGGATATTATTAAATCTTTATTCAAGACATTAATATTTGGTTTTCTGATTTCTATAATTAGTTGTATTTGGGGAATTAATACTCATGGAGGTGCTAAAGGAGTAGGACAATCAACTACATCATCTGTCGTTAGTTCTTTGCTTGCTATTTTTATTTCTGATTTTATATTATCTTATATAATGTTTAGCAAAGTAGAAAGTGCAATTAAAACTTTATAACTTTTGCTTGCTATATTATCTGTAAATTTATTATATGTATGCCAAAATTTTTAAAATATTTTCTAAGAAGTTTTTAGATTTAAAATTAAAAACTCGATTAATGATTTTTGTTACTTTAATAATTTCTATTATAATGAGCAGTCTTACTTTTTGGTCTTTAAGTATGATTCAAGAAGATTCAATAATTTCAGATAGACGTTTTTGTAAAGATTTAGCTATTTTGCTAGCTTCTAATATAATAGATTTAATCGATACAAATAGTCAAAAAGACCTTGCCAGTTTTGTAGAAAAAATTTATTTAAGTACAGCTAGTATTAGATATATTTTAATATTCGATCAGAACGGTAGTCTATTTTTAGGTTTGCCGATATATAATACAAAAGTTCAAAGTGCATTACAGCTTCACCAAAATTTATTGCAGTTAGAAACACAAGAGTTTCTATTTGATACACCTCTTATTAATTCTAGTAAGTTATTAAATAATAATATTGTTGATATTGTTATTCCTTTAAATAAAGCAGGGAAAATTTTAGGTAGTTTAGATTTGGGTATAGATTTACAGATAACTCTTTCTTCCTCTCGATTAATAAGAGATCTAAGTATTTTTATTTTTGTATCAGTTTGGTTAATGGTTTCTATCGGTGTTGTATTTAATACATTAGCAATTAAAGAGCCTATAAGACAACTTTTATTAGGTATTCAAAATATTGCTGTAGGAAATTTTACTCAAAGAATTAATTTACCTATTAATGGTGAATTAGAAACTTTAATTATCAGTTTTAATGAAATGGCTGAAAAGCTACAATCCTATGAAAAAAAAAATGTAGATAAAATAATTTTAGAAAAGAATAAATTAGAAACAATTGTTTCGATAATAGCTGATGGGGCTATTTTAGTTGATACAGACTTGAGAATATTATTTGTTAATAGAACAGCACAAGTAGCTTTTAATTGGTTAAATATTGATTTGATAGGTTCATCTATTTGTAGTTATTTACCTCTTCATGTCAGTGAAGCACTTTTGCCAATATTAAATAATTTAGTAGAATCAAGTTATTTAAATAAAAAGCAATCACAAACTGAAGAAATATATATTAACACAGATTATAACTCAGAAAAAATTTGTCGTTTTTTGCTAACTACGGTTTTGGATAGAACTTTAAAAGTCTTAACAGGAGTTGTTATTATAATACAAGATATTAGTAGAGAAGCAAAATTAAACGAAGCTAAAAATCAATTTATTGGTAATATTTCACATGAATTAAGAACTCCTTTATGTAATATAGGCTCATTTCTTGAAACTTTATTAGATTACAATGATACTTTGAATGAGAAGCAAAAAATTAATTTTTTGACTATTGCTAATAATGAAACACAGCGTTTATCGTCATTGGTAAATGATATTTTAGATTTATCTCGTTTAGAATCAAAATATGACTATAAATTGGAATATATAGATTTAAAGCAAGTTTTATACAATATTGTTAATACTTCTCAAATTATCGCATCTAAAAATAATATTGAATTAATTATTGAATTGGATCCTAATGTTAATTTTGTTTTAGCACATGAAAGTTCATTATTACAAGTTATAGCTAATTTATTGAGTAATGCTTTAAAGTTTTCTTCTTATCATAGCAAAATTGTTTTAAGGGTTTATTTATTAATATCTATAGAAAGTAATTTACTAAATCCAAATATACAAAATTTAGTTAGAGTTGAAATTATAGATGAAGGTATAGGTGTTGGTGATGAAGATCAAAAAGTTATTTTTGATAGATTTGTTAGAGTTGAAAATAATATTCATACTTTAGAAGGAACTGGTTTAGGTTTATATATTGTTAAAAATATTTTAAGTAAATATAAAGTAAAAGTTATGGTACAAAGTCAATTAGGTGTTGGTACAATGATTTGGTTTAATTTAAAGCATATAAGTTAGTAATTTTATTAAAAAAATATTGAATCTTTTGTTTAGATTTATTTCTTAAGCGAGTATAATATATATATATTTATATATATGCAAATAATTTATTAAGTGATATTATAAACGCATTTATAAGATCTTATATATAATTTAATATTTGATATTAATTTATAGTTTTAAATTAAATATTTAAACTATAATCTAAAAATTTCATAATTATATATGATTTATGTATTTTATATTATTATAGTTGACTTACTTTTTTAGGAGGTATTTATTATGTCAGGAGGATCAACAGGAGAACGTCCTTTTTCTGATATTATTACTAGTATACGCTATTGGGTTATTCATAGCATTACTATTCCTGCTTTATTTGTTGCAGGTTGGTTATTTGTTAGTACTGGTTTAGCTTATGATGTTTTTGGTACTCCGAGGCCCAATGAATATTTTACTCAAGATCGCCAGCAAGTTCCATTGGTAAATGATCGTTTTAGTGCTAAGCAAGAGTTAGAAGATTTAACAAAAGGCATTTAATTCAAGTATAAGGAAGTAATTTAAATAATATGACACGAGGTAATTCAAATCAGCCAATATCGTATCCAATTTTTACTTTTAGATGGTTAGCTATTCATGGATTGGCAATACCAACAGTCTTTTTTTTAGGTGCTATTACATCTATGCAGTTTATTCAGAGATAAGAATAAGAATAGGAGATAGAATATGAGCGGTCCTAATCCAAATAAAGAACCTGTAGAATTAAATCGCACTTCTCTGTTTTGGGGTTTATTATTAATTTTTGTGCTTGCAGTATTGTTTTCGAGTTACTTTTTTAATTAATAAATATGTATATATAAGTAAATTTTTATTATAATTAGGGATAGAAATAAATGACAGGTACAGGTAGAGTTCCTTTATGGTTGGTTGCTACAGTAGGAGGTATTGCAGTAATTACAGTTTTAGGAATTTTTATTTATGGTTCTTATTCTGGTATTGGTTCTTCATTATAAATTTTAAATATAAAATCTTGTTATTAAATATAAGAATATAGAATTAAAAAATAAGCCACCTTTATAAACTATTATGAAGGTGGCTTATTTTTTAATTCACTAAGTTAGTGATTTTGTTTAAATTTAAGAGATATTTTCTTCTTCAATATATATGAATAATAATGCCATACCAATCCCAGGGAAGATTATTCCAACTAAAGGTACTAAAATAGAGGGCAAGTAAGATGCTGTCATATAAATTATTTAAATTATATTATAAATATATAATAATACACTTATTCATAATAATATTATGTTAGCTATTATTATCTTAATTCTATAATAATATTTTTATTATATTGAAAAGTATAAATATTGTAAAATTTAATATTTATATCTTCTTGTATCATTAAAATCATTAATAAGTATTTAGAATGAAAAAATAAATGACAAAATTAATGTATTATATTAAATAATCATACAATAATTTATATTATATATGAGTAATCAAGATTTTCAAACAATACCTGATAGCTTAGAAGCTATGCGCAAATTTTCAGAAGCTTATGCTAAAAGAACGGGTACATTTTTTTGTTCTGATGCTAGTGTAACAGCAGTAGTAATAGAAGGTCTAGCTCGGCATAAAGATTCTTATGGTTCTCCTTTATGCCCATGTCGTCATTATGAAGATAAAACTAAAGAAGTATTAAGTACTTATTGGAATTGTCCATGTGTCCCTATGAGAGAAAGAAAAGAATGTCATTGCATGCTATTTTTGTCTGTAGATAGTGAATTTGCAGGTAAAGATCAAGAAATAAGTACTAATGTATTGTTAGAGTATATTAATTAATTTTTTATAGCAATATCTAAATGCAGACCGTTTGTATAATTTGTCTGCATATTTTAAAATAAGTATATTAAATATCATATCAATATGATATGAATTTATTATAAATTACCTTTACGTAGTGATAGTAAAACAATTACAGCAGGTCCTACTAGTACAATAATTCCTAATGAAATGAGTTGACCTATAACTTGCCAATTAATCATGATCTAATTTATCCTTAAATTGATCTATTTATTTTATATATCTATTATACTATTTTTTTAAGAAGTTTTCTTTTTGTTTTTTAGTTATAATTCTTTTAAATATCATTGGGCTTTTTATGTTTTAAATATATTTAAAGCATTTTATTTAATATATTAAATTAATTATTTATTTTATATTATTGTATATATATCCAATTTTTGTTTATGTTAATATATAAATTATGCCAAATAATTACAATTTTTGATATTTGTTTGTTATTTAAATTTTTTAAAATTTCGTATCCAATTTTTTTATTTAAATATTTATTAAAATGATAGTAAAAAAATATTTGTAATACTCTTTTTTGTAAAGCAATGTGTTGAACTTTAATAAATCTATAGTTCATTCCAATATAATCTTTGTCTCTACTAATAAGATATAATTTTATTGCATTCTGTTTAATGTATTCATTTTCTAATGATGATAAATCTAGAAAATTACTGATATGTTTTTCTATTTGTGGAGAAAAGTATTGTTTTAGGTAAGGAAGCATTTCATGCCTTATACGATTTCTATAATTTTTATAATTAAAGTTTGTTTTATCAGACCATATAGGTAAATTCCATTTACGACAAAACCATAATATATCTGCTCTATTTATTTCTATTAATGGTCTAAATAAATATGTTTGTTCATTTAACTTGCGTATTAAAGGGAGACTAGATAATCCTTCTAGTCCTGTACCTCTTATTAAATTAACAAAAAACGTTTCTAAGTGATCTGTTTTATTATGTCCTGTACAAATAATTTGTTGTCGATGAATTTTTGCATGTCTAATTAATATTTGATACCTTATACGTCTAGAAATAGATTCAGACATATTCTTGTACTTTATTTGGTAAATAGATATTTTATGTTTTGTGGTATTTATATAATTAATTAAGTGCTTAATTTGTTTTTTCGAATCAAACCTCCATTGATGGTCTATATAAATATATTCTATATTTTTGAAGTATTGGTTTATTACATTAGATGTTTCCAGTAATTGTATTAAACATAATGAGTCTTGCCCGCCTGATACAGCTATTAGTATAGATAGCGTTCTATTTGAATTTTCGTAATGTTTTAAAGCTTTTAAAAATTTTTGTTGTACAAATGTATGCATAAGTATAGGTAATTGTATTATATTGATAGATATAGAATTTATTATGAAAAACTTGATATTATAAAAAGACTATGTTATCTATTGTTATAGAGCTATGAAGGGTTACTAACTCAATGGTAGAGTACTCGGCTTTTAACCGATTAGTTCCGGGTTCGAATCCCGGGTAACCCAATTTTTTCATAAATTTCTTAAATTAGTAAAAAGTATGTTATTTAATTGTAACTAAAAAATAATATGAATGTAGTAACAGATGTTTTACGTAGTAAAGGTTCTACTTGTGCTTTAGTTCCATTTATTACAGCAGGTTATCCGAATCTTAACTTATCTATTAAAGCTTTAGAAGTTTTAGATCAAGAGGGTGCAGATATAATTGAATTGGGTATACCTTATTCTGATGCTTTAGCAGATGGTCCTATTATTCAAAATGCATCTAAAGTTGCTTTAGAGGAAGGTATTCATATAGAAGAAGTATTGTATATATTAAATAAAACTACATCTCAATTAAATGCTCCTATAGTGATTTTTACCTATTATAATCCTATTTTAGTTAGAGGGATTAATCAGTTTATTAGGGAAATCTCTCAAGCAGGTGCAAAAGGGCTAATTATTCCAGATTTGCCTTTAGAAGAAGTAGATTATGTAATTACGGTTTGTTCTTTATTTAATATAGAATTAATCTTATTTATTGCTCCAACTAGTTCACCTACTAGAATTAAATCTATTCTATCAAAGTCACCTGGTTGTATTTATTTAGTTAGTAGTTGTGGTGTTACTGGAATAAGAGATAATATTGATGTAAAAATTAAAGAGTTGGCAGAAAACATTAAAAAAAGAACCGATAAGTTGATTATATTGGGGTTTGGTATTAATAATCCATATCAAATAAATCAAATATTAAATTGGCGTATAGATGGTCTAGTTATAGGTAGTGCTATGATTAATAGTATGATTGGTGAGTTACCAGAAGATATTTTACAATCTTTACGTTGTTTTTGCCAAAATATTAGAAAAGCAATTGATAATAAGAGCATTAATAAAAAATTATAAAATCATAGTGTTTATCTAAATACTATTCTTAATAATTTAATGTGTTGAAGACTTGTTCTTATCTTTATAGTTTTAGTATAAATTGAAATATATTTATATACCCCCAGGGGAATTCGAATCCCCGTTACCTCCGTGAAAGGGAGATGTCCTAGGCCTCTAGACGATGGGGGCTCTATTGTGTATTGTCACTAGTATATTTTTTCTTATGAACATACATTAATAAATTTTATGATTTATGTCAAGCTTTATAGTAAAAAGAGGAAACAAACAAGTTTTTTGAACTTGAAAATTTACAAATACAAATATTGTATATAATATTGGAATGTATTTTATTTTGAGGTATTTAATTATCAATATTTATTACTAACCGTGAACGCATTGTTAAGTATGTAACTGTTTGCCTAATATATGTAACCATGTTAATAAATAGATTAAATGCTTCATTTTTATATTCCACTAAAGGATCTTGTTGTCCATAACTTCTCCAACCAATAGATTCTCTTAGTATGGTCATTTTTTCTAAATGATCTTGCCATCCTGTATCAATTTGTTGTAGTAAATAATATTTTTCTAGTTTTCTAATTAATCCAGGTCTTAATTGTTCTAAATAACTTTCTCGAAGATCGTAGCTAATGCGTAGTTGCTCATACAAAAATTGTTTTATTTGTTCATAATTCATATTTTTTACATGATTGAGCTTAAAAGTTTCTGTTAAATTTAATAATTTATATATTTTTTCTATAAGATTGTTTTTATTTTGTATATTATCTTCTTGATTAAATATGATTAATATTTCATCGATAGTACTTTCTGCATATTCTATAATGCAGTCTCTTGTGAAAGTAGATTCTAATATTCTTCTTCTCTCAGTGTATATAGCCTGTCTTTGATTATTAATTACTTCGTCATACTCAAATAATTGTTTTCTTATATCATAAAAATAAGATTCTACTTTTTTTTGTGCAGAGTCTAAGCTTTTACTAAGTATAATCGATTCTATTGGTATATCTTCCTCTATGCTTAATTTTTGCATAAGTTGAAATATTTTATCTCCACCAAAAATTCGTAATAGATTATCTTGTAAGCTTAAAAAAAAACGGGAAGAACCTAAATCTCCTTGTCTACCAGCTCTACCTCTTAATTGATTATCAATTCTTCTAGATTCATGCCTTTCTGTTCCTATTACGTATAATCCTTCTAATTTTAGAACTTCTTTTCTTTCTTTGTCACAAATTTTTCTATATTCACTTAATATCTTTTTATAAGTAACTTGTAATTTTTTCTCTTCATTATCTATGATATCTTCCTGGTTAATAATGTGTTGGATATAATTTTTAATTGCTTCTGTATTAATATTTGAGTTTTTAATTTTTATATTTATTTCATTTTTGTTAAGTATAGATAAAATATTACTTTCTATTTTATTTAATGTATATTTTGTTTTTATACCTAATTGTTTTTCTATATAACTAGTAATAACTAGTTGAGACATTGCATTTGGGTTTCCACCTAAAATTATGTCTGTTCCTCTTCCAGCCATATTTGTAGAGATAGTTATTGCATGTTTTCTTCCTGCTTGTGTAATTATTTCTGCTTCTCGTGAAATATTTTCAGGTTTTGCATTTAATAAGTTGAAAGGGATTTTTAATTCTTCTAATATAGATGCTAGTAGTTCAGACTTTTCGACATTAGTTGTTCCAATAAGCGTTGGTCTTCCTATATTGTACATATCAAAACATTCATTAGCGATAGCCTTCCATTTTATATATTCGGTTTTATATACTAGATCAGGTAAATCTTTTCTTTTACATTGTTTATTGGTAGGAATTTCTAATACTTCAAGATTATATATTTTGTCTAATTCAGTTTCTTCTGTTTTAGCTGTTCCTGTCATACCAGATAGTTTAGGGTATAATAAGAATAAGTTTTGATACGTAATAGAAGCAAGAGTTTTATTTTCTTGTTGAACAGGAAGATTTTCTTTAGATTCAATTGCTTGGTGTAATCCATCGCTCCATCTTCTACCTTGCATAATTCGACCTGTAAATTCATCTACTATTATGATTTCATTATTTTTTACAATATAATGCTGGTTATTTAAAAATAATTCTTTAGCTTTTAAGGCATTTAATAAGTATTGTATCCAAGAATTATTAATATTATATAAATTTTGAATATTTAATATTTGTTCACATTGGTCAATACCTTTTTCTGTTAGAGTAATATTTTTTGTTTTTTCATCTATTTCATAATCTATATTATCAGTTAGTATATTAGCTATGTTAGTAGATTTTTTATATTTATCAGTTGCTGCATTAAAAGGTCCAGAGATAATTAAAGGTGTTCTAGCTTCATCAATTAGTATTGAATCTACTTCGTCTATAATAGCAAAATTAAATTTTTTCTGTACTATATTATTAACATCAATAGCCATATTATCTCTAAGATAATCAAAACCTAGTTCACTATTTGTAATATATGTGATATCACAATTATATTGACTTTTTTTTTGTTCATAATTCATTGATTGAGTAACTAATCCAACTTTTAGACCTAAATATGAATAAATTTCAGCAGCTAATTCAGAATCTCGATTTGCTAAATAATCATTAACAGTAATGATATGTACTCCTTTATTAGTCAAAGCATTTAAGTATGCAGTTGGAATAGCAACAAGTGTTTTACCTTCTCCTGTTTTCATTTCAGCGATTTTTCCTTCATGCAATACAATACTTCCAAATAACTGTACATCAAATAAACACATACCTGTTGCTCTTTTAATAGCTTCTTTAGCTGTAGCAAAACATTCAGGCAGTATTTTATTTAAATTATTATTTTCACGAATTTGTTTTTTAAACTTATTTGTTTGTTGTTTTAATTCTATATTTGAGTATTTTTGTAGTCTTTCTTCTATATTGTTGATTTCTTGAATGATTTTTTGAAATTTACTTAATTTGTTATATTTTAAAAATTTTAGCATATGGATATTTAAAAAAAATTTATGAGATAGGGAGAAAAAAATTCTTGTATAGTAATTATAGGTTGATAACGATAGTATATAGTATATTTTCTACCCCAAATAGGCCCTATACTTTTAAAAGTATACTCTAAGTATGTAGAATATACGCAATATATTTCATGGATATCCTTATATATGTCAGCTTGACGATTAATAAATAATTCCCCTATAGGTTGATTATTTATTAAATTATTATGTATCTTATGATTTATTTGTAATATCCAATTAGACCTAGCAAATGCGAGATATTTATTTGAATTATTGCTTAAATAAATGTTTCTGATTTTTAGTTTCTTAATAATGTATTGGTTTTCTATATATGTTGGAAATGTTATAATTTGCTCACCTGTTAGTGAGTTTAGATTTTGTGTAAAAGATCCATCATTCATAAGAAGAAGTTGCCACTTGGTAGGAATTAAATCATTTTTCTTTATATTAACTGATTTTAGGCTGTTTAGAGATATATTTAAAATATAATTAAATGCAAGATTCATTAGTTTCTATTATGTTTTGCCAGATTATTAGAATAATTTACTATACATTAGTTGTATTTTATTGTCGTTTTAGTTTGTAATAAAGATTTACCATTCATCTCCTTTGGTATATTTAAATTTAGTAGTTCGAGAATAGTTGGTGCTATATCTGCTAAATTACCATTATTTCTAAGTTTATATTGAGGTATATTTGATTCAGCTAATATAAATGGTACAGGATTTATACTATGCGACGTACATGGCTTATTATTTTCATCAAGCATGTATTCTGCATTACCATGATCAGCTGTAATTATTAAAGTTGAATTAATACTTTGTGATTTCATCCAAATTTTTTTTATACATTTATCTATCTTATTTATAGCTTTTATAGTGGCTTCTAAATTGCCTGTATGTCCTAGCATATCTGGATTTGCATAATTTATGATAATTAAGGTATAAATATTTTTATTTATTGCATTCATAATACTATTAGTTAATTGATCTGCAGACATGTTAGGTTCTAGATCATAAGTTTCAACTTTAGGGCTAGGTATGAGCTCTCTATCTTCACCAGGAAACGGTTCTTCAATACCTCCATTAAAAAAATAGGTTACATGTGCATATTTTTCTGTTTCAGCTAATCTTAGTTGTTTTAAACCATAATTTGCAATAATTTCACCTAAAAAATTTGCATTTCTTGTTATAGGAAAAGCTATATTGACATTTAAATTAGAATCATATTGTGTAAAGGTTACTACATCTAAATTTTTAAAAATTGTCGTATTAAATCCTTTAAATGTAGGTTTAACAAATGCTTGTAATAATTGTCTCATTCTATCAGGTCTGAAATTAAAAAATATAATACCATCATTGTTTTCAATATTACCTTCATATAATCTAGTAGGAGGTATAAATTCATCTGATATATCTTGTTTATAATATTCTTCAATAATTTCTATAGGTTCTTTTATAGTATTAATATTATTGTTTATAAGTATTTTATAGCTTTTTTCTGTTCTTGACCAACGACAGTCTCTATCCATACTATAATATCTACCACTTATAGTACAAAGTTTAATGTTTTTATATTTCTTGATGTAATTAATTACTTTTTGTATAAAAACCTTAGCTTTGTAAGGTGAAGTGTCTCGACCATCTGTAATTATATGAATACAGGTTGTATTACTGTATTTTGCAGCCATATCGATTAATGCAAATAAGTGTATTATATGTGAATGTACACCTCCGTCAGAACATAGTCCAATTAAATGCAGTTTTGTATTTTTAGCATATATTTTTTTGCAAATGTTTTTGATCTTTATGTTATTAAAAAAGGATTTATCTGTAATAGCTTTATGAATACGTACTAAATCTTGATTAATCGTTCTGCCTGCTCCTATAGTTGTATGTCCTACTTCCGAGTTACCCATTTGACCCTTTGGTAAACCTACATCTTCTCCTGAAGCATTTAATAAAGTGTGTGGATAATTTTTCCATAGTTTATCTATTGTCGGTGTAAATGCTAATTCTATTGCATTACCTTTTTTATTTTCTGAGTATCCCCAACCATCAAGAATAGTTAAAATTACGGGTTTAATAGGTTTCATAGTATAAAGTTAAAAAAGTTAAATGAATAATATCAAATTATTTTTTGTTGAAAACACAAATTTTAGTTTAATTATATTTCATCTATATTAACATCTATATTAATTAGAATAAATTTAAGTATAGTTATACAATTAATTATCATCTGAAGTTTATTTTGAATGTTTCTATATTTTAATAAAAAAACTAGAAATAAATTGAATAATATAATTATTATAGTAATAAAATATATATGCTTTTATATTTCTAGTTTTCAAAAGTTGTTTATATTAAATATTTTTAGCTTAAAGCATTAATAGCATAGTCTAAATATGTATTAGCTTCATTACCTGCTTGTCCTGATAATCCATGACTATTTTTTATATATTGTAATGCTTCTATGTACCAACTTGGTGATAGTTCAAAACTACGATTGATTTCTTCTAATCCTGCTATTAAGTATTCGTCCATAGGTCCAGTTGCCCCTACTACAAGACAATAAGTTGTCATTCTTAAATAATATCCTATGTCACGTGCACATTTTGCTTTTCCTATTGCGCTAGATGCATAAGTAGGACCCGGCATCTGTGTAGTAAATGGAAATTTCGTATAAACAGATTGAGCAGCCCCTGTAATGAGTCTTTGTGCATTACTGGTTAGTGATTTTGCAGCTTCTAAACTAGAAGCTGCACGTTGATAACGTCCGTTAATAGATTGTAGTTCGCCATTACTTAAAAATCTTCCTTGGCTATCTGCTGATGCTATTGCTTCTGTTATAGGTGTTTTCATGATAATAATTCCTTCTTCTAATTTAATAATAATATATTATCTGAGTTTTTTATTTTTTTATAATTTGACTATTATACTACTGCAACCGCTGCTCTATCAAAGTATACTCCTAATTCAGCGATTAATGAGCTACAATCCCCTAAAGTTATACTATTTCCATCGTTAGCTAAACTGATAGAAGCCTCTTTCATTTTTTGTATTGCAACTGCTACAGATGTACCAGGTGTTCCTAATGCCTGGTAGGTTTCTCTTAATCCATTTAAGCATCTATCATCTAATACACTTGAATCTCCTGCTATCATAGCATAACTGACATATCTTAAAACAATTTCCATGTCTCTTAAACATGCTGCCATTCTACGACTAGTATATGCATTACCACCTGGTTGTACAAGTTGTGGTTGCTCAGCAAATAGAGCACGAGCAGAATTTGTAACAATAGCCGAAGCATTAGAATTAATTCTATTTACAATATCCAGTCTTTTATTTCCTTCTGCAACCATATTGGTTAATGCATCTAATTGTGTATTACTTAAAAATTCTCCTCTAGCGTCAGCCTGAGCTACAACTTTAGCAAATGCATCTAACATATTAATTTCTCCTTGAACTAAAAATATTTTAATTTTAATTAAAGAACTAATCTTAAAAACTTATTTTTATAAGATTTAAAAACCGTATATATATTATATTTGTGTTTGATTCTATCTGATCAGCACTTATTATTTTATTATACTAATTAATAATATTTTTTTTTTAAAAAAATATTACAAATTAGTTCTTCTGTAATAATTATATATTTTAATTGCCTATAATTTCTGGTTGTATGATTTCATCTACCATTTCTAATATTGAACGAATTATAGGTTTTATAAAGGGGTCATCTATAATATCTAGATCTTCATATTTTTTTCTCTTTGCTCTATTTGCCACTTGAACTGTTATATTGTATCTATTATTAGATATATTAAGCAGTTCTTCTGTTTTATATATTATTTCATCAAATTCTAAATGTTTATATATCTTCATATTGATTTTAAATTAAATAATAATTTATAGTTTTTATACAGTAAAATATCTTCATCGATAGTATCAAAATCAGATTGAATATCAATAAATTTCAATACAATAATACAGGAGTTTCAATCATCTTCTGACTTAGATTTTTATACTATTAATGGGGATATATATATAAATAAATCGAATTTTGATTTAAGATGTGCATTTTTTATTTTAATATATGTAATACTATATCAATAGTAATATTTTATCTGAAAATATAAAATAATTTTATATGTTTTATTGTATTGTTGTAATACAGTGAGATTTATATAATTATAATATTTATAAATTTCAAGTAATACAATATATTTTTAATCATACGAAAAACATATATAGTATTAAAATTAAATAAAAAATAAGAATTATATATGCAAGCATCAAAATATTATAACTCTGAGTTAAATCAGTTATCTGGATATCCTTTTTTGATTTCTGAAAGAGATGCCTGTGGTGTTGGTTTTATTACTCGTATTAATCATCCACCGTCACATAATATTGTTAAACAAGCCTTGAATTCACTTAAATGTATGGAGCATAGAGGTGGTTGTAGTGCTGATAGGGTCTCTGGAGATGGTGCCGGAATTATGACTCAAATCCCATGGAAAATTTTATCAAATTATTTACCAAATAATTATAATAATTTTATTAATAAGATTGGCATGGCTATGTTATTTATGCCATCTGAAAATATAAAACCTATTCAACAGATAATAGAATGGGTTATAGATTTGCATGATTTTCATTTTCTTTCATGGCGTACGGTTCCAGTTAATGATAGTGTACTTGGTATTCAAGCTAAGACGAATCAGCCAATTGTCATGCAATTTTTTGTACAATCTAAATATTTAAGTGATGACCAATTAGAGCAAGCTCTATTTAGTGCAAGAAAAAAAATAGAAAAATTAGTTGCTCAAACTGATTTAAATTTTAATAAAGAATTTTATTTTTGTTCTTTTTCTTCTCGTCTTATTGTTTATAAAGGTATGGTTAGATCAGAAGTTTTAGATAAATATTATTTAGATCTTTCTGATCTAAATTATGAAAGTAATTTTGCAATGTATCATAGAAGATTTAGTACTAACACCATGCCGAAGTGGCCTTTAGCCCAACCCATGAGGTTTATGGCACATAATGGAGAAATTAATACATTACTTGGTAATTTAAATTGGATGCAAGCTAAAGAGTCTTTATTTGCACAAAGTTATCCACAAGAAGTTTTTAATGTTTTAAAACCTATAACTAATTCAGATAATAGTGATTCCGCTAATTTAGATTCTGTATTAGAGTTGTTAATACAATCTGGTAAAAGTCCTCAAGAAGCTTTAATGATATTAATTCCAGAGGCTTATAATAAGCATCCTGAATTAAATAAATTTCCAGAAATCACAGACTTTTATGAATATTATAACAGTCTTCAAGAGCCATGGGATGGACCTGCTTTAGTTGTTTTTAGCGATGGAAAGATTGTAGGAGCTACTTTAGATAGGAACGGTTTACGTCCGGCTCGTTATATAATTACTAAAAATGGTTTTATTAGTTTATCTTCTGAAATAGGTGTAATTGATAAAAATATAGGAGAAATTATGTATAAGGGCAGATTGGGCCCTGGTCAAATGTTATGTGTTGATATGATAAATCATCTAATTTTAGATAATTGGACAGTTAAACAGGCAATTGCTAATCAATTTCCATATAAAAAATGGATTATTACTTATCAAAAGACTTTATTAAAAGAAGATTTTTTAGAAAATTCAATTATTGATGCGTTTGAAATGATGCGTTTACATACTGCATTTGGTTACACTAATGAGGATGTGGAATTAGTGATTGAGCATATGGCGAGTTCTGCTAAAGAACCTACTTTTTGTATGGGTGATGATATTCCTTTAGCTGTTTTATCTGAAAAACCTCATTTATTATATGATTTTTTTAAACAGCGTTTCGCTCAAGTTACTAATCCTGCTATTGATCCGCTAAGAGAAAGTTTAGTTATGTCATTAACAACTTATCTAGGGCCTAAAAATAATTTTCTAAATCCAAGTGATTATATGGCTAGATCTATCAAGTTGGACTCACCTATCTTAAATGAAAAAGAGATATTGAAATTAAGTCAATATGGTTTTTCTGTATCAGTTATTAATACATTTTTTGAACAAGATATAAAAAATATAAATTTTGTAAAAAGAATTGAAGAAATTTGTCAAGAAACAGTTGAATATATAAATAAAGGTTCTGAAATTATTATTTTAAGTGATCGTGTAGAAGTATTAAATGAAAATAAAGCTTTTATACCACCTTTATTAATAGTTGGTGCCGTACATCATTATTTAATATCTCAACAGTTAAGACATAAAGTATCTATAGTTATAGAAACAGCTCAATGTTGGAGTACACATCATTTTGCTTGTTTAATAGGGTATGGTGCTAGTGCTATATGTCCTTATATGGCTTTTTTAACAGTAAGGCAATGGTGGAATAATCCAAGAACGCAAAAATTAATGTTAAATGATAAGTTGCCTCAAATGGATTTACAACAAGCCCAAGATAATTATCGTGTCGCTATAGAGACAGGTTTACTGAAAATTTTGTCTAAAATGGGTATTTCTCTACTATCTAGTTATCATGGTGCACAAATATTTGAAATTTTAGGTTTAGGGAAAGATATTGTTAATTTAGCATTTAAAGGAACAGCTTCATGTTTAGATGGTCTTACTATTAATGAATTAGCTTTAAGTACAATTAATTCTTATAATAATATTGTGAGTTTAAAAGTAGCTAAAAAATTGCCTAATTTAGGTTATGTACAGTATAGACCAAGTGCTGAATATCATGTTAATAATCCAGAAATGTCTAAAACTTTACATAAGGCTGTACGTAATCAAGATTTTAATCTTTATAATAAATATAAAAATTTACTACAAGATCGTCCACCTACTAATTTAAGAGATTTGGTTGAATATGTAAGTCAACGAAAGCCTATACCTATTGATCAAGTAGAGTCAATTGAATCTATTATAAGACGTTTTTGTACTGGAGGTATGTCATTAGGTGCTTTATCTCGTGAAACACATGAAACCTTAGCTATTGCAATGAATCGAATTGGAGGAAAATCTAATTCGGGTGAAGGAGGAGAAGATCCTACTCGTTTTAGTCCTATTATAGATATCGACTCTTCTGGCATTTCTAAAAGTTTTTCTCATTTAAAAGGTTTAAAAAATAGTGATATTGCTAGTTCGGCTATTAAGCAAATAGCATCGGGACGTTTTGGTGTTACGCCTGAATATCTTGTTAATGCTCAACAATTAGAAATTAAAATTGCTCAAGGTGCAAAGCCTGGAGAAGGAGGTCAGCTTCCAGGTAAAAAAGTTAGTCCTTATATTGCTAAACTACGAAATTGTAAACCAGGTGTTACATTGATTTCTCCTCCTCCTCATCATGATATTTATTCTATTGAAGATTTAGCTCAACTGATCTTTGATTTACATCAAATAAATCCTCAAGCTAAAGTATCAGTTAAGCTTGTAGCAGAAATTGGTATAGGAACTATTGCTGCTGGTGTAGCAAAGGCAAATGCAGATGTTATTCAAATATCTGGTCATGATGGTGGAACTGGCGCTTCTCCTTTAAGTTCTATTAAACATGCAGGATGTCCTTGGGAATTAGGTTTATCAGAAGTTCATAAAACTTTAGTAGAGAATCAATTACGAAATAGAGTGATTTTAAGAGTAGATGGAGGTTTAAGAACAGGAAAAGATATCGTTTTAGCTTCTTTAATGGGAGCAGAAGAGTTTGGTTTTGGAACAGTTGCTATGATAGCCACAGGATGTATAATGGCACGAATTTGTCATACTAATAATTGTCCTGTAGGTGTAGCGACTCAACGTCAAGATTTACGTAAACGTTATCCAGGAATACCAGCTGATTTAGTCAACTTTTTTATATTTATTGCTCAAGAAGTAAGAACTATTTTATCTTCTTTAGGTTATTCAAGTTTAGGGGATATTATAGGTCATAATACATTAATAAAATATACAAATAAAAAATTAAAGAAAACCGATAATTTAAATTTAGCTACTTTGTTAAATGCGCCAATTTATAATTATAGCATAAATTCTGATATTGCTGTACATGGTAATGGACAAGTATTAGATGATATTTTATTAAGTGATCCAGTTATACTCAATGCAATTGAGAACCAACAAGATGTTATTAAGCAAGTTAATATTGTTAATACGGATAGAACTGTTGGTGCTAGGATATCGGGTTTTATAGCTAAAAAATATGGTAATAATGGTTTTGAAGGAAATTTACAACTAAATTTTAAAGGTGTAGCAGGTCAAAGTTTTGGTGCTTTTATTTTAAAAGGCATGCACTTAAGTTTAACAGGTGAAGCTAATGATTACGTAGGTAAAGGTATGAATGGTGGAGAAATAATTATCTCTCCATCGGTAAGTGAATTGTCTACTACTAAACAACAGGTAATTATTGGCAATACATGTTTATATGGTGCTACAGGTGGTTATTTATTTGTTAATGGTCAAGCTGGTGAAAGATTTGCTGTTAGAAATTCTTTAGCACAAGCTGTAGTGGAAGGAGTAGGTGATCACTCTTGTGAATATATGACGGGAGGGATTGTCGTTGTTTTAGGAAAAGCAGGTAGAAATATTGGTGCTGGTATGACAGGTGGTTTAGCTTATTTCTTAGATGAAGATAATGATCTAAAATTAAAAGTTAATAATCAAATTGCTAAATTTCAAAAAATTATTACAAAAGAAGGAGAAAAACAGCTGAAGAATTTAATAGAATTATATGAAATAAAAACTAAAAGTTTAAAAGCCCAACAAATTTTACAAAATTGGTCCATTTTTTTACCTATGTTTTGGCAAATTGTTCCTCCTTCAGAAAACAGTACACCTTTAACAAGTGTTGCATGTTCATCTTACCAGGCGATTATTAACTAAATAATTATTAGTTTAATTAAACAAGTTTCATGGATTTATAGCAAGTTGTTAGCAGTGTAGATAAACAAACAAATTATAATATTTTAATTATTAGTTTTATTAAGATCTAGATAATTCTAGATCTATTTTTATAATTAATTTTTAAATTTTGTAAATAACACATTTTTTATAAAAAATCTGTGAATAAAAGAAATCATTAAAGCTAATATAAAGTAATAATAATATAAGTATTTTTGTTTAGTCGAGAATTAAAAAATAATTAATTTTAAATAAAAAATTTAATCCCAATGGTATAAGATTATACTTATTATTTAAATTTAATAGATTCTATTAAATAAATATTTATGCATATCATATCTTATTTATATATTTACATTTGATGTTTTATGAAGTTTTAAATTTTTTAATACTTATTTTTTAATACTTTATATTAAAATGTTTATAATAAATACTTATTTCTTAATATGTTAATCCTATATAATATAGTCATTATTTATTGATTTTAATTAAAATTGAGGTTAAGTTAATCCCTATGGCACATAGTGTTAAAGTTTATGATACTTGTATCGGTTGTACTCAATGTGTACGTGCATGCCCATGTGATGTTTTAGAAATGGTTCCTTGGGACGGATGTAAAGCGGGGCAAATTGCTTCTGCTCCTAGAACAGAAGATTGTATAGGTTGTAAGCGCTGTGAAACAGCATGTCCAACCGATTTTTTGAGTGTTAGAGTTTATTTAGGATCTGAAACAACACGTAGTATGGGTCTTGCATATTGAATTTTATTTTATATATTAACTAATATATATATTAACTAATAATAGTTTTTTATAAAATCAATCTACTAATTTTTATTTAATAAAAATTAGTAGATTGATTTTATGGGTGTTATATATTTATTAACTTTCTAAATGAGTAATTATTTTGAATTATGACTAATCTATTATATGCTAAATTAGAACAAAAAATAAAAAATCAAAGAGCAGTTAAAATTATAACTGGTTTAGATAATTTTTCTATTGATTCTATAATTAAAATAGTAAAAGCAGCAGAAATAGGTAAAGCAAGTTATGTTGATATAGCTTCTAATCCTCAGATAGTTCGTATAGTTAAATCAATTACAAAGTTACCTATATGTGTTTCTTCTATAGATCCAAAAGAATTATATAATTGTGCTATACAAGGTGCAGATATAGTGGAAATAGGTAACTTTGATAAATTTTATAATAAAAAAATTTTTTTTTCATCTCTAGAAATATTAAATTTAGCACAAGAAACAAAAAATTTAATACCTAATAAACCTATTTGTATGACTATACCACACACTTTATTATTAAAAGAACAAATCTCTCTTGCCATTTCTCTTAAAAAACTTGGTATTTCTATGTTCCAAACAGAAGGTTTAGCTACAAAAAATCGTATGCATTATAATAATGTAACTATTTTAAATTCAATGAAATCTTCTGCTTCTACACTTTCTTCGACTTATATTTTATCTGAAAATATTAATATTCCTATTATTGCTTCTTCTGGTATTAATTGTTTGTCTGCATCAGTAGCAGTGAGTTATGGTGCGTCTATAGTCGGTATTGGTTCGGCTGTTTATAATTATAATACGATTTATGATATGGCTAAATATATTTATGAAATAGTTTCCTCTATATCAGCTAATAAATCTTTAAATAATATTCATTTAAATTATATTAACAATATTAATTATGTATTTAGTTAATATATTTAATAAGTCTTTTTATATATCTAAATAAGGTATTGTATATATTTTCATGAGTAAGTTAAAATCAAATCAGATATGGAAAAATTTAAATAGTGTGATTATTTTTTGTTTTTTTATATTTATTATTATTCTTACAAGTTTAGCTATAGCTACAAAAAAAAACATAACTATTCTGTGTTTATTCTATTTAATAATGCATATGGTTTAAAAGAAGGATCTGAAGTTTTAATGAGAGGAATTAATATTGGTTATATTGATAAAATTCAAATTAAGTATAACTACATTCTCATTAAAGTGAATATTAATTTATCTTATATTTTAATTCCTAAAAACTCTTTAGTTGAAACAAGTCAAACAGGATTATTAAATGATACAGTAATTGATATAACTCCTTTAGATAATATAATAAGTCACAAGATTAAGGGGATTGATGTTTTTTCTAAATCTTGTATAAAATCTAAATTTATATGTAATTATGATTATGTTTATGGTGAACGAGGTTTAAATTATGATGATTTAGTTAGAGCTGCTACAAGAATTTCTCAGCGTTTTGACGATCCTGGTTTATTTAATTTATTATATCTATTCTTACGTAATACTCATACTATATCAAGTGAATTAATTACTATTACTCATAATATGGCTAATACAACTACTATTTTTTATGATTATTTGTATAAGTTTTTATTAAATCAAATATCGTTTTAAGTTATATATTATATTTACTCAATATTTTACAATTAATATTAATTATGACAGGTCGTAAAGTTTTATCTTTAGATTTTTTAAAACCTATATTGGAATTAGAATATCAAATACAGCAGTTGAGTAAAATATCTATTCGTCAAAAAGTATCTTTAAATCAAGAAATAATTGATTTTAAAGAACAAATAAATATTTTAAAAAATGATATATTTCAGTCTTTAACGCCTCTACAAAGATTACATTTAGTACGTCAAGCAGATAGACCTACTACTTTAGATTATATACCATATATTATGGATGAGTGGATTGAGTTACATGGAGATAGGGGTGGTACAGATGATCCTGCATTAGTAGGAGGTATAGGTCGTTTAAATAATCATACAGTTATTTTTATCGGGCATCAAAGGGGTAAAGATACAAAAGATAATGTCCTCAGAAATTTTGGTATGGCATCACCTGGTGGATATCGTAAAGCATTACGTTTAATGAAGCATGCAAATCGATTTAATTTTCCTATTTTAACTTTTATTGATACACCGGGTGCTTGGGCAGGTATAGATGCAGAAAAACTAGGACAAGGAGAGGCTATTGCTGTGAACCTCAGAGAAATGTTTTCTTTTGATGTACCTATCATTTGCACGATTCTAGGAGAAGGTGGCTCGGGTGGAGCTTTAGGTGTTGGTATAGGCGATAAGATTTTAATGTTAGAATATGCAGTATATACTGTAGCAACTCCTGAAGCCTGTGCTGCCATTTTATGGAAAGATAGTAAAAGATCTTGGGAAGCAGCAGAAGCTTTAAAAATTACTTCTGCAGATTTGAGAATTTTAGGTATAATTGATGAGATAGTGCCAGAGCCTCTAGGTGCTTCGCAAGCTGATACTGCTCAAGCAGCATATATATTAAAAAAATCTTTAGTCAAGCAATTAACAAATCTTTTAAATTTATCATCACATAACAGAAAAGAGCTTAGATATAAAAAATTTCGAAAAATAGGCACTTTCTATGAAGGATGATAAATCGATTATACTTCAACTTTAATAATATATTATATTTATAATTTATATAAAGATGAAGTAATAATGAAAATTATATGATTTTTCAGTAAATATTTAATTAATTGTTCCCAAACTGTTTAAACCAATAATTGTACCTGCGCCAATAATATGTCCTAAGCTTGTAGTTGCTAATAGTTCAGGAAGCCCTAATCCTTTTAAACCTAAAACAGGTATTGAAGGACCTAATCCTCTAACTTGTATAGCATATCTACCAATTCCTATACATAATAAATTGCAAACTAACATAATAATAGCATTTGATATAGACCATGTAGGTGTGTATTCAGCTAGAGTAATGAACATTTGTGTATTCATATTTTAATCTTTTTATTCATATAATATAATGATATATTTTATATTATATGGTTATATTATATGATTTTATAAAAATTAGATAAGAATTAACATAATCTATATGTTTATAAAAACCAACCGTAACTGTGTAAACCTTGACCTAAAAAATTAACTCCTAAATAACAAACCCATACTATTATAAATCCTATTGATGCTAAAATAGCTGGCTTTTCCCCTTGCCATGATTGATTTATTCGAGAATGTAAATATGCAGCAAAAACTAGCCATGTTATCAAAGCCCATGTTTCTTTAGGATCCCAGCTCCAATAAGAACCCCATGCTTCATTAGCCCATACAGCTCCAGCAATAATTCCAATAGTTAATAATGGAAAGCCTAGTCCAATTATTCGGTAACTTAAGTTATCTATGCTTTCTAAAAGACTAATACGATTGAATTTTTGTATTAAGTAATTAGATGATATAGTATTTCTTTTATTATATAAATTTTGATTTGAATTTCTGTATCGTATTTTATATAAAATAAGAAATAAAATAGATAAAAGAGAACCCAAGATGAGAGTGGCATAACTTAACATCATTACACTTACATGCATCATAAGCCAGTTAGACCTTAAAGCTGGAACTAACGGTGATGCTTCTTTCATATCTAAGGGTAATGCAAGGCTTGCAAATCCAATGGTAAATAGTCCTATTGGAGTACTAATTGCACCTATAAGTTTGCTGTTATTTCTTTGTTCTAGTATTACTTGTATGAACGTTAATCCCCATGTTAGAAAAATTAATGATTCATATAGATTGCTTAAAGGAAAATAGCCATTATAGATCCATCTTAAAATAAGGGAAATACTTAGTGATAAGTTAATAATTATATTTAATATAGTTCCTAATGTAGATAGTATTTTAATTTTCTTAAAAGCTATATTAACCCAGTATATTATTAAATTGCTCAAAAGTAATGCGAAAGATATATTAATACAAGTGTTTTCCATTAATATCCAATTCATATATATATTTATAATTAATATAAATATATTATATTTTAATATTATCTTAATTAATAAATTTATATAAATATATAAAAAAAACCAAAATTAATATTTTTAATTTTGGTTTTTTTAGAAACTAAATAATTTATTTTAATTGTAAATATATTAGTTCTATATTAACTGTTTTAATTCTAAAAATTTTATGATAAAGAATTAATTACGTAATCTAATGCACTGCTGTATTCAACACCTGCTTGTGCAGACATATCACGAGGTACACATAATCTATCACGAGTGAAAGCAAAAGCTGCAACATAAGATGCTGTTGGAAGATTTAATGCACGATACACTTCACGAGCACCAGCAATACCCCATTCGTCCAGAGGACCTGTGCCGCCTACAACTAAAGAGTAGTTAATTAATCTCATATAATGATCTACATCTCTATAGCATTTATTGATTTTTTCTTGAGTGTCTCCAGCCTCACCTGCATTTTTTAGATAAGAGTATTTAGAAAAACAAGAATCACCAGCCTCTTTTACAACTGCTTCATGATTATCTGCTAATTTTTCTGCAGCTTCTAATCTTGCAGCAGCACGTTGGATATTACCTTGTACAGATTCAAGATCTGAACTAGTTGGAAAGCGTCCAGCAGCATCAGCTGCACTAATTACAGTAGTAATAACTGATTTCATAATTTATCTCCTATTAAGATATATGTAGCTTATATGTACTTATAGGTACACTTTATGGTATTCAGCTTAGCCAATAGCAGAGCATACTCTATCACAGTAGCTAGCAACTTCTGAAGATAGTGCAGAGCAATCTCCACTAGTTGTATCCATTTTTCTTTTAGAAGCTGTATTAGAAATGAATGCAACAGCAGCTGCTTTCATAATACTTACAGCTCTTACAGAAGAATTTGTTGGTACGCCAAGAGCAATATAAGTTTCTTTTAAACCATTTAAACAACGATCTTCTAAAACAGATGGGTCGCCTGCAAGTAGAGCATAAGATACATATCTTAAAATAATTTCTCCATCGCGTAAACAAGCAGCCATACGACGATTAGTATAACAATTTCCACCTGGAGCTATCAAGCCTGGGTTTTCACAAATCATTCCTGATACAGCGTCTGAAACAATACAACTGGCATTAGAAACAATTGAATTAACAGCATCTAATCTTTTATTACCTTCTGTAATAAAATTTTTAAGAGCTTGTAAATCGCTGCCACCAACATAAGCAGCTTTAGCGTCTGAATTAACTACGACTCTAGAAAATGCGTCAAGCATAGAGCTCTCCTTAAATTTTGATATAAAGGACTTAGCTGTTTCAGCTGTTGTTTTTTTATCAGCTGATGTATTAGTATCGGAATTACAATATAAAATATTTAGACAAAGATATATATAACAAATTAATATTATTTAATATTTTAATAAAATATTGTTTATTTAAATTTAAGATATAGAATTTTTTATAAAAAACTTGATCATATTATCTTTAATAATCATTTGTTTTAAAGTAGCTATGACATGTTTCTTTAGAAGTTTATCATTTAATTTATATACTTTTTGGCGATATATTGCTAGTTTAAATTCTTGTTCGAGAGTTAATTGATTTGTCTTATCCATATTATAATTTATCTCATAGTTTAATTATTTTAATATTTACTTTTAATTTAAATGATTAAAATAAAAATATATAATCTTTTAGTTGTATAAATTAATTGAAAGTAATTTCATTTATTAATTCTAGTATAATGTTGTATTATAGCTGTATAAATATAACAGTAAATATAGCTTATAACTATATATTCGTTTTTGCTATAGATATACTATAGTTATGATATATACATGCTTTATATAAATTAATGTACTATCTATTAAGATAAAATGGGAGATTTTTTATGTCTATACCTTTACTGAGTTATTCACTGTCTACACAAAATCAAAGAGTTGACGGTTTTGAATACTTATCAGGTGAGGAACAGCCTAAAGTATATACTACAGATGATTTACCAACAGCAGTAGAGATGGATGAAATTATTTGGGCTGCTTATCGTCAAATATTCAGTGAACATCAAATTTTACATAAAACAATTCAACCTTTTTTAGAATCACAATTAAGATTTAATCAAATTAAAGTTAAAGATTTTATTAAAGGTCTATTATTGTCTGATCCATTTCGTACTTTTAATTATAATGTAAATAATAATTATCGTTTTGTTGAAATGTGTATTCAACGAGTTTTAGGTAGAGATATATATAATGAAAGAGAAAAGCTAGCTTTCTCAATTATAATAGCTTCTAAGGGTTTAGAAGATTTTTTTGATACTTTACTAAATAGCGATGAATACTTAGAAAATTTTGGAGATAATATAGTTCCATATCAAAGAAGACGTGTCATTGCACAAAGAAGTAAAGGTGAAGTGCCATTTAATTTAAAAACTCCTCGCATGGGCAAGGAATATTTAGCAAAACAAGGAATGCCACAACTTTTATGGGCTGGACCAGTGCGTAAATTCAGACCTCAAGAACAGAATCCTAAAGCAGGAGATCCAGCTTTATTTTTAGATATGGTTAATGAAGTTTCATTACTAACAACATCTATTTAAATATATTTATTTAATATTTTAAAATTATAAATATTCAACTATCAATTATATAGACAATTATGATGAACTCATCATAGTTGTTTTTATATTATTAATTATTATAAAAATTATAGTAAATGGTAATACTTTCCTAATAGATTAAGCTAACTGCCTAATTTAAATGCATCAACAAATAGACCGTATATAATGCCTATTCTAATAGAGTTAATTATATATAAAAAAAATGATGTGTTATATTTTTTTTTATATTGATATATATATTTACTAATAATTTCATTAAAAGTTACTATGATAGATCCAGCTATTATTCCCCAATCTCCTGTTTGTGAAGGTATAGTTGAAAATACTGTAGATAAAAAAAAACCTAAAAATAAGCAAATCAATTGTATAGTTACATATGTAAATTGTTTAGTCAAAATTACTTCGTTTTTGTTAAATATATAGAATAGATATGATATATGTTTAATAAAAAATAAATAAAGAATATATTCAATTAATATATATTGTATTTGATCTGTCTAATATTAATACTTCGTAGATAGACAGACCTAATTAAGTTTTAACTATGATTTTTGGATTTATATATCTTGTTCACTCAAACTAGAGATCATATATTGAAATGGTTCATTAATTAAATTACTTTCATGTATTCCATTTAATTTTAATTCTTGTTGTAACACTTCTTCTAAAAGTTTAATACTTCTAATAGTTGGTGCAATAGGTACACTTAATGAATTATATACATCTCTTAGTCCATCTAAGACTCGCTCATTTAAAATATCAATATCCCCAGCTATTAGAGCATAGCTAGCATATCTTAGGTAATACTCAATATCACGTAAACAAGCAGCATATCTTCTAGTAGTATAAGAATTACCACCTGGTCTTAGAAGCTCTGGTTGTTCTTCATATAAGCGCGCAGCGGCTTCTTTAATTATTTTAGGAGCCTGACAATTAATTATTTCCGTTGCTTTAATTCTGCTTAATGCGGAAACAAAATAATTGTTTAATTTCTCTATTGCTATTTTATCTAGATATTTACCTGTTAAGTCATAACGATTTAATATTGTAGTAATAGCATCTTGCATTAATTGAATCTCCTATCAAGTTGAACTAATATGAATATTATAATTGATTTTTATCATCTTAATCTATTGTCTTATTAAAATAATAATTTAATCATATAAATAAATAATAATCCAAAACTTTAAATACATAATATGGACACTTTCTATTCCTCAATCAAAATAGTTCCTAACTATAAAATTATATGTTCTTTATTTGTTTATAATACAAAAAGTAATTTTTCTGATTATCCTATTTGTTTTACGGCAAAAAATGATACTATAATGTATAGTTTAATGATTCAACATGATTTAATACAATTATTATCATTAAATCATATATTCTATATATCTAAGGAAATATATAAAGCAAATTTGTGTTTATTATTAAATCAATTTTACATTCAAAGTTAACAATATTAAACTAAATTATAAATCAAATATTGATAATATCAGTAAATTAAAAATATTAAAATTTATAATTAAATTACTTTTTATATATATTAACATTAATACTTAACAATCAAATTATATATAATTAGTTAAAGATAGTATAAGAGGTTTTTCAATTTCATTATATTTTTAATTTAGTTTAGTTATATTTCAAATAAAATATGCATTATATATACATTAGGGCATGTAACTCAGGGGATAGAGTATCAGATTCCGATTCTGAAAGTCGAGGGTTCAAGTCCTTCCATGCTCATATTGATTAATTACATATTTTATATAATTTTAATATATACGATAATTAGATTGTTTATAGAATAACTATTAGAATTTAAATATAATACTTAAAATTTAAAATTTTGAATATAAGTTTTTATATAAATATATGAATTTTGTAAATATTTTATTCTATTTAAATTTTGTAAAATTAGATTTTTATATAGAGTAGTTTATATTTTTAGTACATTATATTATAATGTTTCTATAACTTACAATAAAATTGTATGTTATCGGGACTGCTAGGTTTCTACATATAACATATTATATAGTATGTCATAAACATAAGCTTTATTAGTTTTAATAATAAATGCTAAACATAATATATTAACTTTATCTAAAAAAATAGTTTATGTATAATTAATTATAAATTTTTATTAGAGATCAAATAATATATACCTATATATTTATTTGATATGTTTTATTTAGGTGCTCTTAAGTATATCTTTTTACTATAAGATAAGTATATAATAAATTGATACTTTATTTATATCAGATTTAACTATATATTATATTATTATGGACGTGGGTTCAATTCCCACCAGTTCCATATCTATATATTTTAAATTTTAAAATAATTTTATTTATTAGTCTAATTTATATAAAATATAAATAATTATAATTAAAGTTTTTTATGAAAAAACTAGTTAAAATTGATACTATTAAATTTTTCATAAATATTTATATAATAAATTAGAATATAAATTGTATATATGAAACTAAATAAAATTGGTTTCATTAGTTTATATTTAATATATGGTTTTTATATCTAGTTAATATTCTATTATGCATTATATCCCTTTATGTTCTTTACCAGTAATACACAATATATTTTCATCTTATCATGATTCAAGCACTTTAAATAATAGAACTCTAATCTCTCGTCGTTTTTTAGGAAAATTAATTAATCAATATTGGCAAGAAACGATTTTTTTATCTATTTCAAATTCATCATCAGAAGAGTATATTAACCAGTTAAAATTACAAGGAGTACTGATATGTAAAAATGAACAAAAAAAATTTTTACTAGATTTCAGTAAAGCTTTACTTGCTGGCAGGATAGAGACAACATTGGATTTTAATAAAACGAGTCAGAATTTTGATAAATCTATTGCATATGTTTGGAAAAAAGGACTTAATTTTTCTTTACCCAATAAATTTTGGTCTTTATTTATTAATAATAAAAACAACAAGTTAAATACAGAACAATTAATATTATTAAAAGCATTACAAAATCAACCGTTGCCTTTATTTACAATTACAAACAACTTAAATCAAATTATATTAGCAAAATCTTTAGAAGAGACAAATTATAATTTAAATTTAATTGATAAAATATACAAATGGTATTATCATAAGTTCATTTTTAACGAACAAATTCCAGCTATATATCATGGGTTATTTTTTATGCATCCTGTAGATGCTATAGAATACTTGAATTATATAAAAGATAATTACAATATTTCTAATAAAGAAAGTCAATTGAAACTTTTTTCAATTCAATTAGGTACATATTATAAATTAACCAGAATGAATATGCGAAGTTTGGAATTTAGATTAATACCTGATCTTAATGAAATATCTAAATTACTTTATCAATATAGAAATTATAAAAATTTAAAGTTTGATAAAAACCAAAAATATGGGAAAAACTTTTTTCAAGGACAACCAATATATACGATTGAACCATTTTGGGCATTCAATAAGAATACTCATAAAAAGGAATTATTAAAATATAATTATAGATCTAATTTTAATATTAATAATAAAAATAATCAAAATAAAGTCATTTTTACAAATTATGAGACTGTTTTAAAAGCTTGGCAAAAATTTTCACAAGAATCTATAATTTATAAGATACCACAAAAACCTCAAATTTTAGTATCTAATTTAGAAAATTTTATAAAACAATATGAATATAGTAAAACAATAAATAAACATAATATATTGTTTATTCCTACAATACACTCTTATAAATTTATAAAACAAGATGTAAATATTAAACCTAGAAATAAAATAAACCAAATATTTAGAAATAAGTTTTTTTATTTCAAAATACTTACTCAAAGAATTATTTGGTCATTAACAAGTCGGCAGCCTATTAATTGGTAAATTATTTATTTACTAATAGATACTAATAGATTATTTACATTTATTGATACAGTTAACCGATTTTTTAATATTATTTTAAGATAAGAGTATTATTTTCTTGAATAATACTCAACAACTAAAAGCTCATTCATTTGTAAAGCAACCCATTCTCTATCAATTATTCCATTTACTTTACCTTGTAAAATTTTTGTATCTACTTCTAAATGATTAGGTATGCTTGCTAAAGTTGGAAAATTTAAATAGTTTTTCACTAAATTTTGTGACGAATTTTTATGTTTTATTTGAATAATATCACCAGGTTTACATTGATAACTACATATAGATACAATTTTTTTATTTACAATAACATGGCCATGATTTACTAGTTGTCTTGCAGCTGGAATTGTGGGCGAAAGCCCTAAACGAAAAATTGTATTATCTAATCTCATTTCTAAAATTTGTAGAAGGATTAAACCAGTTGAACCAGTAACTTTTTTGGCAATCTTAATGTATTTTGATAATTGTCTTTCATTTATACCATAATTAAATCTTAGCTTTTGTTTTTCTTCTAATCTTAATGAATATTCTGATGGCTTACGCGATTGTTGATTATGTTCTCCAGCAGGAGCAACTTTTTTTGAAATTTTACGAGTTAATCCAGGCAAATCTCCCAGTCTCCGAGATATACGTAGCTTAGGTCCTCTGTAACGAGACATTATTAAATCCTTATTTTGATATTTTATAATTGTACATAATTTTATTTACAGAAAGATTATAAAATCTTTATTCAATAATTAATATTAGATTTTTTTAGGAGATAAAATCATTATAATATTTTTTCCGTCTTTAGCCGGAGGTTGCTGAATTTCTGCTATATGGCTTAAATCGTGTGCCATTTTATCTAGCAATTCAACAGCTAAATTAGCATGTTGAATTTCTCTACCTCTAAATGTTACATTTGCTTTAACTTTGTCTCCTGCTTGTAAGAAGCGTAATGCCTGATTAATACGTACTTTATAATCATGTATATCTATTTTATATCTCATTTTAACTTCTTTTATAGTAACATTATGTTGTTTTTTTCTAGCTTCTTTTGCTTTCTTCTCTTGAGTAAATTTGTATTTTCCATAATCTATTATACGACAAACAGGAGGATCTGATTTTTCGCTAATCATTACTAAATCAAGACCTGCGTTTGATGCCATATTAAGAGCATCATTGAAAGCATATATTCCTAATTGAGAACCTGAAACATCAATTAGACGTATATGACTATATTTAATACGTTCATTTATTAATGGTTCTATACTATTTCTTTTTCTTTCTTTTTTTGATTTATCTAACACAAATAATCAATTTTTTGTATTTTGGTTTATAAATAATATTGTGCAATATATGCAAATTATTATAACATTACATAGATAAGAAAGATAATATTAAATTTGAGGTTATTATAATATATTTAGGAAATATTGTATGAAACATACACTATCTGTTCTCGTAGAAGATGAAGCAGGTGTTTTATCTAGAATTGCTGGACTTTTTGCTAGACGTGGTTTTAATATTGAAAGTTTGGCTGTTGGTCCTGCGGAAAAACAAGGTATATCTAGAATAACTATGATTGTGGCTGGTGATAACAGAACTATAGAACAATTAACTAAACAATTATATAAACTTATTAATATACTAAAAGTACAAGATATAACAGATATACCATCTGTAGAACGAGAATTAGTTTTAATAAAAGTGAATGCTCTTCCAGAGAATAGATCTGCGATCTTAGAAATCTCTAATGTCTTTAGAGCAAAAGTTGTTGATATAGCAAATAAATATTTAATTTTAGAGGTTACAGGAGACCCTGGGAAAATGGTAGCTATTGAGAATTTACTCAAACAATATGGTATTATTGAAATTGCTCGTACAGGTAGAATTGCACTAATCAGAACATCAAATGTAAATACAGAACTCTTAAAAAGTAAATTAAACAAGTATTCTTTATCTTAATATTAAAAAATGTAAAATATAATATTATTTATATTTTAATAGTCCAATAGCCAGGCATTTCAACAAATGATAAGCATTCTATTAAATCCCAATCAAAATATATATTTTGTATATATTTACTATATATTATATTTATGTTAATTAAAGTTTCCTTAGGAATAAAAAAATTAGTGTCAATATTGATATTTGTTGTTTCTTGATGTTTAAATTTAATCAGTTTATAAGTTGTACAATTTTGAACATGTTTACAGTTGACACATATACACATAATTAATATTTCAATAAGATTTTATATAATAATAAATTTATTGGGGATGGAGGGACTTGAACCCTCACGATTATTAAAAATCAACAGATTTTAAGTCTGTTGTGTCTACCATTCCACCACATCCCCAATACTAATAATATATTGAATAGCTAGGCGACACCCAGATTTGAACTGGGGATAAAGGATTTGCAATCCTCTGCCTTACCACTTGGCTATATCGCCTAAATATTAATTCAGTACATCTAATCGTATCTGAAAAAATACTCTTTGTCAATGAATAAAAACAATAAGATATATATTTATTCAGAAAATAAACGACTTTTTAATATATCTTCTGCTTTTATTGTAACTAAGTCGTTTTTAGTTAAAATTTTATCTCCACTAATGAAAATTCTGTTTGCTTGTCGCATTCTAGCTCTATCAATAGCATTACGTATACTACGAGCATTTGCAAAATGAGGTTGCTTCATTCGTCTTTCAGCATATTCTAATAGAACTTCATCTGCATCAGGTGCAAAGCGATATTGTTGTTCCTCTAACATAAGTTTAGCTATAGCTAATAATTCTTCGGCTGTATAATCTGGAAAATCTACATGATTTGTAACTCTTGATGATAAACCTGGATTGGATTCATAGAACTTTTCCATTCTATCTTTATAACCAGCAAAAATAACTACTAAATCATCTCTTTGATTTTCCATTACTTGTAATAAAATTTCTATTGCTTCTGCTCCATAATCTCTTTCATTATCTGGTTTATAAAGATAATAAGCCTCATCAATAAAGAGAACACCTCCCATTGCTTGTTTTAAAACTTCTTTTGTTTTTGGTGCTGTATGTCCAATATATTGACCGACTAAATCATCTCGGGTTACAGTCATTAGATGACCTTTTCTAATATAATCTAATCTGTTTAAAATATCTGCCATCTTCATTGCAACTGTTGTTTTACCAGTACCAGGACTACCAGTAAAAGACATATGTAGTCCTGGACTTCCAGATACTAGGCCTAAATTATTTCTTAATCTATCAATTAATAATAAGGCGGCTATTTCTTTGATTCTGGTTTTAACTGGCTGAAGACCTACTAGTTCTTGTTTTAATTCATCTAATACTTCTTGTATTTGTGTTTTATTATATTCTTCTTGTAAATTTACTAAGGTATCGTCAGTCATATTTTTAGTTATATTTTGTAATGCTACATATATGGTTTGTTTATTAAGAGAGATTAACTATATTAATCTCTCTTAATATTAATTAAAATCTAATTAATATCTAGAACCTTCTGGCTTAGCTGTTGCATAGCTGCGGAAGCTATATCTTTGGCTTCTGCTGTCATCTTCTGTTCTAACTAACTCAAAGCCTGGTTCATAAGCTGGTCTGTTTATTATGAATGATAAAACACAGCTTTCTGTACCTCTTGTATTATCAAAAGCATTAAGTTTGATATATAGATTAGGATATTGTTTACGACAACTATTTATTTCAAAGATTACTGAAGCAACATCTTTAATATCAAATAATGGTAATCCCCATAATTCCCAGTAGTTATTACGTGGATGTGGATCTTCTGTATGTTCAATATTTATTGACCATTTTTGTGAAATTGCATATTCAATTTGCTTAGTAATTTGATCATCTGTTAGGTCTGGCAAAAAGGAAAAAGTTCCTTGTGTTAATCTCACTATTAATTACTCCTTATGATATTGCTTTATTTGTTAAGGAATTATATTTTTATCATGAACAATAAAAATAAATACCACTATGAAATATAAGAATTACGATGAAAAGATCTATACATTCGCTGTTGGAGTTTCAACAAAGTCAGCTGTATCTGTAGAAGTATAGTTAAAAGTAATATCTTTCCATAAATCTAAAGCTGTTTGTAGAGGACCACATGTTTTAGCTGCATCACGTAAAATTTCTGGACCTTCTGCAACATAATCACGACTTTCATTACGAGCCATAACCATAGCTTCCAATGCTACACGATTAGCTGTTGCACCAGCTTGAATACCATCTGGATGACCAATTGTGCCTCCACCAAATTGGAGAACAACATCATTACCTAGGTAATCTAATAATTGATGCATTTGTCCACAATGAATACCACCAGAAGCAACAGGAGTTACTTTACGTAAAGAAGCCCAATCTTGCTCAAAGAAGATACCTTGAGGCAAGTTAATCTCTAAGTTTGTTTGTAGTAAAGTGTTATAGAAACCTTTAATCATTAAAGGATCACCTTCTAATTTACCTACAACCGTACCAGCATGAATATGATCTACTCCTGCCATACGCATCCATTTGCAGATGACACGGAAATTCATTCCATGACTTTTTTGACGAGAATATGTTGAATTACCAGCACGATGCAGATGTAAAATCATATCATTCTTACGTGCCCATATAGCCATACTTTGAATTGCTGTATAACCAATTACAAGATCTATCATAATAATGATACTTCCTAAGTGTTTAGCAAATTCAGCTCTTTCATACATATCTTCCATTGTAGCAGCCGTGACATTCATGTAATGTCCTTTTATTTCTCCACTAGCTGCAGTTGCTCTATTTACACCTTCCATTGAATATAAAAATCTTTCTTTCCAACGCATGAAAGGTTGAGAGTTAATATTTTCATCATCTTTAAGGAAGTCTAATCCTCCTTTTAATCCTTCATAAACAACTCTACCATAGTTTTTACCAGAAAGACCTAATTTAGGCTTAACCGTTGCACCGAGAAAAGGACGGCCAAATTTGTCCATACGCTCACGTTCTACAACTAATCCAGTAGCAGGCCCTTGGAAAGTTTTTAAATATGCAACTGGTATGCGCATATCCTCTAATCTTAAAGCTTTTACAGCTTTAAAGCCAAATACGTTTCCAATAATTGAAGCTGTTAAGTTAGCAATAGAACCTTCTTCAAATAGATCTAAATCATAAGAGATGAAAGCAAAATATTGATCTGTAGTATTTGGTACAGCTTCTACTTTATAAGCTTTAGCTCTATATAAGTCACAAGCTGTTAATAAATCAGTCCACACAACAGTCCAAGTAGCTGTAGATGATTCACCGGCAACAGCAGCAGAAGCTTCTACTGGATCAACACCTGGTTGTGGAGTAACACGAAATAGCGCTAATACATCTGTATCTTTGATAACATAATCAGGATCCCAATATCCCATTTTTGCATATGGAATTACACCAGATTCATAACGTTCATTTTTAATCCTTGTCCGTTCTTCTACAGATTGAGACATTTATTCCTCCTTTATTTAATTTAAGGCAGTATCATTAGGTTTTTGGTTGACTATCACATATTAAGATTAAAAAATTATATCATTAAATCCTAATATGAATTTAGTTACATAGTATAAATAGTATTAAATATATTAGTTATATTATGTTTTTTAACCTTACATATAAATCTACCATTATATATGTATCAAATAATTGCAAAATTATTTATAGTAATGATAATTTTTTTTAATGTCAAAATTATATACTATAAAGAATATATATAATAAAATTTGAATATTAGTAAATCTAGCATTTTTTATGATAATATTTGTCCAGTAAGAAATAAAGGAGATAAATAGATTGTCTGTACCACAAGTTCTTGATACTTCATTTCATGAAGAAGTAATAAAATCAAGTTATCCAGTATTAGTAGATTTTTGGGCTCCTTGGTGTGGTCCATGCCGTATGATTGCACCAGTTGTAGATGAGATAGCAAATGAGTATAAAGATAAATTAAAAGTCGTAAAGATAAATACAGATGAAAATCCTAGCACAGCCACTGAATATGGTATAAGGAGTATACCAACATTGATGATATTTATTGAAGGTGAACGAGTTGATACAGTGATTGGTGCTGTTCCTAAATCAACTTTAGCAAACACATTAAAAAAATATATAAATAAAAATAACAAATAAACATTAGATAAATTTTATAAGGAAATAAAATAATATATGGTCAATAAATGTATATTAACAAATAAGTTAGCTAATAATGGTTATAGTATATCCCATTCTCATATAAGAACAAAAAAAATACAATATCTTAATTTACAAACAAAAAAAATTTGGTCTACTAAACAAAATAGATGGATAAAAATAAAAATATCTACAAAAGCTATTAAATCTTTACATAAATTTAAGATATAAATTACTATTTTTATATAATAAATAGTGACAATTAAATCATATTATGATAATATTTGTATTATAGATAAGCATTATAATTGAGAGTAATAGGAGAACATAAATATAGATTCACTAAACTATATAGAAAACTTAAATAAAGATACTAATGAAGACGAATTACTATTAGAAACACCTATTGGGTGGTCATCTACATGTTTTGATGAAACAATTCATTATTACATAGATTGTAATTCACATATTGATAGCCATATCAATCAAGACCAAGAAAATATATCAAATAAATAATTTATAACAATATAAAATGGTATTACATACATAATAGTAATACCACTTTATAATACAATAAATATTGTATGCTAGTATAGCTCAATTGGTAGAGCAGCTGATTTGTAATCAGCAGGTCATGGGTTCAAGTCCCTTTACTAGCTTAATACTATAAATAATTATAAATAATTAAAATATATAAGTATATATTTTAAACTTAGCTTAAACCTAAATTTTGAACAATAGGTATATTAGCCAACAATAAATAAGCAAATCCAGCGCCACCTACCGCTCCTACCAAAAATCCTGCCGTAAATTGTCCCCAGCCTTCTCCTGTTTGGAGTAAATCTTTTGAATCATCTTTATCAAAAGAAACATTACCATACATCGATAAGCAAACTGTTAAAATAATAATTAAACCAACAGCAGATAAAAAACCTGATAATAAAGCTACATCAGTATTTCTTAATGGTCCTAATTTATCAAATGGACCAACTAAAAAATAACCATGAGCCATACCAATCTCTAATCCTCTTAATAGAGGAGAAAGTCCTCTTCTATAAGCAGGAAGGTTACTTAATAAGCCTTTAGTAAATGTAGATGCACTAACTGGTGTTGATAAATTCCCGACAAAAGGATCATTATTATATGATTGAATAAAATCTGACATATATCTGTTCTCCAGAAGAATTAATTTAGTAAATAACTATAAACTATCAATTGCAATAGATCTTTACTTTATACTAACAATAGATAGCAAATTTTACTACATTTATTAAATATCTGTTAAATATATTTATGTTAATATAATATATGTATATATATTTATTCATGATATTTAAAGTAATATGAATTAAATAAAATATTAGAGATGAAAATTATAATTATAATTTATATACTTCTAATTATATTAATAAATACAATCCATTTTCATTTACTAAGGAGTTATATTAATTTATGTATATTTTAACTAGTTATTTAATATTTATAATTATATTTACAGGAATAGCTTTGGGCTTATATTTTGGTTTACAAGCAATTAAATTAATATAATTCTAAATATAAACTATGCTTAAGTATTGATATTAGCTTATGTATCAAAAGTAACTCTTTTGATACAAAATTAAATCAACTACTAAAATAATAACATTTTAAAAATTGTATTTTAATAATATGTCAAACATCAGAAAAGATAAAGTTTTAGGATCTCGTCGAATTAGCAATTATTGGTGGGCTACAACTATTTTTTTAGGCGGGCTAGGTTTTTTTTTAGTTGGTTTATCTAGTTACCTCGAAATGGAATTATTACCTTTTACTAAATGTACTGATTTATTATTTTTACCACAAGGTATTATAATGACATTTTATGGAACAGCAGCAATATTTATAAGCTTATTTCTATGGTTAACTATTCTATGGAATGTAGGTTCTGGATATAATGAATTTAATCGAAATCTAGGCTTAATTACAATTTTTCGCTTTGGTTTTCCTGGTAAAAATCGAATTTTAAAATTACAGTATAATATAAATGATATTCAATCTATAAAAGTCAATATACAAGAAGGTTTAACACCTAAAAGAGAAATTTATTTAAAAACAAAAGATGAAAGAGAAATACCTTTAACAAGAGTTGGAAATCCAATATTGTTACATGAAATAGAAGAACAAGCAATATCTTTAGCCAAGTTTTTAGGAGTTTTTTTAGAAGGTATTGACTGAAATTAAAATATTTTGTACTAATTAATTTAAATATATGTTATCATTGTTTGAATAGCGGGTATAGTTTAGTGGTAAAACCTTAGCCTTCCAAGCTAATGATGCGGGTTCGATTCCCGCTACCCGCTTCAATAAATTCAACAAAACAATATACATTTTATATTAGATATATTGTTAATAATATGCATCTGGCTGGATTCGAACCAGCGACGTCCTCTACAGGATGGCGGATTATTAGAGTCGATTTCGTTAAAAAACTCTCTTACAAAACCGTACTTGAAATTTTCACTTCATACGGCTACTATCTATTTATTTTTTCGAAACATATTTTATGAAGTAAATGTATTTTTATTCGTATCATGTGATCTATAAATATCCTATAGTTCCAATAATGAAATACCTTAATAGATTTTTTACCTCTTTTTTTTAACCAAAAGTATAATATAATAGAAATAATTCTATAAAATTTTTGTATTATATCAAATGATAATAATATATTGTATAATTTGTAAAAAATTTCAAATCTTTTAATAATTATTCTCAAAAACTCATGTATTGTTATATGATTATTAACACGTAAATATTTTAATGAATTCTTTTTATATAATAAAATTTTACAACTATATATTAAGTCATTATAAATATGACGATTATTTGTAAATTTCCAATGAATTCTATTTATTAATAATTTATGTGAATTTTTTAATATCCAATTATGATGATATATTATCAATGGATAATTTACATGCATATTTAATTTATTAATATTCATAAATATATTAATATATGTTTTTGTAGATTTACTTACAATTTGCAAGTTATCTAATAAAACTTCACTCATTACATAATATTTATTATAAAAATTATATGATTCACCCCAATTAACTATAGATTTAAACAATATATATTGCTTAGGTATAATATATGTATTTTTTACAATAAATAAACTTTTTAAGTTTAACCAATTTATTCCATGTAAAAATATTTTACATAGTAATTGGTAAAGCATGTGATTAGATAATAGATAATCACTTAACAATAATGAAGAAGTATGTAAGATTTCTGTTTCTTGCAAGTTTTGTACTTGTAACCATTCTATTATATTAGATACAAAATAGGGTAATGATTCTATTTTTTGTTTTAAATAACTAATATTAATATATTTACTATCTATATAATTAGTATATATAAAATTATTAGCATTTAATATACAATTTTTATAACAAGATATAACATTCTTTTCTTGTAAACCATATGATATATGATGATATATACTTACCTCAAAAGTAGATTTAAATCTAGCATTCCACTCAGATCCTAAGCATAAGTATATTAAATACTGTTTAACTTTTTCTAATAAAGCTTGAAGAAACTTGTAAGATTTACATAAACACTTAGTTTTGAATAAAGAATTCAGGATATATATTTTATGTATATCTTTTATAAGATAGTTTTCTTGATTCAAATTTATATAAGACTTTTTTATAGAATCAAATACTTGTTGAATAGCTATAAGCTTTGCTTCATTAGAATTCATTAAATGATTTTGAGCTTGGTATACTGAGTTTTTATTACATGTTTGAGAAGCTAAATAAATTTTATTTTGTAACACAAAAACTCTTTGCTTTATTTGACTCCAAGGCAAATTTTTCCACTGAGTTTTTTGATTAAGTATATAATTTACCATTACTACAAATAAATTTCGTGTAAAATCATCTTATTCTAATAAATAGCTGCAATAAGTAGGCTTAATCAATAAATTTAAAAGCTTTATTATTGCTTCTTTCTAATAAGTATTTTATATTTGCCTCAAATTTTGCTTATTTATAATCATATTTTATACTTATTAGTTTTCCCGTTCCATACTTCTTATAACCTTTATTAACTTAGGCTCCTCTCTATATACTAATAGTCTCTAATAAAAATCATGCTTATATTAACCCACAATAATTAAGCTTAAGGACGAAAACATACATATTTGTATAGTATATGTAGTTATTTATTAGTACTTTATACAAGGGTTTGTTTTCCTAGCCATATTAATATTCTAATTAGTCTGCTTTATTTATATATAATCAAGGCTAGCACATACATAAATTGACTAACTAAGTATATTCATGATTTAGAATAGATGGATTTGAACCAACAAAAAAAGTATAGTTTTTTAAATTTTAATTAATCAACTTTTTGATAAAATTTAACTTTTAGTTAGCTAACCTTTACTAATATATATTTTTTAGATCGGTTAACACCTAAAAACGGGTCGCACATGAGTCCGCTGCCTTCGGCCTCTCGGCCACAGATGCTTAAGAAATTATTTTAAACCTAAATCATCTAAAAAATCAAGCCCCTTATTCATTCATATTATGATAAGTTGCAACAGATGATGGAGAAATCTTATTTAAATATCTAAAAATCCAATACTTAAATATTGTATCTAAAATGACTGGAAAAGTAGAAATAAATACAAATATGAAATCTCGACTTTCTGGCAATCCTAAATGCCTTAATATTAATTCTATAATTACCTCCCATCCATGAGGAGAATGAAAACCAACAAACATATCAGTAAATAATATAATTAAAAAAGCTTTAGCTGTATCGCTTAAACCATAAATTAATTCATTAATAAATGATTGTAATATTGAAAACTGTCTTTTACTTGATATAATAATAGAGATAAAAACTGCTATTGATAAAAAATCTGCTAGAATATTTTTGATAGCACAAGAGCTTTCATTAGCATAATCTACAGCTAGCTCTAAAGCTTTCTCTGTCATTTTATAATTAATTAAATTTGATGAAGGATGCCTTATTTTTCCTATAAGTATTTCAAAGTGTAATTTTTCTTCAAATCTTTGCAAGTCAGCAAACGCCCGCTCTTCTTGAGATTGATTAAGAAAAATAATATGTTCATCTCTATTCCATAAATAATTTACTAAAGGCCCAAAAACAAAACTTTTAGAAATTTGATTAATAAGAACAGGTACAAGAAATAAAAATAGAACATATTTTACTGATGCAACTGTTTGATATCTAGCAACTTTAAATTCTTCTAAAGCTTCAACCTCTGCATTAGGATCTAATTCTTTTTTAAATTTTTCAAAAAGTTTACTTATTGATCTGGGGATAATACCTGTTTTATCTAAAGCTGACTGATTAATTTTTTTTAAATTCCAATACTTCATGATTAATTATAAAATTAAATCAATAAAAATTCCTTAAGAAAATAACAAATTAAGACAAAATTAAATTGTATAAATTTTCAAAATCACATATTCTTATATATTAATAATAAAAACTTAAACCAGGATAATATATCAAATGTTATTTACTTTTTTTTTCTTTCTTATTAATACTATATGCTACATATCGTATGATAAAATATCTGAAAAACATAACTATGCAATTTTACCTAATATTTGCTTTCAACAAAGGTTAGATTTTAATAAACAAAATAATGTAAGAATTAAAATATATAAATGTAATAAATATTTATTAAATAAAATGCAAAATTATAAATATAATATATGGAAATTTATAAAAAATCATAATCTTACAAATAAATATTTATATAACTATATATATATGCTACAAAAATTTGGGTTTATAAATTCTATTAATAAATATATAATACTATATACCCAATACAAGCAAACTATATTTGATATAAAAGTCAATCCTATTCTAAAAAAAGTCCATATTATTCATTATAAAAAGTTAAAAATATATTCTAAATTATTAAGGATATTATTTAAAAAACAACTTGGATTACCTAAAAATTATTTATATATTCAAAGAAGCATAAATATAATATATAACTGGTACTTATATCAAGGCTATCAATGGACTAACATTAATATAATTAATATACCTGAGTCGAATGAAATATGTATATTAATTGATGAAGGTAAAATTTATGAAGTAAATTTAGTATGCAAAACTTATAGTATAAAAAAAAACATAATCTTACTCAATTCAATTATTTTATAATAAATAGACTAAAAATTTCCCCTAATATGATACTAAATCTAAATAAACTAGAAGCAGGTATTTTATTCTTAAAACAAGAAAATATAATAAAAAATTGTAATTATAGTATAAATTATCATCCTAAAGGACTAATTGTTAATATTAAGTACAATTTAAATAATCATCATGCAATATATCTTTACAATGAATATAATACAAATATCATACAAGATAATCAAAGTAAAACATCTAAGTTATTACAACAAGTATTATCTTTCTTAAAAAGTTTTCATCTTAATAAGATATTAAATAAAATTGATAATATAAATTACAACAATTACTCAATTTTAAAATTAGAAAATACATGTTTTTGGAATTTTATAAAAAATTTAAAAATACAAGTGGATGAATCTACTATTTTTAGTAAAGTTCATATAAAAATATCTGATTTAAAAATCATAAATTATTTTAGTAATGGCTTTATATTATATAGCTACTATAATTTATATTATACTAATTATAAATCTATATTTAATTATATAAAAATAATAAATTGTAATTCATTTATTAAAAAAATTTCTGGTCTACAAATCAAAATAAAAAATTTAACAATTAAGATAAAGCATAACTTAAGATATGATATTCATATAATTAAAAAACTAAATATACAATATAGAAAAGAATATATAAGATCTATATATAGATACTACACGATAAATCCAATTATAAAACAATTAAATTTTTTATATAAAATATATAAAATTTTCGAAGAAAAAAAATTATATGTATCACTTCAATTAATTAATCAGATTATAAATTATAAGTACATTTATAATATTACCAGATATCCTTATTTTAATTTGTTATTATTAGTCTATCTGAATCTAAATCATATAGAACCTATAATTTATATACCTCATATATATCAATATCTTTTACTAAATTATAATTTAAATATTAATTTACCATTTATATTACCTAATACACACACAAATACTATCATATTAAATTTAAAACTTAATTTCTATAATTTAGATAAATATTTATTAATCAGACAATTAAATTATAATTATAATAACTTAAAAAATGCCTATAATTATGAATTGCCTTATGGTATCCATTATTTATTAAATACAAAATATAAAATTTATATAATGAAACATATTTCAACGTATCTTTTTATAAATTATATTACAAGCTTTTCATATAAAATTCAAAGCTTATGTAATACAAATTATACAAAACTTTTACATACAAATAATATGATAATTGGTATTGGTATACAATTATATATACCATTAAAACAAATACCTACTTTAGGTTTTGAATACTATCTTACTGATCAAAATGAAATTTTTTTTCACATTGGCACACATTTCAACTAAACTATAATAAACAATTAAAATAATACTTATGATATATCAAAATTTTTTAAGTAAGTTAGAAGGAAATTGGATGTCTCAAACAACAAACTATTTTACTAATACAAAAAAAATAGAATATAATCAATCATACATAGAATTAAAAAAGGTAGAAAATATATCAGATATATCAAAAAATAATAAAAACATGTTATGCAATTACATACTTTATAATAAAAATAATCAAATACAAGGATATTATATTTTTTTTAAAGATTCTAAATCACATTATGGCAACATAAAAAAAGTTACAAACAATCAAATAGATCATTACATATTCAGAATTTATACAAATAATTGTATAAAAATTGAATATGTAGAAAATGATATAATTTATCAAGAATATATTTATTTTATTAATGATAGATTTAGAATCACTATTAGTCTATTAAAAAAATATTATAAATATTTATCTATATCTTTTATTTCTGAAATCAAAATATTAGATCAAAAATAATTAATTAATAATATATTATTCTAAATCTTTTCTGTTAGGGTTTCGTGATGGATCATTAGACAAAAAACCAAAAAAGAATAGAGAAACAAAAAAAATAACCGTTGTATAAACAAATATTTTCAGAGTAAACATAATTAATATCCTATCTAACTATAAACTTTTAATATACTACAAAACAAGTCAATAATATTGTATACGAAAAATCTATAAACTTAATAAATTAATTAAAAAATTCTATAAGTTTATTATATAATTAGTTATATAGATTATAAACTTTGTTGATTTTTAGATAAATTTTTTTTGATTTTATATTATAATTTTTTTTATATTTTATTTTTTTGATATAAATACTACCTTCAATAATGACGCTATTTCTCTTATTATACATATCAAATACTTTTTTAGCCATTGTACTTTTAGTAAATGCAATAATATTTAAATTCAATATATCATCTCTAAAATTATATAAATTTATAAGCATATAACATAAACTTTCACTTTTTAATCTTTTTAGCTTTGGCTGACTTAATATAAAGGCTGTACAAACTAAATTATGCATAATATAATTTTTTCTTAAAAATAGTCTTGATTTACTTGTTGATTTTTGTCATGAATTGATGTGTAATTTAAGTCTTTTAATTTTTTCATAATTTTGCCAAAATACTCTTTAAAATACTCTTCTAATGTTTCCATTTCATGTTTTTTTATTTGCAATACATCATAAACTTCATTCATAGAAGTATTAAAATCATCACTATGTAATAAAACTGAAGCAAAAGCTAATCTATCAGAAATATTCCAACTCCATTGGAAAAATTTTGTTAAATTACGGAGAAACTGTAAACAAAATAAAGGTATGTGAGATATTCTAGATCTTTGCCCAGATAGTTTTTCACATAATTCAATAATTTCCAAAGAACTCCAAGATTTACTACCTACCATAGGTAAAATTTTGTTCTTTGTTCTTATAACAGATAAACTTTTAATAGTACATTTAGCAACATCTTGAGTATCTATATAAGCAATTGATGTAGACTCGCCTGTAATCCACACAGCTTCATTATCTAAAATTGGTAAAGCATATTGTCTAATTAAACCTTGAAAAAAACCTGATACCTTGAAAATTGTATAATCTATTCCCGATTTAGTTAAATAAGCTTCTATATTGATTTTCATTTGCATTAATGGTACTTTAGGATATTTGTTAGCATTCAGAATAGAAAAAAAGATATATCTCTGAATATTAGCCTTTTTAGCTGCATCTATAAGAATATACTTACTATAAAGATCAATCTTAATCGAATTATATAAATCAGATGTCCTTGCAGTAGAAGCATCTATTATTGCAGTTATACCTAAAAGTGTTGGAGGAATTGTTTCAGGCAATTTTAAATCTCCATATACTAATTCTGCACCCCATTCCTTTAAAAAAGCTGCCTTACGAAAATTGCGTACAAAACATTTTACTTGAAAACCTTCATTTAAAGCTATTCTAACAATTTGTCTGCCTAAAGTACCTGTTGCACCTAAAACTAATAAACTCATATAATCATTCTATTTATATATTACTTAAATTATAGGTAGAGAGGGACTTGAACCCTCATAACTAAAAGTTGTCATATTTTGAATATGATGCGTATGCCAATTCCGCCATCTACCCTAGTATTATATATAATTACATAAGATAGATTATAAAAGCAACAATCGTGGAATTATCATTAATATAAATAATATAAACAAATATGAACTTATTACAAATTTCTTTACTCAATAGATACATTTATTCACCTCAAACTTGGTTACATAAATTAAATTCAAGAAAAAAAATTTATTTTTTATTTATTTATTTATTTATAATTTTATATACTAATTCTATGTATATTAGCATTAGTACAACTATATATTTTATATTATTTTTGTATTATAAGATATTAGAAAACTATAATATACAATCTGTAGTTAAATATTTTTTGATATTTTGTACAATTTTTTATATCAGTCTTTTATTAAAACCACAATTTTTGCATTTTTTTATTAAATTATTAATAGATATAAAAAATATTTTTATATCTATTAAAAACTTGCATATATTACACTTTAGAACCATATTACTCATTATTCACTATATAATCGTAATTAATATAATATTTATAACTACAATGTATGAAGATATCATTTTTAGTTTTTTAATACTTTGTAAAAAATATAAAAATAATATAATATGGAAAATTACTTTTATATCATCTTTCGCATCTCAATCTTTAGAGAGAATTAATTTGAAATTTCAATATATAATTCTCACTATTCGAATAAAAAAGCTTATTCCTACATTTAGATATCATATCTATATGTACCTAATATTAAAATTATTAGAAGAAATATACAAGGACCTTTATGTAGTATCTTCTTTATTATATAGTAGAGAATTAAGTTATAAAATTATTAATATAAAGAATATATACATATAACCTAAAGTTTGACTTTGAAATTATGAATCTATTTATAATAAGAATTAAAATTAAAATATACTTTAGATATCATGTTAAATAAACAAAAAAATAATGATACAGAAATAAATTTAGATCGTTTTATAAATCAGCCATATAAATATGGATTTTATACAAATATTGAATCTGATAGTTTACCTCCTGGTCTCAATGAAGAAATAGTTAAAACAATATCAAAAAAAAAAAAAGAACCATTATATCTAGAAAAATTTCGTTTAAAAGCCTATGAAAAATGGAAAAAAATGCATGAACCCAAATGGGGAAAATTGCAATACAAAACAATAGAATATGACAAAATGACTTATTATTCTACTCCTAAATATAAAAAGAAGCTGAATAATTTAGAAGAGGTTGACCCAGAAATTTTAAAAACATTTAATAAACTAGGTATTCCGTTAACTGAACAAAAAAGGCTAAGTAATGTTGCTGTTGATGCTGTATTTGATAGTATATCAATAGCTACTACTTTTCAAAAAGAATTAGCTGAAGTAGGAGTTATTTTTTGTTCAATTACTGAAGCTATATATAAATATCCTGATTTAGTAAGAAAATATCTGGGATCAGTAGTTCCTGTCGGGGATAATTATTTTGCAGCTTTAAATTCTGCTGTATTTAGTGATGGTTCTTTTTGTTATATTCCCCCAAATACACACTGTCCATTAGAACTTTCAACTTATTTTAGAATTAATAATAAAGAAGCTGGACAGTTTGAAAGAACTTTAATAATTGCAGACGAAAACAGTTATGTCAGCTATCTTGAAGGTTGTACAGCTCCTCAATTTAGTAATAATCAATTGCATGCAGCAGTTGTTGAATTAATTGCACTTAAAAATGCCACAATAAAATATTCAACTGTACAAAATTGGTATTCTGGTAACTCAAAAGGCGAAGGAGGCATTTATAATTTTGTAACTAAAAGAGGTTTATGTTGTGGTGACAATGCCAAAATTTCATGGACACAAGTAGAAACGGGATCAGCTATCACATGGAAATATCCCAGTTGTATTTTAGCTGGTCATAATAGTATTGGAGAATTTTCTTCTATAGCATTAACTAATAATTATCAACAAGCAGATACAGGAAGCAAAATGATTCATTTAGGAAATAATACAAAAAGTCGTATTATATCTAAAGGTATTTCTGCTGGTAACTCCGTTAATAGTTATAGAGGATTAGTTAAAATAGGACCTAAGACAAAATATGCACGTAATTATTCTCAATGCGATTCTTTATTATTAGGTAAACAATGTAAAGCTAATACTTTTCCATATATACAAGTTAGAAGCCCTTCTGCAAAAGTTGAACATGAAGCGTCAACTTCTCGAATTGGTGAAGAACAAATTTTTTACTTTTTGCAAAGAGGTATTGAAATTGAAGAAGCAATTAGTTTAATGATAAGCGGTTTTTGTAAAGAAGTATTAAAAGAACTACCTATGGAATTTGCTATGGAAGCAGACCGTTTATTAAACTTAAAATTAGAAGGTAGTGTAGGATAAACAACAATAATTAAAATGATAAATCACAATATACTAAAAATTCAGAACTTACACGCAGATATAGATAATGATACTATTTTAAAGGGGATTAATCTATCTATAAATAAAGGTGAAATACATGCTATAATGGGCAAAAATGGCTCTGGAAAAAGTACTTTAGCAAAAGTAATTGCTGGACATCCTAAATACAAGATAAATAAAGGAAATATTATATTAAATGAACAAGATATAACATTTGAAGAAACCACAAAACGTTCTCATAAAGGTATTTTCCTTGCTTTCCAATATCCTGTAGAAATTCCAGGAGTAAATAATCTTGATTTTTTACGCCTTTTATATAATTCTAATAGAAAAGCTAATAAATACAATGAAATAGATCCTTTATCATTTTTTGAATTAATTAATACAAAAATTAAAACGATTGATATGCCACCGAATTTTTTAACGAGAAATGTAAATGAAGGGTTTTCTGGTGGGGAAAAGAAAAAAAACGAAATTTTACAAATGTCATTACTAAATAGTCAAATAGCAATATTAGATGAAATCGATTCAGGATTAGATATTGATGCATTAAAAAGCATTGCTAATAATATTAATAAACTAAAAAATAATTCTAATTCAGTACTATTGATTACACATTATCAAAGACTATTAAATTATATAACTCCTGATTATATTCATATTATGGAAGAAGGACGTATAATATATACAGGCAATGCAGAAACGGCCAAAAAATTAGAGGAATATGGGTATGAATATATTCATCATACAAATAATGTATATTCATAAATTATAATTTTTAATTGTTTTACTTATAGCAAAAAGTATATTTAAAAAATAATTCCCATAGCTTAAAATATTAAATAGAAAGAAATATGACAATAAATATTATTAAAAATATATTAAAAAATTTATGCTATTAAATTAATAGCATAATAAATTTACTTTTAGCTTCAAAGATAAATTAGGATAGTATTATATAAATTTATAACATATCCTAATTATATAGTAAACATCTTAAACGCAATTATACTGAAAAAGCCTGCTTAACATCTTCTATAGATTGCTTTAATAATTCTTCTGATTCTGGACTTAATTTTTTTGTAGTACGTATACTCTCTCCAAATTCAGGTTTAGAATTACGTAAATCTTCTCTTAAAGCTTCAACAAAATCTTTAACTTTAGATAAATCAATATCGTCTAAATAACCATTAATACCTGTATAAATAACAGCTGTTTGTTCTTCAACAGGAATAGGAGAATTTTGTGCTTGCTTTAAAATTTCTCTTAAACGCTGTCCTCTTGCTAATTGATTTTGTGTTGCTTTATCTAAATCAGAAGCAAATTGAGAAAAAGCTTCTAATTCTGCAAATTGCGCTAATTCTAATTTTAGTTTACCTGCAACTTGTTTCATAGCTTTAATTTGTGCTGCTGAACCTACACGCGATACAGAAATTCCTACATTAATAGCAGGCCTAATACCTGAATTAAATAAATCTCCAGATAAAAAGATCTGTCCGTCTGTAATTGAAATTACATTAGTTGGAATATATGCAGAGACATCACCCGCTTGTGTTTCAATAATAGGCAAAGCCGTCATACTACCACCTCCTAGATCACTACTCAGTTTAGCTGCTCTTTCTAATAATCTTGAGTGTAAGTAAAAAACATCTCCTGGGTAAGCTTCTCGACCAGGAGGTCTACGCAATAATAAAGACATTTGACGATAAGCTTGGGCTTGCTTAGTTAAATCATCGTAAACAACAAGAGTTGCCTTTCCCTTATACATAAAATATTCAGCTAGAGCTGCACCTGTATAAGGAGCAATATATTGTAGTGTAGCTGGATCATCAGCATTAGCTGCTACAACTATTGTATAATCTAATGCACCTTTATCTTGCAAACTAGATACAACTTGAGCTACTGAAGAAGCTTTTTGTCCAATAGCAACATACACACAAATTACATCTTGACCTTTTTGATTGATAATTGTATCTAAAGCAACTGCAGTCTTACCAGTTTGTCTGTCACCAATAATAAGTTCTCTTTGCCCTCTTCCTATTGGAATCATTGAATCAATAGCAGTAATACCTGTTTGCAATGGTTCACAAACAGATTGACGACCAATAATACCAGGAGCATAAGACTCAATTAATCTTGTTTCTGGGGCATCAGGAATTCCTTTTGCATCAATAGGCCTTGCTAAAGGATCTACTACCCGACCTAAAAAACTATCTCCAACTGGAATTTGTGCAATTTTGCCAGTAGCTTTAACAGAGCTACCTTCTAAAATATTTCTACCATCTCCCATTAAAACCACACCAACATTATCGCTCTCTAAATTAAGAGCTATACCTATAGTTTGATCTTCAAATTCTAGGAGTTCTCCTGCCATTACTTCATCTAAGCCATATACTCTTGAAATACCATCTCCAACTTGTAAAACAGTACCAACGTTAGCTATTTGTACTTCTTGCTCATACTTATCAATCTGTTGACGTATTATATTGCTTATTTCATCAGGTCTAATATTTACCATATTACAATTATGAATTATTATTTATAATATATTTTGATTCAAATCTTTATCATTTAGGATCATTTAGGCTGAATTTAGATAAGTTGTCATATGAATTAACTTACCTTGCAAACTTGTATCAATAGTTTTAGATCCTATCTTTATGATAAAGCCAGCTATCAAATCTGGATCTAATTTGGTGACTAATTTTACAGTTTTACTACAAGACATATCTTTTATTTTATTAATTAATTCTGTTTCTTGTATATCTGTTAAAACAATTGGAGTTGATATTTCTGCAACTACAGTAGCCTCTAGTTGATAGACCAACTGTAAATATTTCTCTATAATAAGATCTAATAACGAAATTCTACGTCTATCTATCAAAACCAGTAAAAATTTAAGTACAATATCATTGACTTGAGTTGAAAACAACCTATTGACAATACTTTTTTTAGTTTCTACTGTAATTAATGGATTTTTAAATAAACTTTTTATTTCTTCTGATTTTTTTAATATATCAGATATCAAAGATAGATCTTGGTTTATTTGGTCTAATAGAGAAGAATCACGAGCAGATTCTACAAGTGCTTCTGCATAAGGCATAGCAACTTTATACATAACCCCTTGATTGCTCATAAACGACCTCCTAATTGAGCAATATTATTATCAATAATTTTGGCTTGAATAGCAGGAGTAATTTGGTTTTGCAATTGCAAAGTAACTCTTTTAATAGCCAAAGATGTGATTTGCAACTGAATTTGTTGCCTAATTTGACTTTCTGCTGTAGCAATATTGGCCTTACTAGCAGATATTAGTTTATTAACATCCGCTTTTCCCTGATCTAATATAGACTGTCTAACCTTTTGAGCAGTTAATTCTGCTTCTTGTATTATTTGATTAATAATAACTTGAGTTTGAGCCAATTGCTTTTGTGATTCAGCTAATCTCAAATTTGCTTGCTGTAAGCGCTCTTCTGATTCTTGTATAGCAAATAAAACTTTTTCTTGCCTAGCTGTTAAAATGGAACCTAAAAATTGTTTTAAGACATATATAAGACCAAATAATAATAATGTAATATTAATTACATTCGCTTCCAAAAAATTTGTGTTAAAACTGATTCCTTGATTACTATGTTCTTGAATAGTTGCAATTATATTAAATATTTGCATAACTTTTTCCATTATATCTATATATCCTAAATTATTTAAAATAATAGTAAATTACATAACTATATATTATTAATTATCTAATAACTTTAACTTAATTTTATCGCTTAAAACATCAACTTGTGTTTCTAATGTTTTTAAAGCATTCTCTTTTTGAATATTCAATTGATTATATGCCTCAGCTACTAATTTTTCTGCGTCTAATTGAGCTTCTTTTATTTTAACAGATACGATACTTTGTGCTTCTTGTTGAGCATCTTTAATAATATTTTGAGCTTTTTTTCTTGATTCTGCTAGTTGATATTCATATTGTTTAGTCAATTCATTAGCTTTTAATAAAGATGCAGATGCTGTGGTTAAACTGTTACGAATATATTCATCGCGTTCATCAAGTACATTGCCAATAGGCTTATAAAAGATTATATTTAATACAATAGTTAAAGCAAAAAATTGCAATGCCATTAAGGGTAATGTAGCATTAAAATCAAATAGACCTCCTTCGACCTCTGCACTTGATATCTGTAATAACAAAAATGGAAAGTTGATCATTTATTTGTTCATATTAATTTTAGACTCATATTAACAATAAATATGAAATTTATATTTTACGCTTGATAAAACGCTTAGTTTTTAGTTTTATATTTTTATTATAAAACTAAAAACTAAGCGCATATAATTAAACTAACCTGTATAAGGATTTGCAAATAAAAGTGATAATGCTACAACTAAACCATAAATTGTTAAAGATTCCATAAAAGCTAAACTTAATAAAAGAGTACCTCGAATTTTACCTTCAACCTCTGGTTGTCTTGCAATACCTTCTACAGCATTAGCTGCTGCGCTACCTTGACCAATTCCAGGACCAATTGCAGCAAGACCTACAGCAAGACCAGCAGCTATAACAGAAGCAGCAGAAATAATAGAATCCATAAATGATATTATATAATTAGAATATATAGAAAATTAACAGATTTCATATTATATAAATGAACTATATAAGTTCATAGATTAAATTATAATAATAAATTTAATGCTCACCATGACCTTCCATAGCTTCACCTATATAAGCAGCCGATAAAGTAGAAAATATTAATGCTTGAATAGAACTAGCAAATAATCCTAATATCATAACAGGTAAAGGTATTAAAATCGGTACTAGCAATGTAAAAACTGACACGACAAGTTCATCAGCTAAAATATTACCAAATAAACGAAAACTAAGAGATAAAGGTTTTGTGAAATCTTCTAAGATATTAATTGGAAGCAATACAGGTGTCGGCTCAATATAACGCATGAAATAACCTATACCATTTTTACTTAAACCTGCATAAAAATATGCAGCTGAGGTTAATAATGATAAAGCAACTGTAGTATTTATATCATTAGTAGGTGCTGCTAACTCACCTTCAGGAAGATGAATTAATTTCCAGGGTATTAAAGCTCCTGCCCAATTACTGCCTAAAATAAATAGAAAAATAGTTGCTATGTAAGGAACCCATGAACGATATTCGTGCTCTCCTATTTGATTTTTAGCTATATCTTGCAGAAATTCAAGTACAAACTCCATAAAATTTTGCAATTTTCCCGGTATTTTATCTAATTTTCTAGTTCCAATAAAGGCTATTAATAATAATATAGTTATTACTAACCATGAAACTATAAAAACTTGTCCATGTACTTTATAACTACCTATTGTCCAATATAAGTGTTTACCTACTTCAACTGCAGATAATAAAGCAAATGAAGAGATTTGTTCTAATTCTGTATAATCCATAAAAATTATAATTTGAATAAATAGTACAAAATATATTAGATCTTTATATTAAATTTTCTTTAAAATAAAGATGCTATTATAATTAATTATATATCTATATAGTAATTATTTAACATTATTGTTAGAATTTCAATAATAATATATATTAGAATTATATATTCATAAAATATAAAAATTTATAATATATTATTTTATTATCAATGTTAAATCATATTAGTTATTTTCAATACTTTCACCTAATACAAACTTTTGAAAACGACTAATTTTTATATTCTCTCCTAGTAAAGCAATATGTTGTTTAATTAAATCTTCTATAAGAATACTTGGATCTTTAATAAAAGATTGATTAAGTAAAGATATTTCTTTTAATCTTTTATCTATTCTACCTTTAACAATTTGATCTTTTACTTTTTTTGTCTTATTGGTAATATCTTCTTTAGCTAATTCAATTCGAGTTTCACAATCAATTAAATTCTTAGGTATATCGCTTATAGATAAATATGAAACATTTTGACAAGCAGCTATTTGCATTGCTAAATCTTTAGCTAATTTGCGAAATTCAATGCGTCTAGCAACAAAATCCGTTTCACAATTTAATTCTATTAAAACACCTATTCTTGAACCTATATGGATATAACTTTCTATTATACCTTCCGTTACTATTCTTGTAGATTTTTTATCTGCTGAAGCTAAACCTTTTTTACGCAATGTTTCTATAGCTATTTCCATATTTCCTTCTGATGCTTGAAGAGCTTTTTTACAATCCATCATACCAGCACCTGTTTTATTACGTAATTCTTTAACATTATGTGCAGAAATTTGTATAGTCATATTATCCCTGTTATTAATTATATATAATTATCATATTTATTGTTCTGACTGATAATTTATACCTTCTATAATAGAATCAGCTATTTTACTCATGATAAGCTTAATAGATCTTATAGCATCATCATTCGCTGGTATTGGAATATCTATAATCTCTGGGTTACAATTCGTATCTAGCATACAAATAGTTGGTATGCCTAACTTAATACATTCTTGAATAGCTGTGGTTTCACGTTTTTGATCTACAATAATAACAAAATCAGGTAAACTATACATATTTTTTATGCCATTTAGATGCTTTCTTAACTTTTCTAACTCTCTTCGAGTCATAGAAGCTTCTTTTTTAGGCATTGAATTAATAATACCCGACTCTTCTGCCATTTCTAGCTCTTGTAAACGTTCAACTCTTGATTTAATAGTTGTCCAATTAGTTAACATACCACCAAGCCATCTTTGATTAACATAGTAAGAATTAGAACGTATAGCTTGTTCTGCAATTACCCCGGCAGCTTGTCTTTTAGTACCTAAAAATAAAAATTTTTTTCCCTCTTGTGCAGCATTACGAATAAATTGACATGCTTCTGTTAATAAATGTGCTGTTTGAACTAAATCTATAATATGTATACCATTGCTTTCGGTATATATATATGGAAACATTTTAGGATTCCATCTTCTAGCTTGGTGACCAAAATGTGCACCTGCTTCTAATAATTCATTCAATGAAACAATTGACATAACTTATTAAATCAATATATATAAAATAATAATATTTATGAACTTAAATAAAAAAATCACAATAATTAATCTAAATATTATTTAGATAATCATGTAAATAATAATAACATAACGATTTATATCATATTTAAAATACATTATTCATTTTATCAATTATCTGATGATAAATCATTATTAAATGAATAAATATGGGCACTTCTATCGTCTAAAATAATATCTTCAAATTCCGTATCTTTAGATACAGCTAATATATTTTTTACATGAGACTCCCTACTATCTTTGCCCATAAATTTTGTACTATTATAAATATCAAAACCAGTACCAGCTGGTATTAATCTACCTATAATAACATTTTCTTTTAGCCCTCTAAGCCAATCTAATTTACCAGAAATAGCTGCTTCAGTTAAAACTTTTGTCGTCTCCTGAAAACTTGCTGCAGAAATAAAACTTTCAGTATTAAGTGAAGCTTTAGTAATTCCTAATAAAACAGGATAATAAAATGCTTCTTCTTTATCAAAAGAACGTAATGTTTGATTTACTGACTCAATCTTTTGTAATTCTATAATTTCTCCTGGTAAATATTCAGTATCACCTCCGTTTTCTATCTTTACTTTAGATGTCATCTGTCGAACAATTACTTCAATATGCTTATCTGCTATTTCTACACCTTGAGATTGATATACTAATTGGACTTCTCTAACTAAATAGAGTTGTATTTCTAACAAGCTTAATCTAGTTGCATCATATAAATTTAAACCCTGATTTAAATACTCTCGAAACTTAGATTCCAAAAATATATGTGGATTAAAAACTATATCAGATTTTCTACGTGCTTCTAATATTTCTTCTATTCTCGGTAATCCTTGTACAATATCACCCGTCTTTGCTCGTTCAAAAATTAATGTCGCTAAACTCTCTCCTCTCTGTATTAAAGCATCATTATCAACATGTAAAAAAGAACCAAAAGAAATTAAATAAGGTTGCCCAATACGAAGAGTAACTTGATTATCTCGAACAGAAATAATCCGTCCAGAATTATATGACATTATATTAGTAGCAATTTCATCTCCTGCATAAATCCAATCATTTATATTAACTTTAATATTTTGAGTATTATCTATAGAAAAAATTTTTGTATCTATTGGAGTCACTAATAAAATTCTAGGATTAGCTGATTTATTTTTCTGAATAGAAACTATTTGACCTTGTTGAGAAGAAGATATTTCTGTTTGAGCTATAATTGTACCTTTTTCAATATATTGATTATTTTTAACTAATAAGCGTGTTTTCGTATATAAAACTTTACTAGTAATATAATTTTTATCTTTCAATGATAATATATCTGTAGTTATAATTTTAAGTAAGGATATAGAAGTATTATTTTCGCTTAATTTTAATTGTAATGTACAATTAAGGTGCATAAATTTTTCTTCTAATTCAGCTATTAAGTAAGTCTTAATAATATCTACACCTTGAATAGACTTAATTCTCTCTCCGTCTCTAAAATATATACGCTGTACTAACTTTAAATTAAAAATATTAGTAGCAAAGGAATCTTCAGAATATTTAAAGTTTATTTTTTTATTAGGAATTGAATATACAACGACTGGCCGAATAAAAATAAATCTTTTATCCTGAATGTAAAAATGTTCCCAATAAACTAATTTATCAGTAATTAAATTATCAACAATAATTTCACCTGGTCTTAAAAAACCTCTAGATTTTGACTGATTTTCTTGATTTCGAGAAAGACTATACAAGATACCTGGCTTAATTATAATCTCTCTAACAATACCTTCTTTTTGTATAATATCAACAACACCAGTAGTGTTGGCAAATATATTTTTCACTATCTCTGTTCCTTCTTCTACTAACTGTCCATGCTGTACTAATAACAGAGATATATCTTTATTTATTTCATGTGTTTCCTCTGCTATCCATAATATATAACCTCCACTAAGGATATCATAATAATCTTTTTTATTATCAAAATCTGTTTTTTTGTCAGACACACATAAGTCTAAATACTTTATTATTCCTCCTGTATTTGTACGATAAATATTTGTTATTAATTCAGCTATCAATTGATTATGAATAATTTTTTGATATGGTAAAGTTTTCAAAATAAATTGGTCTTGTTGTTCAGTAACTAAAATATGATTTTTATACCCATTATGAAACTTGGTTAAAATCTGTATATTAGTAAATACTTTAGAAGATGTAATAATAATTATATCTTGTATAAAATCCTGATTCTTTTTTATAAGACGAACTTTCCCATTATATCGACTAACAAATTTTACATTTGCTAATAAACTATTTTCATAAATAAAATCATTTTCAGCTACTATAATATGTGCATCTTTTGGTATACTATAAACTTGACCAGATAAAACCCAAACAAGACCTCCTTTATTAACACTTCTAAAAGTCTTTTGTTCATCTTTTATCTTATCTAAAGATAAATTCATTAAATGAATACTTCCTGAAAAATCTGCCAAAACAGCCTTTTGAGCTTTCTCAGTTATTATTCTTCTACTTATTGGGTATTCAGCTATCACTTGCCCATCTTTTATATTTTGTAAATTTTCAATAAATAATAATGTACCTTTAACTAAAGGAATACTTGTTTTTCTTTTATTAACATCTATTAATTTTAATTCTGTATCTTCTTCTACTAAGAGAGCATGTTCACCATGACGCGTTCTAGTATCACTTAAAATAATATCATCTGAATATTTTACTGTAAAATCACCTGGACTAATTAAATTTTGAGCTAACTCTCCAGTAAAAACCCCACCTGTATGAAAAGTTCTCATAGTTAATTGAGTACCAGGCTCACCTATAGATTGAGCAGCAATAATACCAACAGCTTCTCCTAAATCTACCATTTTACCATGAGCTAAATTCCAACCGTAACACAATTGGCATACTGATTTAATAGCATCACAAGTGATAGGAGATCTAACTAAAATACTAGAAATACCTAGATCAACTATCTTATTAGCTAACTCAGGTCCTATTTCTTGATTTAATCTTGCTATAAATTTTCCAGTAATTGGATCAAATAAATCTTCTGCTAATACACGACCAATTAAAGCCTGATTTAAAGATATTAATGACTTTCTATTATCCACCATAGCTTCTAATAATATAGCTTTAGAAGTATTACAATTGTCTTCTCTTATAATTACGTCTTGTGCAACATCTACCAATCTACGAGTTAAATAACCTGAATCTGCTGTACGTAATGCTGTATCAACAAGCCCTTTTCTAGCACCATAAGAAGAAATAAAGTAATCTGTAACTGTTAAGCCTTCTCTAAAATTACTTGATATAGGTAAATCAATGATTTGTCCTTGCGGATCAGACATTAAGCCTCTCATACCAACTAATTGCCTTACTTGTGAAATATTTGCTCTTGCACCAGAAAAAGCCATCATATAAATAGAATTTAAAGGATCTGTCTCTGTAAAATATTTAACTATATATTTTTTTAAACGATCACTCGCACTATTCCATGTATCAATAACTTTTTGAAAACGTTCAACAGCTGTTATTTCTCCTCTTTTATATTTTACATCTGTTTGATTGATTACTTTCATAGTTGAAGCCAAAAGCTTACGCTTCCTAGGAGGAATACGTAAATCTTCTAAGCTTAAAGATATTCCCGCTTTCGTTGCATATAAAAAACCTAAATTTTTTAATGTATCTGCCATATTAGCAGCACGAGCAATACCATAATTCCTAAAAGCCCACATAATCAATTGTCTTAATTGAGATTTATCTACAACTTTATTTAAGAAAAGAGGTTCTAAAAATTTTTTTTGTATCATAATAATGAAATAAAAATAATAACTTATTAGACTAAATTAATGATTCTCTGATAGCTTTATTAAATAAAATACGTCCAGCTGTTGTACGTATATATTGAACAAGAATTTCTCCATTAGTATTATATCTGATAATTTTATTATGAAATATCTTAGTTTTGGTTCCATCAGTATTAAGTTTTGATTTAATTATAGTTTCATTATTTAAACTATCTACTGCTCCATTAAAACGAACCCAAACTAAAGAATGTAAACTTATTTTATTTTGTTGATAAGCTATTAAAGCATCTTGCAAATTGGCAAAATATTGACTCTTTTTTTTATTAGCAGCTGGATTGTAAGTGGTTAGGTAATAACAACCTAAAACCATATCTTGGCTTGGCATTAAAATAGGTTGGCCAGTTGCTGGAGATAAAAAGTTATGTGGTGCTAACATAAGTAAACGAGCTTCAGCTTGTGCTTCCAAAGATAAAGGAATATGAACAGCCATTTGATCACCATCAAAATCAGCATTAAATGCTGGGCAAACAAGAGGATGTAATTTAATAGCTCTTCCTTCAACTAAAATAGGTTCAAAAGCCTGTATACCTAATCTATGTAAAGTAGGGGCTCTATTTAATAGCACTGGATGTCCATATATAACTTCTTGTAATACAGACCATACAATTGGTTCATTCTTTTGAATAATTTTTTTAGCAGCCTTAATATTATTCACTAAACCTTGTAATATTAACCTATGGATTACAAAAGGCTGAAATAGCTCTAAAGCCATCTCTTTTGGTAAACCACATTGATGTAATTTTAAGTCAGGACCTACGACAATTACTGATCTTCCTGAATAGTCTACACGCTTTCCTAATAAGTTTTGTCTGAATCGTCCCTGTTTACCTTCAATTATATCAGATAAAGATTTTAAAGGACGATTATTAGCTCCAATCACAGTTCGACCACGACGCCCATTATCCATTAAAGAATCAACTGCCTCTTGCAACATTCTTTTTTCATTTCTAATAATAATCTCAGGAGCTAATATAGCTTTAAGACGAGCTAAACGATTATTACGATTAATAATTCTTCTATAAAATTCATTTAAATCTGCTGTTGCAAATCTTCCTCCATCTAATTGAACCATAGGTCGTAAATCTGGTGGTATAACGGGAATTACCGATAATACCATCCATGAAGGATTAGCTCCTGTAGCAAAAAAATTTTCTAATAATCGCAGTCTTTTCATCTTTTTATTAAACTTAGTAGAAGGATTCTTAAAAAACTTCGGTGGTTTCAGAGATTCTTCTCTCAATATTTCTATAGTATTTTTTAAATCTATATTTTGCAATAACTTATAAATTGCTTCTGCTCCTATACTCACTTCTATACCAAAAAGATTTGATGATTGAGGATATAATTTTTCTTCCAAATTTCTCCATTCATAGCCTTCTAATAATTGCTTATAATTTAATTGATCATAGTCCCCTGGATTAATTACTACATAAGAATGAAAATATACTATCTTTTCTAATTCTTTAACAGTTAAATCTAAAGCTAAAGCAATATAACTAGTACTACCTTTCAAATACCAAACATGAGTTACAGGTGCAGCTAATTCAATATAAGCCATTCTATGCCTTCTAACTTTTGATTCTGTTACTTCAACACCGCACCTTTCACAAACAACACCTCTATATCGAAATCTTTTATATTTGCCACAATGACATTCCCAATCTTTAACTGGACCAAAAATACGCTCACAAAATAAACCATCCATTTCTGGCTTTAAAGTTCGATAATTAATTGTTTCAGGTTTAGTTACTTCTCCAACAATTTGCCCATTTGGCAAAGATCTTTCACCCCAACTACGAATTTTACTTGGAGAAGCTAAACTGATTTTAACATAATCAAAATGATGATCAAATTTAGTCATAAATTTAATTAATTGTAATAATATATAAGCATAATTACTTTAATAACTATTATTTAAATCTATATGTTTATTCAAATCATAAGAGTTATATTTGTTTTGAAGATTATTTGAAACAGTTGTTTGATTATCATGAATAACCTCTATATTAATTGGACTATCAGTAGACATCAAATCAATCTCAATACTTTTTTGATCACCATTGTCAAATAACTCTAATTTATGAACAGCAACATCCAATGCTAAAGACTGTAATTCCCTCATAAGAACTTTAAATGATTCAGGTGTACCTGGCTTCGGAATTGGCTTGCCTTTAACAATAGCATTTAATGCATCATTTCTACCTTGCATATCATCTGACTTAACCGTTAATAGTTCTTGTAAAGTATAAGCTGCCCCAAAAGCTTCTAATGCCCATACCTCCATTTCTCCTAACCTTTGTCCACCATGCTGTGCTCTTCCTCCTAAAGGCTGTTGTGTAACTAAAGAATAAGGACCTGTAGACCTTGCATGGATCTTATCATCAACTAAATGCACAAGTTTTAAAATATAAGCTTTGCCAACAGTAATAGGATTATCAAAGAATTCACCTGTTCTACCATCAATTAACATTATTTTACCAGGATGCAAATAATTAAATAACCAAGACTTTTTATTAATTAAACTAGCTTGTTTTAATTTATTATTTACTAATGCACGTGATGCTTCTGGACCATACATCTCATCAAAAGGTATAATTTTAAAACGTTTACCTAAATATTCACCTGCCATACCAAGCAAACACTCAAATAATTGGCCCACATTCATTCTGGATGGTACACCTAGAGGATTTAAAAGAATATCTATTGAAGTACCATCTGGTAAAAAAGGCATATCTTGCATAGGCAAAATGCGAGAAATAATACCTTTATTACCATGACGGCCTGCCATTTTATCTCCTACTTGAATTTTTCTTTTTTGCGCAACATAAACTCTAATAATCTCATTAGTACCCGGTGGAAGTTCATCACCTTTTTGACGCTTAAAAATTTTTATATTTACTACTCTACCCTTTGTAGCATTAGGAAGTCTTAAAGATGTATCTCTAACATCTCTAGCTTTTTCTCCAAATATAGCTCTAAGCAATTTCCCTTCTGGTAACTGATCAGATTCACCTTTAGGTGTAACTTTACCTACTAATATATCTCCTGCATCTACCCAAGATCCTATAGCAATAATACCACTTTTATCTAATAAACTAATAGATGCTTCACTAACATTAGGTATATCTCTAGTAATTTCTTCAGGACCTAATTTAGTTTGTCTACATTCTAATTCATATCTTTCAATATGTATAGAAGTATACAAATCATCATATACTAATCTTTCACTAATTAAAAATGCATCTTCATAATTATATCCTTCCCAAGGCATATAAGCTACAAAAATATTTCTGCCTAAAGCTATTTCTCCACCGTCTGTAGATGCTCCATCTGCAATAGTTTGACCTATCACAATTTTTTCTCCAGGCCAAACAATAGGCCTTTGATTAATACAAGTATCTTGATTGGAACGATAGTACTTTTTTAATCTGTAATGCACTGTACAACCGTCTTTACTTTGTATACCAATCTTTGTTCCTGATACATAACTAACCATACCATTATTACGACTCGTCACAACCATACCAGCATCTTTAGCTATTTTAGCTTCTAAACCCGTACCTACAATTGATTTCTCAGGAAATAGAAGAGGAACGGCCTGTCTTTGCATATTTGACCCCATAAGAGCCCTATTTGCATCATCATGCTCTAAAAAGGGAATTAAAGAAGTAGCTGCAGATATAAATTGAATAGGTGAAACAGCCATATAATCTACTTGATTAATATTAGCTGTTATAAATTCTTGTTGATACCTGACAGGAATTATATCATTTTTTATATAGTTATTAGAATCTAAAGATATGTCTGCAGGAGCTATACGCAAATAATCTTCTTGATCAGCTGTTATATAGTGAAGCTGTTGATTTTTTAAAACCTGCCCTTTAATTACTTTATAATAAGGAGTTTCAATAAAACCATATGGGTTAATTTTAGCATATATACTTAAAGATCCTATCAATCCAGCATTAGGACCTTCAGGTGTTTCTATTGGACATATACGACCATAATGGCTAGGATGTAAATCTCTTACAGCAAAACCTGCACGATCTTTATTCAATCCACCTGGACCTAAAGCACTAATTCTCCTTTTATGAGTTAACTCTGATAAAGGATTTGTTTGATCCATAAATTGAGATAACTGACTTGAACTAAAGAATTCTCTAACAGAAGCTATTAAAGGTTTTGGATTTACTAAATTAGATAAACTTAAAGAATCAATATCACAAATCATCATACGCTCACGAATAATTCTTTCTAATCTATTTAGCCCAATACGTACTTGGTTTTGTAATAACTCACCAACTGAACGTACTCTTCTGTTTCCTAAATGATCTATATCATCAAAAGTTCCAATATTTTGTTCTTTTATATTTAACAAATAATCTAAAGACATTAAAATATCTTGAGGAGATAAAACTCGAAAATAGATAGGTATTTTTAAATTTAATTTTTGATTGATTTTATGTCTGCCCACTTCACCTAAATCATATCTCTTAGGATCAAAAAAACGAGCATATAACATTTGTTTAGCTACACTTAAAGTTGCAGGTTCATTAGGTCGTAATTTACTATATACAATTACTAACGCTTCTTCTTCAGCTACTTGCTCAATGGAAAATTTTGCTATATCTTTATTAAATTCTTTTTTATAGTAAGCTAGCGAAGAATTAATAAGAAAATTATATTTTGTTAGTCTTTTTTTAATCTCTTCATTATTTAAACCGATAGCTCTTAAAAAAATATAAGCATTAACTTTATGTGTTTTATCAATTTTCACCCAAACCTGCCCTTTAGCATCTATTTCAAATTTAAGCCAAGAACCACGATTAGAAATAAGACTACAACTATATATTTGTTTATTATTTTTATCTAACTCTTGCTTATAATATACTCCAGGACTTCTAACTATTTGATTTACGATAATTCTTTCTGTACCAGATATTACAAAAGTACCTCTATTAGTCATTAGAGGTAAATCTCCAATAAATACAGGTCTTTTACGATACTTTTTATGAATATTATGTGGATGAATCAAATATGAAAAATCATCTTTAATTGTAATCTCTTTTTTTATTAATTCTGTATCTCTTCTAGTCAACTTCGCAGGTATATAAATTTGAGCGCTATAAGTTCTATCTCTACTTTTAGCTTTTCTAACACTATATCTAGGAAATTTCAATTTATAATCTTTACCAAAAAATTGTAATTCTAATTTTCCAGTCGGATCAATGATAATAGGAAAAGAATCTAATACTTCACATAAACCTCGCAATAAAAAAAATTTAAAGCTCTCTTTTTGAATTGCTGCTAAATCTGGAAACATAGATTTAGAAATCATTTCTTTTGACATCAATCGCCCCACAGTTAAAATAAAATTTAATAATATAACAAAAGAACATTATAAAGTATATAATTTAATTATTATTTCATATTAATATAATATATATTCAATATATTTCATCAATATAATTAAAATAGTAGAAGAATTTCCTGAAAAACTATTGTAATACTTATTAATCTTAAATTAAAAATAATATAATTTAAAATCAATAAGAGTAAAAAAGTTGATCTTAATAACTTGTTTTTATGAACTTTTAAGTTTTAGATCTTTAATTGCCTTGGCAAGTATAGCTTTTTTGCGAGAACCATTATTTTTATGCAATACTCCTTTACTAACAGCTTTATCTATTTTTTGATAAAGAGCTGATAACTGTAATAAAATGTCTTTAGAATTTAGTTGCTGTGTATTGTTTAAACTCAAAATATATTTCTTGGTTAATGTCTTAATTGCAGATTTATAACTTCTATTTCTACGTTTATTACGTAAAGAGACTTGCATCTTTTTTATAACAGATACATTTTTAGACATATTTTTTTAAGTTATTCATAAATTACATAATGAACTTATCAAGATTGATTTTTTAATTTAAATGGATTATAGCATTAGTCGATGTGAATAAACAATACTGACAATTATAAATAGATACTTCTACTTTATAAAATTTATAAAAATATCTCTTGTATAAAAAAAGAAAGTCCTTATATATGAGTTTGTTATAGTAAAAACAAACTGTTCTTATTATAATTGTAAAATTATAGTTATAAATTATTAGTATAATATTTATTCTACATACATAAATTCATCAGTTTAAAACTTTATATATATCTATATATATAATTTGTTTTTTGTTATTCTACATATGTATACTAAATTTGAATATTTTTTATATTACAAAAAAGGCTATTTGTAAAAAAACTGATAGCTTTATACTTGATTTTTTTAAAATAAATCTATAATTAATTGAAAAAATGAATGAACATATTTAATGAATATTCAATTCATACAGTAAACATAAAATAATAAATAATTTTATAATAGCTTACACTTGATACTATAAAGATAATCATGCAATAATTGATAATAAAGTTATTTATACTTATCTAAAATCAACTTACCATGAGCAAAAATAAAGGAGCACGTATCGTAATAACACTAGAATGTTCATGTCGCAATTTAAATAGTGCATATAAAAGGAAAAAAGGTATTTTTAGGTATACAAGTACAAAAAATAGAAAAAATACCCCTCATCGTCTAGAATTAATGAAGTTTTGCCCGAATTGTAATCAACATGAACAATTTAAAGAAATTAAATGATTTTATATAAAAACAAAAACTTGCCTATTAAATTAAATGATAAAATTGATTATAAAGATATAGATTTACTTAGAAAATTTATTACCGATCAAGGTAAAATTATATCAAGACGTTCTAATGGATTAACAGCAAAACAACAGAAACAATTAACAAAATCTATAAAAAGAGCACGTATTCTTGCATTATTACCTTTTATAAATAAAGATTAGTATATAAAAAAAATTTATTAAATATAAAAATATTAAGATAATTCTTAATATTTTTTGTATTTACATATAATTTTTATAAAATTTTAGGTTTTTCATCTAATTCATAAGCTTCTATTATATCTTGCGATTGCCATAAATAATTATCTTGACACATTACACCACACTCATTGCCTGCATTAACTTCATTAACATTATCCTTAATACGTTTTAACGATACTATAATACTTTCATGGATTAATTGATTATTACGATATATATGTATTAATGCATCTTTCTTTAATTTACCAGATTCTACTGAACATCCAGCAATAGCTCCTTTTTGTATATAAAAAACCGTTTGAACAATAGCTTTACCTATTAATATCTTACTGTATTCTGGATCAATAAAATCTATCATGTAATTTTTTACATAATCTAATAAATCATATATAATAGAAAATTGACATAAATGAACATTAGCCTTTTCTGCTTTACTTAAAATATTAGTAGAAATATTAATATTAAAAGCAATAATTAAAGCATGACTATTACTTGCTAAATCAATATCTGTATCAGACACACTTCCTGAATTAGATGTTAAAATATTCAATTGTACTTTATTTTGTGGAATTTGCATAAATGCGTTAATTATTGCATCAATTGTTCCTTGAGTATCAGCTCTTATAATTAAATTTAAAATTTTAATGCTTTCTTTATAATTATATGATTTAAGTCTCAAATCTAGTGAATTGCTAACGTTACCTTGAATATTATTTATATTAGCTTCGGTAATTAATCTTTTAGCTTCCTTTTCACTTTGGACTACTTCAAAATTCAATCCTGCTTGTGGCATAGAATTAAAGCCTAAAACTTCTAAAACAGAAGATGCTTCTGCTGTTACTAAAATATTACCACAACTATCTTTTATTCTTTTTACTCTACCATAAACTTTACCAGAGACGATAATATTACCTATATTTAAACTTCCATTTCTGATAATTACATTTGCAACTATTCCTTTCTTTTTGTCTAAATATGCTTCTAATATACTTCCTTGTGCAAACTCCATTGGATCAGCTTTAAGATTTAATGAATCTGCTAAAGAACATACTGTTGTAAGTAACTGATCTATATTAATTTTTTTTAAAGCACTAATCTCAATGCAGTTTATATCCCCCCCCCAATCTTTACTCACTAAATTATATTTTGCTAATTGCTCTTTAACTCTACTAATATTAATATCTAATTTATCTATCTTATTAATTGCCACAATACACGGTAATCTCATAGATAAAATATATTCAATAGCTTCTAGGGTTTGAGGTTTTAAACCATCATCTGCAGCAACAATTAATATGATTAAATCTGCAACTTGACTACAACGTAATCTCATGTTAGAAAAAGCTTCATGACCAGGAGTATCAAGAAATACTAATTTTTTGTAAATTTGATTATATAACCAATTAACTTCATAAGCACCTATAGATTGTGTAATTCCCCCTCTTTCTTTAACTACTAAATTTGTATTTCTAATAGTATCCAATAAAGATGTCTTGCCATGATCTACATGCCCTAAAATTGTAATTATAGGGGCTCTATTTATACTCGTAGAAGAAGTTATAGTTTTAAATTTGTTTACAAAATTTACATTATTTTCACTTTGATTAGTAACTACAAAATCATATTGTTGAGCTATTTGAGTTGCAATCGACACATCAACTATTTGATTAAGTGTTACAGGAATACCTTTTAAAAACAAACCCGTAATAATTTCTGCTGCTGGTATTTGAAGTTGTAAAGATAACTGTTCAATACTCAGTGGTTGATTTATAACAATAGATTTACTAATATTATTTACTTCTAAATTTTGTGTTTCTATGTTTCGTATCTGATTTTGGTTGAATTTTTGTTTTTTCTTATATTTATTAGGCTTTAAAGAAATTTTTGTAATATTAACTAAATTATCTTTTGATTTAACAATTATTTTATTTTTATGTTTTTTCTTAAAACGGTCTTGCTGTTGCTCGAAATTAATATTATCAATTTTTGTCTTTTTTAATTTCAATTTATTATCTTGCTTAAATAAATTTTTCGTTTTTTTATCTAATTTTAAGTTAATATCTAAATTTAAATTTGTCTCATCTATTGATGACATTATTTCTTGTGATGATGCAACATTTTCATCTGCTAAAGTATATGAAGATTTTACATTATTGATTATCTTAGGACTACGCAATAAAAGCACTTGATCATTTCTCATTGACATACATAAATAAAAATTAAAACTATACTTATCAAATAATATATTCTCTTTCATTATATATAAAATAAATATTAAACAATATCTAATTAGGATTAATAAATCTTATATTAGTTCTTATTTAAAATATTAGTTATAATCTGATATTAACTGAATAACAGTAACTACTTAAAAGTCTACTTATAAATTATTATAATAATATATAATTATTACTAAATATAATATAAGGAATATTATGCCTCGCTTACAAAAAAATGATAATTTTATTGATAAAACTTTTACTGTACTAGCAGATATTATTTTAAAAATACTACCTACTAGTAAAGAAGAAAAACAAGCATTTTGTTACTATCGTGATGGCATGTCAGCCCAGTCAGAAGGAGAGTATGCAGAAGCTTTAGAAAATTATTATGAGGCATTAACATTAGAAGAAGATCCATATGATAGGTCATATATATTATATAATATTGGACTAATATATGCAAGCAATGGTGAACATACTAAAGCCTTAGAATATTATCATCAAGCCTTAGAATTAAATACTAAATTACCACAAGCATTTAACAATATAGCAGTTATATATCATTATCAAGGATTAAAAGCTGCTAATAAACAAGACATTAATATCTCAAAATCCATGTTTGATAAAGCAGCAGAATATTGGAAACAAGCTATATATTTAGCACCTAATAACTATATAGAAGCTCAAAACTGGCTTAAAACAACAGGGAGACTTAATGATAATTAATATATAAAATATATTAAAATCCTGTCTAAATTTTTATAGTTTTTGGTAAAAATAACTTCTTTTACTCTACAATTGTAGTATAAGGTGATAATATCAATTTATGATATGTTTATAAAATAAATAATTAAAGAAATTTTGTCTATTGACTACATTTAAATTATAAAAATAACACAATTTATATGGTAAATATAAAAAATCAAGGATGCGTAACACAAATTATAGGACCAGTATTAGATATTAAATTTCCTAATGGACAATTACCAAAAGTGTTCAATGCATTAAAAGTAAAAGGACCAGATAATACAATTACATGTGAAGTTCAACAATTACTTGGAGACAATAGAGTTAGAGCAGTGGCTATGAGTTCTACAGAAGGCTTAAAAAGAGGCATAGAGGTAACTGATACCGGAGCACCTATTACAGTTCCTGTTGGTATACCTACTTTAGGAAGAATTTTTAACGTACTCGGAGAACCGGTAGACGAATTAGGCAATATTGAATCAGAAGATACTTTACCAATACATAGATCTGCCCCTTTATTTACTCAATTAGAAACCAAACCTTCTATATTTGAAACAGGCATTAAAGTAGTTGACTTACTTGCACCATACAGAAAAGGGGGTAAAATAGGCTTATTTGGTGGAGCTGGGGTTGGCAAAACTGTATTAATTATGGAATTAATAAACAATATTGCAAAAGCACATGGTGGTGTATCTGTATTTGGAGGAGTGGGAGAAAGAACTAGAGAAGGAAATGATTTATATGAAGAAATGAAAGAATCAAAAGTTATTGATGCAAGCAACTTAAAAGAATCAAAAGTTGCTCTTGTTTATGGACAAATGAATGAACCACCAGGTGCTAGAATGCGTGTAGGATTAACTGCATTAACTATGGCAGAATATTTTAGAGATATAAATAAACAAGATGTATTATTATTTATAGATAATATTTTTAGATTTGTACAAGCAGGATCTGAGGTATCAGCATTATTAGGACGCATGCCATCTGCAGTTGGATACCAACCAACTTTAGCTACAGAAATGGGAGCATTGCAAGAACGTATAACATCAACAAAAGATGGATCAATAACATCAATACAAGCTGTATACGTTCCTGCAGATGATCTAACTGATCCAGCTCCAGCTACAACATTTGCACATTTAGATGCAACTACAGTACTATCAAGAGGTTTAGCTGCTAAAGGAATTTATCCAGCAGTAGACCCACTTGGATCTACTTCAACAATGTTACAACCATCTATAGTAGGCTCTAAACACTATGCTACAGCACAAAAAATAAAATCGACCTTACAAAGATATAAAGAACTCCAAGACATTATTGCAATATTAGGTCTAGATGAATTATCAGAAGATGACAGATTAACTGTTGCTAGAGCACGTAAAATAGAGAGATTTTTATCACAACCTTTCTTTGTTGCAGAAGTATTTACAGGTTCTCCAGGCAAATATGTTTCTTTAGAAGAATCTATAAAAGGATTTAATATGATATTAGATGGAGAATTAGACGACCTGCCTGAACAAGCATTTTATCTTGTAGGGAATATAGAAGAAGCAATAAATAAAGCAGAAAGTTTAAAATAATAAAATCATAATTATGACATTAAATATACGTGTTATTGCACCAGATAGAACAGTATGGGATGCAAATGCACAAGAAGTAATTTTACCTAGTAGCACTGGACAATTAGGAATATTAAAAGGGCATATACCTTTACTAACAGCAATAGATATTGGAGTGATGCGTGTGCGTATTGATAAAGAGTGGCAACCAATTATATTATTAGGAGGATTTGCTGAAGTTAAAGATAATAATATTACCATTCTAGTAAATGGAGCAGAAGAAATATCTGATATAGATATCAATACAGCTCAATCTAATCTAGAACAAGCAACTAAATTTTTAGCAGAGGCACAAACAGATAAAGATAAAATTGAAGCTGCACAAAACTTAAGAAAAGCACGTGCAAGAATACAAGCTGCTAATGTATTAAATAGCTAAAAAACTTAAAAATAAGTAATGATAATAAAATTCATTACTTATTTTTAAGCTTTTCAATGATTAAATTAACTTAAACCAGAACAAATATAATCAAAGTATACACCCATTTCTTTCCCAGCATCTGGACCAACTAAATTAGAAGTTACTTCTTTCATTGCCTGTATTGCTTGTATAGTAGCTCCAATTGGTACACCTAAAGAATTATATGTTTCTTTTAAACCATTTAAAACACGCTCATCTAATATAGAAGGATCTCCAGCTAACATTCCATAAGTAGCATAGCGAAGATAATAGTCTAAATCTCTAATACAAGCAGCATATCTTCTAGTAGTATACATATTACCACCTGGTCTAGTAATATCAGAATATAATAGTGCTTTAGCTACAGAATCTTTAATAACAGTTGCGGCATTTGCAGCTATTGTAGCTGAAGCACGCACCCTTAATTCACCTGTTTGAAAATAACCTCTTAATTTATCTAATGAATTATCATCTAAATATTTACCTTGTACATCAGCAGCATTAATTACAGAAGTAATAGCATCTTGCATAATTTTTAATTGTCCTTAACGTATTTCTGTTATTATTTAATTAATATGATTTTTTATTGCATTGCACCTAATGTATAATCAAAGTAAAATCCTGCTTCTGCAGAATCCTCACCAGATAGTAAAGAACATGCAACACTTTTCATTGATCTTACACCTTCAGCAACACCTGAGATAGGCGTACCTAAAGAGTTATACATTTCTTTAACCCCAACTAAACCTATTTCTTCTATAGGTGTCACATCGCCAGCTACTATACCGTATGTTACTAATCTTAAATAATAATCTAAATCTCGTAAACATGTTGCTGTCATTTCTTCACCATAAGCATTCCCGCCTGGGGATACTACATCAGGACGCTTTTGAAATAATTGCTGACCACCTTGTTTAACAATTAATTCACGATTATCTGTTAGAATTTGAGCTATTCTCAAACGCCTTTGGCCAGATAATACAAAACTTTTTATACGATCTAATTCTCCTGGACTTAAATACCTAGCTTCTGCATCTGCGTTAACAATTGATTTAGTAATAATACTCATGAATTAAACTCCAACAATACTGTAATTAATTTTACATTAAGTAGCAATAAACATATTTTATTTATATAATAAAATAAGACTAAAATTTTATCAAAAATCTAAAAACGGTCGATCAAAGTCTTTAAAAATAAGTACAAACCAAATTTTTCTGGAAAGTACTAAAACAAGAAAGTTTCATATATTATTGATTACCGATATTAGCCTTAAAACTTGGAATAATTATTGCTGCATTTTGTTTAGTTAAAGTATTATATAATTTTTCTGTATTAGGAAAATTAGCTGCTGGTAAAGTCGGAAAACGACGGTAAGGAACCGTATTAGCACCAAATATAATATTATATTCCTTACTATTAACTAATGAAGATATAAAATATGCTAAGCCTTGTGATGCTAATATCTGATTATAATAACGTATTTCAGCCTGATTATTAGGAGCTCTACCTAAAAAATGTTTTGTACCTAATTCAATAACTTTTGTATTAGGATAAGGGTGATAAAATTCTTTAGCATATAATGAAGAAGAACCTAAATTTACCACTAAATCTTGAACGCTTATCTGTTTATTCATGAAAGCTTTCTCTAAATTAAAAAATTCATCACCGATAGTAAAAGTATTTAAATCCCTTTCAAAAATTTGACGATATATAGCTCTTAATATTTGAATTACCTGAGAATTATTGGTTAAAGCGTCGACCTTAAAAATAACTGTCTGATCTCTTCTTTGGGTAACTCCTTGATTAACTTTTTCAATAATACTATTATCCTCTTGCATTTTACTGAAAGCAAGAAATTCATTTTTATATGTAGTTATATTATATTGGGGATTACTTAATCGAAGTTTTCGAGAAGCTAATGAAGTGGGAGTTATATAACGCTCATAAGGTACAATATTATTACCAAAAGCTTCCATATATTCAGGACTGTTTATCATACTATCTATCATTTCATAATAACCGTGCTTATAAACTATATTAAAATACTTATTAATTTCTTTCCTTCCATATGTTGGTCTACCTATTAATCTATTATGTATATATTCTATAGCTTTACAAATATATAAATTATCCCAATATAATGCTCTAAAAATAGAAGATTTAACTAATTGACGAACAAATTCACGAACAGAAATTTGACGATCTTTAAATAAATTTTCAAATTTCTTTATTACTAATTCCTCTTCTTTATAAACAAATCTACCAAAAACCCTTAAGTAAACAGCTTTGATAATTTGCTCTATATTACTTTTAATTTGAATTTGATCTGATTTTAAATCACCTGTATCATTAATTGCTTGTAACTCAAATATTTTAGGACCTAGTGAACCAGAAAACTTAGAACGCAAATTAGGACTACTAATTTGACTATAAATACCTGGGCCAACTCTAGGTAAAATTCTTCTAACATCTTTACCAAAAGGAGAGGATTTTTTACGTAAATTAACACGATTTTGTTTAAAAATTGCACCAAATTGTATTAATAATGGATCATTACTCAAACCATAAGGATGTTGATCTGGTAAATTTGCCTTATAATCACTAAATAAAGTTATAAATTGAGGTACTTTTCTAAAAGGAGTACTGTAATTTAATAAATCAATCTGAACCCCCCAATTACGAGCTTCCTGTGGTTCCTCTCCTAAACTTCTTAAATAAGGTACTGTTTCTTCCCCAAAGTAATCTGCATACTCTGTACTATTTATAATTGAATCTATCAAACCATCTAGTCCACGAGATGATAAAACAGCAAAATTTTTTTTAAATTCTTTTAAAGAACTTATACCCCTTCCTAAAAAATGTCTAAAAGCTAATTCAACAACACGACTATTAACAAAAGGTTGAAAAAATTGTTGATTATATATAGATGACTTACCAATATATCTTATAAATTCTTTAATTGATAAAGTGCCATTCTTAACTTGTGATTCTAAATCTTTAAAGTTTACTCCATAAGCTTTTGAAATATCTCTTTGGAAAACCTGTCTATAACATGCCTTAATAACATTATTTTTTTCATCCGTAGATAAACTCGTTTTCATTACAAAACGTTGTTTAGAAACACCTGCTTTTGAATATATTTGAGGTAAACGTAAACCTTGTAAATCACCTGATGTCCTTTTACGTAACTTATCTGTCAAAGCTGAAGCATCAAATTCAGAAATAATAACATCAAAATACTCTTTTACAAGTTCTTGCCCTTCTATATCTTCAATAAAAATACTTAATGCTATCTTACGCATTTCACGCAACGCAACAACAGCTGCTGCACTAGAACATGCATTATCTATTAAATCTTTTAACCCTCTTATATTAACTAATAAAATATTAGGATCACCCGCTATAATAGCATAAGTTAAATATCTTAGAAACCAATCTAAATCACGTAAAGACTTTTTCATACGACTAGTTCCATATCGCACTATATTAATCGGCTTAAAACCTGCTGGTAAAGAATCACTAGAATTAAAAGTAGATTTAGCTATACCTATAAAACTACTTTGTAAATCACCTGATAAATTTTGTATTTCATTATCCAACTGATTTGTAGAAAGCAATGATGCTTGTGGTCTTTCTAAATAAGAAATAGGTGACCCTCCTACAAATATTTTATCTGCAGCCTTTGAAACTAATATATTAGCATTTTTCGTTAATATATCTGCAATTTCTAATCGCTTTTTACCAGAATTTAAAAATGTTATAAGTTGATTTAATTCACCTAGCTGTAAAAATCTATCCTGCTGTTCTGCCTGTACTATAGCGGAAATAGATGCTGTGCGAAAAAGCTGCGGATATACTAATGGACTTCCACTACTTGCTTTAACACTCATAAAATATTAATCTCCTAATACTGTACTTTATATATATAATAATTTTAGTAATTAAAATCAGACTTAAAATACTAAAATGGCTGTTTATAATTTCTTATAAATTAAAAATATTTTTGATAAGTTTTATACTTATATATAAATTTATATTTATAATATATTTAAATACAGATCTACCTTGAATAAAGATAAATTTTGTAATACTTAAGTAAAAAAACGAAAATATTATTCTGATAAATTAAAATTTATCAAAATAAAATTTATTATATAAATAACAGAATAATATGACAAAAGAAATTAATCAGAATAAAGAAATGTCTATTTTTGAACATTTAGAAGAACTAAGACAAAGAATTTTTAGTGCCTTCATTATGTTTATTATAATTACTACAATATGCTTCAGATACATGAAAAGTATCTCATATCTCTTACAAGAGCCTGCTGTTGGAATAAAATTTTTACAATTAGCACCTGGTGAATATTTTTTTACTTCGATAAAAGTAGCTATATATACAGGATTTTTAATAAGTAGCCCCTTTACTATTTATCAAATTACTTTATTTATTTTACCTGGACTTACTCGTAAAGAAAGCAACTTTGTCATTCCCATATTATTATCATCTATTATTTTATTTTTTACTGGTATATTATTTGCATATGCAATTTTAGTACCTGCCGCTTTAAATTTTTTAATTAGTTATGGCAATGATATTGTAGAACCAATATGGTCATTTGAACAATATTTTAATTTTATATTATTACTTTTATTTAGTACAGGAATAGCCTTTCAAATACCTGTAATACAAATCATTTTAGGTATATTTAATATCTTTTCTTCTGAACAAATGACTTCTTATTGGAAATATATTACATTTATATCTACAATCATAGCAGCTATCTTAACACCATCTACAGATCCGATAACACAAATAATAATGTCCTTAGCGATTCTCAGTTTATATACGAGTGGAATTTTTATATTAAAAACTTTAAACAAATAAACTTATAATCCAAAAAATATTATTTTTATTAATTAGATTTAAAATTATAAGAAAAATGATTTATGAAAAAATAATAAATATAGAATGTTATGATAAGTAAAAGATATAATATACAAATATAATTTTACAAAACATGAACAAAAATTATACACAATATTTTAATACCAATATTCGATATATAATAATTTTGATTACTAGCATTATTAATTTGGTTCTTTTACAGCCTATAATAACTCATGCATTTCCAATATATGCACAACAAGGATATGAAAATCCTAGGGAAGCAACAGGACGAATTGTGTGCGCTAACTGTCATCTAGCACAAAAACCTATAGAAATTGAAACTCCAAAAACCGTATTACCAAATACGGTTTTTGAAGCAATTATAAAAATACCATATGATAAAAAGAGTAAACAATTATTAGGTAATGGATCTAAAGGATCATTAAATACAGGTGCTGTTGTTATTTTGCCTGAAGGATTTAAACTAGCTTCTAAAAATCTTTTAACTGAAGAGTTAAAAGAAAAAACAAATAATATTTATATTCAACCATATAGCACATCAAAAGATAATATTTTAGTAGTGGGACCAGTATCAGGAGAGAAAAATCAAGAAATCATTTTTCCTATTTTATCACCTGATCCGAGCACAGATAAAAGCATACATTTTTTAAAATACCCAATATATGTAGGTGCAAATAGAGGTAGAGGACAAATTTATCCAACAGGAGATAAAACAAATAATAATATTATTACGGCTTCACAGAAAGGTAAAGTAATTGCTGTAAATATGTTAGAAAAAGGTGGATATAATATTAGTATTGAAAAAGACAATGGAGATATTTATATAGAAACTATTCCACAAGGTTTAGAACCTATCGTATCCAATGGAAGTAAAGTAATTACTAACCAAAATTTAACCAATGACCCTAATATGGGAGGATTTGGACAAACTGAAACTGAAATAGTCCTTCAAAGTCCATTAAGAATTAAAAATATGATAGCTTTTTTCTTTATTGTAACTTTAGCTCAAATATTTTTTGTACTAAAGAAAAAACAATGGGAGAAAGTACAAGCAGCTGAAATCAATTTTTAAAATATAGATATTAATATAAAAATATAAATAAATAATAAGTGTATATATACACTTATTATTTATTTATATTATACTAAATTTAGTTCATAATATATGTCACAGCATCAATAATTTGTTGAGGATAAATAACAGTTGCTTTTTCTAATTTACCATTATATGGTGTCGGTATATCTTGAGAAGATAGTCTTAGTATAGGAGCATCTAAAAAATCAAAATATTTATCATTAATTTGTGCTATGATTTCAGCTGCAATACCCCCTGTTTTCATACATTCTTCTACTATAATTAATCTATGAGTTTTCATTAAAGATTTTGCAATAGAATCCATATCTAAAGGTTTTAATGAAATCAAATCTATAATTTCTGGATCATGACCATTATCTATAATACCTTTCACTGCCTGAACTACGTGATGACGCATTCTGGAATAAGTCACAATAGTAACATCTGATCCAGATCTAACTAATTCAGCTTTATCTAAAGGAAGAAAATATTCTTCATTTGGTAATTCATCTTTTAAATTATATAATAAAACATGCTCAAAAAAGATTACAGGATTATTATCTCTAATAGCAGATTTTAATAAACCTTTAGCATTATAAGGAGTTGAGCAAGCAACAATCTTTAATCCAGGAATAGCCTGAAAATAGGCCTCTAATCTTTGTGAATGTTCTGCTCCTAACTGTCTGCCAACTCCACCAGGACCACGAATAACTATAGGAATTTTGAAATTACCCCCTGAAGTATATCTCAACATTCCAGCATTGTTAGAAATTTGATTAAAAGCAAGTAATAAAAAACTCATATTCATGCCTTCAACGATAGGTCTTAAGCCAGTAATAGCTGCACCAATTGCCATACCCATAAAACTATTTTCAGCAATAGGCGTATCTAAAACTCTTAAATCACCATATTTAGCATGTAAATCTTTAGTAACCTTATAAGAACCTCCATAGTGACCAACATCCTCTCCTAATACAAACACAGAAGAATCCTTTTGCATTTCTTCATTCGTAGCTTCTCTTAAAGCATCGAACATAAAAACTTGACTCATAATACAAATATGATGTTATTAATAAAATACTATACTAATCATCCGCAAACAAATATTTTTTTAAATCAGCAACATTTGGCTCAGGACTAGATAAAGCAAAATCGACTGCATCATCTATCTCCGTTTTAATAATCACATCAATCTGATCAATTTTTTCTTCAGAAATTAAAGAATTATCGACTATATAATTTTTTAAATTCTTAATAGGATCACGAGCTAACCAAGCTTGTTTTTCATGAATTGATCTTAATTCATCTGGATCCGCTAAAGAATGTCCACGAAAACGATAAGTTAAAGCCTCTATTAACGTAGGACCATTTCCTTGTCTTGCCCTATTAATAGCTTTTATTGCAACTTCTCTAATAGCTAGTACATCCATACCGTCAACTTCGATACCAGGTAGACCAAAAGCTTCAGCTTTTTTGTGTATTTCCGGAAATGATGTAGATCGATGATGTGCCATACCAATAGCCCATTGATTATTTTCCACAACAAAGATTATAGGTAATTTCCATAAGACAGCCATATTTAGGCATTCAAAAAATTGCCCATTGTTACTTGTTCCATCCCCAAAAAAACAAGCTGTTACACGCATAGGTTTATTATCATTTAAAACTTGCTTTCTATATACACTCTGAAAAGCTGCTCCTATAGCAATAGGTATACCTTCACCAATAAAAGCAAACCCACCTAAAAAATTATGCGGTGCAGAAAATATATGCATTGATCCACCGCGACCACGACTACAACCAGTTTCTTTACCAAACAGTTCTGCCATTACTAATTTAGATGGAACACCCTTGCTTAAAGCATGTACATGATCACGATATGTACTGCAAACATAATCATCTTTTTGTAGAGACTTAATAACTCCTGTTGAGACAGCTTCTTGTCCATTATATAAATGGACGAAACCAAACATTTTTCCTCGATAGTACATCTGAGCACACATATCTTCAAAGTTACGCCCAAGTAACATATCTTTATATAATAACAATATATCTTGAGAACTTATTTTATATTGATTAAAAACGGTTGATGGTAATGTAACTTTATTATCCATGTTTATAAATACTATAATTAATTAAAATAGAAATAATTAAAAATGATATATTAAATATTAAACAATCAACATATTATAAATATAATAAAATTTAATAAATAATATATATCGTCAAAATATTAAATATATAGATGCAGATACAAATAATAATACATTAGCAAATTATATATATCAATTAAATAAATAACTATAAAAAATTACTTATTATACATAATATAGTTATAATAATTTGTTTAAATTTCTATTTTATTAAGATAAATTAAGACAATTATCATGACTAAGTTACCTCATATTGTACCAATAATAGAAAAAGATTTATTAATATTAGAACAAAATTTAAAAAAGATGGTTGGTTCTAAACATCCTATATTATATGCAGCTGCTGAACACCTTTTTAGTGCAGGAGGTAAAAGGATTAGACCAACTATTGTATTATTAGTCGCATTATCAACTACAAAAGAAATAAATATATTACCCGAACATAAAAGATTAGCTGAAATTACAGAAATTATACATACTGCTAGCTTAGTACATGATGATGTTGTAGATGAATGTCAAATAAGACGAGGTGTAGATACTGTACATAGTGCATTTAGTACAAAAATAGCTATATTAGCAGGAGATTTTTTATTTGCACAATCATCATGGTATTTAGCAAATCTGAATAATTTAGAAGTAGTTAAAATTATCTCAAAAGTAATTACAGATTTTGCCGAAGGTGAAATCAGACAAGGTTTAACCAATTTTGATGAAACTGTTTCTATGGATAACTATATAGATAAATCATTTTACAAAACCGCTTCCTTAATTGCTGCTAGCTGTAAAGGCGCCGCAATGTTAAGTGAAACTAATATAAGTACACAAAATAATTTTTATTTATATGGTAAACATTTAGGATTAGCTTTTCAAATTATTGATGATATATTAGATATCATTGGCTCAAACTCTTCTCTTGGAAAACCAGCAGGATCAGATTTAAAAAATGGTAATTTAACAGCTCCACTTATTTTTGCTTTAGAAGAAAAACCTAAATTACAGCATTTAATTGATAGAGAATTTCAAAAAAAAGATGATATTCATATAGCTATACAAATGATTAAAGATAGTCATGGAATTCAAAAATCATATGATTTAGCTCAAGAACATATTCAAGCATCATTACAAGCTTTAAATAGAACTAATAACAATAAAGCGCAAGAAAGTTTAGCTAATATAAGTAACTATATAATTAATCGATTATGTTAAATAGATTAAAAATTTATCTAATTAATTTATAATGATTTAATAAGATACTATATTCAATATATTCATCAATTGCTATATTAACAGATATAGCAGCTGATAAAATTATATTAAATCTAATTTAAAATAATCAATTCTGCAACTAATAGTAAACATATTACATTAAAGTAATATTTTTCACGATAATATATATAATGTATAAAAATACCTATTATATTTAATAATTAATGACTTAATAAAAAAGTATATAATTACTATTTTTATTAAGCTAATACTATCATAATGAAGATAATTATACATTAACTAATAAAAAGTAAATATATAATCAATAATCACATATTTATTTATATCTCGATATATAATATACTTTAAGACTTTTAATTTAACTTTTAATTTAATTTACAACAAGATTTGACAACTGTATCAAAAACTTTATAATCTAAAATAGCTAATTGAGAAAGAATTTTTCGATTTAATGCAATACTCGACTTTTTTAAACTTCGTATAAATTCACTATATGTTATTCCATAAGGACGAACAGCAGCATTAATACGAACAATCCATAATCTTCTGTAATTACGCTTTCTATGCTTTCTACCTATATAAGAATATTTTAATGCTTTTAATACTTGCTGTTTAGCTGTTCGAAATAAAGTTGAATGAGAACCTTTAAAACCTTTGGCTAATTTCAATATTTTTTTTCTTCTTTTACGAGCAACATTACCTCTTTTAACTCTAGTCATACAATAGAATAATTAAAATATAAGTTTAATACATATAAGGTATTTTACATCTAAAGCTCAATATATCAACTGGCTTAACTTTCAGAACTTGTCTTAATTTTTGTTTACGTTTAGATGATTTTTTTTGTAATAAATGGCTACGACATGCCATATGTCTTAAAATTTTATATTTAGATGTTATTTTAAATCTTTTACTTATAGCTTTAGAAGTTTTTAATTTATACATAATTCGATAATTTAATCTTAATAATTCAATAAATATAATAATGTAAAACACTATTATAGGCAAAGTGATCTTAACAATATCTTATATTATTAAGATCAAAAATAAATAGTATAAACAACAAATTAAGTCCTTTTTTTTCGTAAACTACTAACTGCACTTAACAATAACATTCCCATTATTTTAATAAAGTTAGAATTTAGTTCTTGAAAAACTTTCATATTAAGATTAAATGCTATGTTAGCCTCGGCAATAATTTGGCTAATCTGTCTACTGTTAATAGGCGTATTATCTAATGCTTGACGATAAATCGCTTTAAATGCCTTATCATCCTTAATATTCTTAAAATTATAAAATGAAACTCCATCACTACCTGATAAATTCATCACTGTTTGTGCAATTCTTTTTAAAATTTGACCTCCTGATAAGTCTCCCATATATCTTGTATAAGCATGAGCTATAAGTAATTCTGGTTGGTTAGCACTTATATTACGAATTCTATCAACATATATTTTAGTAGCTAAAGAAGGAGAAACTTTTTCTTGCCAATTAGTTCCATAATAATATTGTAAATCTTGACTTAAACTTAATTTACGATTTAATTCTGGAAAATATATACATCGAATAACTGAATGATTTTTATTCTTTTCTATTTCCTCTTCCAAAGCAGTATAAACAAAAAATAAATTAGCTACTAACTTCCGATAAGATTTTTTATCAACTACACCACCTAAAAATGATTTCACAAAACTAACATTCTCTGCCATACTATGAGCTTTTGTTGTTCCCTCACGTAATTGTTGAGCTAAATTAGTAGACATATATATTATTCCTAATAAAATTATAATATAATAAGATATTCTAAGCTAATCTAGTTCAATCCATTTTGAATGAACTATTTTATCCTAGTACAGTAAATAAGATAAAACTTTACAATATATAATTATATTAAATATTTTAAAGATAAAAGTTTATAAATTGATTTATATAGATCGAAAATAATCTTTTGATTGCTGTGGAGTACTAATAATAGTGGCTTCTCCTGGTTGCCAATTAGCTGGGCAAACTTCATCTGGATGTGACTGAACATATTGAATTGCTTTCAATATTCTTAATGTCTCACTCACACTACGTCCAAAATCAAGATTATTTACTAAAGAATATTGTATAATACCTTTTTGATCAATAATAAACAATCCTCTTAATGCTTTACCTTCTTCTGCTAAAACATTATATGATAGACTAATCTGTTTTGTTAAATCAGAAATTAATGGATAATTTAAATCACCTAAACCACCAGCATCTCGTTCTGTTTGTAACCATGCTAAATGAGAATACTCACTATCTACAGATATACCAAAAATTTCTGTATTTAAACTTTGAATTTCTTGATAAGCATCACTGAAAGCAGTAATTTCTGTTGGACATACAAATGTAAAATCAAGTGGATAAAACAATAGTATTATATACTTACCTAAATAATCTGATAACTTTACTGTTTTAAATTCTTGATCATATACAGCAATAGCAGAAAAATCAGGAGCCTTGTGACCAACTCTAATGCAATTATTATTTGGTACCATTATACCTTTCTTATAAGAAAATTTAATATTTATATATATTATATAAAAATAAGTTAATAAAACAACATAGTATCATACATTAGTATAAGCATTATGTGCAAGGTTTTAGTAAAAATAGCGGAGAATGGATTTGAACCATTGACCTTCGGGTTATGAGCCCGACGAGCTACCAGACTGCTCTACCCCGCGATTATTAGTTAATAATAATATATTCAACACTATAAAATCAATGAATAAATTAATTTTTCTATTAATAAAAGTATCAAACTAATGAATATACTATATTTAACTCTACGTAAAAATGGTATAACCTCATAAAATACTATAAGACGATCTTTTATTAAAACTTCTGAACTTTTAACCCATAATTGTCCATCATACCATCCTGATTCTTCATAAAAAACAGTAGCACTAATAAGACGCTTGGCCACATAAGACCAACCTAAATATAAACGTATAAAAATCAATAAAAATATTAAAGTAATAACAAATATATTCAAAAATAATAATTTATATAAACTTATTTTACTAGATATAATAGATAAAACTAAAGGTATTAATGCTATGAATAACAAAATAAAAATATTAAAAATTTTAATTAAATATTTATTCAAAGTTAAAGTAGACCAAGAAAAGAACCAAGAAGTTCTTAAAGAAAAATATTCATTTAAAGGCTGCTGGTCAAAAGGCACAGGACATATTTTCTTAGAAACACACATGATAAATTTTGTATATTCTCTTGTTATGAGATAATTATATATCAGTATAAAGTATATTTATTACTGTCAATAATAAAAATAAAAATATACTAATAATAGTAATTATTTGCAAATTTTTTTGTGTACTACGAGTAAAATTTACCCCTGTTGATTGACTACGAAACCCACTTAAATTTGTTAATTTAGGATTATTAATAATAATTAATAGTATCGTAAAGTTACCTGCTATATACCACAAAAATTTCATATTATATTAATAATGATTAATTTAGATTATAAAAGAATATGATAAAACATATTCTCTATGTAATATTTAAGTAAAATATTAAGATTTAAATAAATTATTAATTAGCACTTAAAAAGTAGATTTTAGTTATTTAACTTTATTCACCTTGAAATTTCAATAATATAAATCCTAATACTAAACCTAATAATATTAGTACAAAACTGATAATACTAGTTGTAATAATTTCTCCTCCCATTATATTACTCCATATAAAATATAATATTCATTTATAATTTCACAAATATCCAAAACCCTAAAAGCCATTTCTTCCCCAAACAACTAAAGCTACAGAGAAACTAAAAACTGCCAATAACGAACCCCAACCTAGACTAATAATATCTAACATATTAACCTATACTCCTATAATACAATACTATAATAAATTATAGAATAATTTTTTAACTATTAATATTATAAAATTAATTATATACAATGAAAAATTTATATCAAAAAATCTATTAAATAATGAAAGTAAAAATTAAAATCAAGAAATGTAAATTTTTTATGATTATCAGCAAAGAAAATCAAAGTTAAGGTTAGTATAAAAATAATAGTAAAATACTACATTTAGTAATATGTAGAACTAAAGAAATTATCATTATAATGTATATGCAAAATACTCAAAACTTATCTAAATCGCCTACTACAGAAACTTTACTTACTCCTCGATTTTATACAACAGATTTTAAAGAGATGGCCAAACTGGATATCTCATTAAATATTCACGAATTTCAAGCCTTATTAGAAGAATTTAGAGCTGATTACAATAGACAACATTTTATTAGAGATGAAGAATTTGAGCAATCTTGGAACAACTTAGATAAAACAACTAAAGCATTGTTTATTGAATTTTTAGAAAGATCTTGCACTGCGGAATTTTCAGGGTTTTTGTTATATAAAGAATTATCTAGAAGATTAGAAAAGACAAATCCTATTATTGCAGAATGCTTTTTACTTATGTCAAGAGATGAAGCTAGACATGCTGGATTTTTAAACAAAGCTATAAGCGATTTTAATTTATCATTAGATTTGGGATTTTTAACTAAAACCAGAAAATATACTTTTTTCTCTCCAAAATTTATTTTTTATGCAACATATTTATCAGAAAAAATTGGATATTGGAGATATATAACAATATATAGACATTTAGAAAAATATCCTGAACACCGCATCTACCCTATTTTTAAATTTTTTGAAAACTGGTGTCAAGATGAAAACCGTCATGGAGATTTTTTTGCAGCATTATTAAAATCTCAACCTCAGTTTTTAAGTAACTTAGAAGCAAAATTATGGTGTCGTTTTTTTCTGTTAAGCGTATTTGCTACTATGTACTTGAATGATTTTCAAAGATATAATTTTTATAAATCTATTGGATTAGATGCGAGACAATACGATATACAAGTTATTAGAAAAACAAATGAAAGTGCCTCAAGAATTTTCCCAATAGCTCTAGATGTAGATAAACCAGAATTTTTTCAATACTTAGATAAGTGTGCTTCAGAAAATAGAAAACTTATAGAAATTGATAAGAAATATCAAAGTTATCCAATAAAAACATTCATGAAAATTCCTATATATGTAAATTTAAGCTGGCATCTAATAAAATTATACTGTTTACCAACAATTCCCTCATCATCTATCATATCAACAATTAGATAAAAATCATAATAAAAATTATAGATAAATGTTACATTTTTTCTAATTACTACTAAAATCGAAAACATAAAGCTTTATTGCTTATTTGATATTTAATAAAGAAAAATCAAATATAATAACTTGTATAATATTTATTTTATTAATATATAAGTAATTAAACTATCAATTAATTAATTATGAATAATACAATTGATTTAAAAATGCCATCTCCAACTTTCGGTGGTAGCACAGGAGGGTGGCTTAGATCTGCAGAAATAGAAGAGAAATATGCAATTACATGGACAAGTAAAAAAGAACAAATTTTTGAAATGCCTACAGGCGGAGCTGCCATAATGCGTGAAGATAATAATCTTCTATATTTAGCAAGAAAAGAACAATGTTTAGCATTAAGTACTCAATTAAAAACAAAATTTAAAATTACTGATTTTAAAATTTATAGAATATTTCCAAACGGAGAAGTTCAATATTTACATCCTAAAGACGGAGTATTTCCAGAGAAAGTAAATGCTGGCAGAAGTGGTGTCGGCAATATCTCTCATTCAATAGGTAAAAATAAAAATCCTGTTAATAAAAAGTTTACAGGAAAAGCGACATATGAATAAAATTATTATCTTTTATTGATACATAGATTAACATACTCTTAATAAGTAAGATATAAAAATATAATTGTATTTAATATCTTACTTATGATATAATTCTTATCTATATATTAATGAATAACGGAGAGGTGGTAGAGTTGGTTTATTGCGTCTGATTTGAAATCAGATGAACCATACGGTTCCGTGGGTTCGAATCCCACCCTCTCCTCATAATTAGTTAACTTTTACTGTCTTTCATAGCCTTTTCTATAAACTCTATAGCCTGGGATAAAGTACGCATTGACTCAGCGTCTTTATCTGGAATTTCTATAGAAAACTCTTCTTCAATAGCCATAACTAATTCAACAGTATCGAGAGAATCTGCTCCTAATTCAGAAAACTCTGCGTCCCTTGTTACTTTTTCTTTAGAAACATGTAATTGTTCACAAACAATATTTCTAATTCTTTGAAAAACAGACAGTGTTGATTGAGCTGATGACATAATAATTCCTTAATTAATTTATACAATACTATTAAAATGACCTGTATGACCTGTATCTATAGTTAGGGCTCATCAAATATTTAATTTGATATATATTTGATATATATTTGATATATTGATATATAAGCTATATATCATTAAAATAAATAAACTTTAATTAGGATAAATTCTTAATCTTCTATTAGGCTCTTCACCACAACTACGAGATCGTAAATTATAACAACTAATTAATTGATGCTGTAACTTACGTATATTTACTATCCTAGGCAGTAATTCTACAGACTGTTTTTTTGTTTCAATAATTTTTTGTATAGCTAATCTTGTTTCTATTAAACCTTCTAATTCTTCTTTTTCTCTATTTTCACATATAACATCCCAATTACAATTAGAAATTCTATTAACATTAAGTATTTGTTTCAAAGCACGCTTAATATTAATAGATGTACTACTACATATTGTATAAATCGTTATTTGTTTTGATTTTGCTATTTGCTTTAATTTTGTATTATGCTTAAGTTTTGACCTTAAAGCTAAAATTACATCAGCTTGCACAATATCTCTAGTTATAGTAATAGAAAATTGCTCATTATTTATTATCATTTCAACTTGGGCAATATTAATATAATAAATATAAAGACGAATATTTAAAACATCTGCAACTGTATCTTTAGAAAACTTATTTATAGAAGTTCCTAATTCCCATTGTGATTTACTATCATCTGTCAAACTTTGTACGGATGATTCAAGATTTATCAATTTTGTATTAAATAACTTAGAATTTTTAGCTTTAGCAGTATAAACATTTATATTAGACACAAAATTATTGGATACATATTGTTCACATTGAATATTAATAGAACCATCTTCAATTAATTTTCGTCTTTGAACCCATAAATTTGCTCCTTGCAATAATTGATCAACAGCTTGTCCCACTGATTCATGAACAATCCAATTATGTCTTTCATGAATCTCTATAGCTACTTGAAAAGCAGGTGCGGCTTTTCGTTCTAAAATACTTTTTTGTGACCCTCTACGCTTTGCTTCATCATCTCCTAAAGTAACATATTGTATTCCACCAATTAAATCAGATAAAATAGGATTTTTTATTAAACTATCTAAATAATTACCATGTGCTGTACCTACTAACTGTACACCTCGTTCAGCAATTGTACGAGCAGCTAAAGACTCTAATTCTGTTCCTATCTCATCTATTATAATTACCTCAGGCATATGATTTTCTACAGCCTCAATCATTACTTGATGCTGTAGATTTGGTTCAGAGACTTGCATTCTTCTTGCTCTACCAATAGCTGGATGAGGAACATCTCCATCTCCAGCTATCTCATTAGATGTATCAATTATTACAACCCTTTTCTCCATTTCATCTGCTAATACTCGTGCAATCTCTCTAATCGCTGTTGTTTTACCTACGCCTGGCCTACCTAAAAGCAATATTGAAGGATTCTTTTCTAATAAATCTCTAATAATACTAATAGTACCCAAAACAGCCCTACCTACTCTACAGGTTAATCCAATTATATTTCCCTGTCGATTTTTAATAGAACTAATTCTATGTAATGTGCGTTCAATACCAGAACGATTATCACCACTAAAATTACCAATACGTTTAATACAGTAATCTAAATCTTGCCATGTAATTATTCTGCTAGATAAATATTCTGGTCCCTTAGGAAAGCGTGCTTCTGGTTTCCTACCTAAATCCATTACAACCTCAATTAACAATTTTCTATTAACATGATTCTCTAAAGGTTGTTTAATGAAATCTGGTAAGATTTCTAATAATTGATTTAAATCATCTGCTATTAACATTATTTATTTATGAATTTCATAAAATAAAAATTAGTATTATTATGTATATATCTCTTCATATTCATATATACAACATGTGTATTGAAGTATTATGATCTGATTTTTATATTTATTTTTATAATATATATTTTATATACTATATAATAGTAATCTTATAATAGTAAGTATCTCATTAGATATATGAAAATGCTAGGTAAATCAGTTAAAATTAAAAAAATATATAATAAGAACAATATAGAAATTGTTAAATATACAAGTCAAAATGGCAATATTGTAGGAAAAAAATCAATACAACACAATAAATATACAAAAACAACAATTATAGAATTTTCCAATTATACTAGAATTTGGATGCTTCCACAAGAAATAGAAATAATTTATAAAAACATTAAAAAATAAGTATTTTACATTTAAGGAAACTAAAAAATGAATTTTCAAGTAAAAGATTTAAGACAAATTTTATATTCAATTAGAGCAAATAATATTTATAGAATTAATATTAAAAGTAAAAAGTTTGAGTTATTAATTAATAAAAATAATATTACTACTAACAACAACTCTAAAATAATAAAACCTAAATATTCTAATAATATTAATGAAACTTTAACAAAACCTGAAAGCCAAATAAACAATATTCAATATTCCAATACTAAAAATAATCAAATACATAGCCATGAATCAATAAGCTATTCAACTATAATATCACCTATGGTTGGAACTTTTTACAGATCTCCTGCTCCAAATGAACCACCTTTTATAGAAAAATATGATATAGTTGATAAAAAACAAACTGTATGTATAATTGAGGCTATGAAGCTCATGAATGAAATAGAGGCTGAGGTTAATGGTAAAGTGGTTGAAATACTCGTTCAAGATGGTGAAATTGTTGATTGCGGTCAAGCACTAATGAAGGTGCAAAAGATATAAACATTTATATAATCAGTTTTAGATTTTAACTATTGTTAACAGATTTTAGGTGATAGATTAGTTATCTTTATAATATTAGTTAGTAGTAAAAACTCAAATGTATAAAATTGCATTACAAGCAAAAATTTTAACATTTTTAATTATAGTTAAAATTAACAATGTAATAACATAATGAGCGTTTTATTAAATTGTCTCATTGTATTTTATTAAAATAAACAGGAGAATCTCAATGACAATTAGCTCAAAAGAGCAAGAGACAAAAAAAGTCAAAGTTACTGTAGACAAAAATCCTGTTGCTACATCATTTGAAAAATGGGCTAAACCTGGACATTTCTCAAGAAAGCTCGCTAAAGGTCCTAAAACAACTACTTGGATTTGGAATTTACATGCAGATGCTCACGACTTCGATAGTCATACAAGTTCTTTAGAAGAAATTTCTCGAAAAATTTTTAGCGCTCATTTTGGCCAACTAGCAATAATATTCTTATGGCTAAGTGGAATGTATTTTCACGGTGCTAAATTTTCTAATTACGTAGCATGGCTCAGTAATCCAACTGCTATTAAACCTAGTGCACAAGTAGTATGGCCCATTGTGGGTCAAGAAATTTTGAACGGCGATGTAGGAGGAGGATTTCAAGGTGTTCAAATTACATCTGGCTTTTTCCAACTTTGGCGTGCCTCTGGTATAACAACAGAATTTGAACTTTACGTAACAGCAATAGGAGGTCTGGTAATGGCATCCTTAATGGTTTTTGCTGGATGGTTTCATTATCATAAATCTGCTCCTAAGCTTGAATGGTTCCAAAATGTAGAATCAATGATGAATCATCATTTATCAGGTTTACTTGGATTAGGTTGCCTTTCATGGGCTGGACATCAAATTCATATAGCAATACCAATTAATAAATTATTAGATTCTGGTGTATCTCCTCAAGAAATACCATTACCTCATCAATTTTTAGTTAATCGAGAACTTATAAGTCAATTATATCCCAGTTTTAGCAAAGGTATTATACCTTTTTTCACACTAAACTGGAACGAATACTCTGATTTTCTAACATTTAAAGGAGGGCTAAACCCTGTTACTGGAGGTTTATGGTTAACAGATATAGCACACCACCATTTAGCTCTAGCTGTATTATTTTTAGTTGCTGGACATATGTATAGAACTAATTGGGGTATTGGACATAGCATGAAAGAAATATTAGAGGCTCATAAGGGACCATTTACTGGTGAAGGACATAAAGGACTTTATGAAATTTTAACTACTTCTTGGCATGCACAATTAGCAATTAACTTAGCCATGATGGGATCACTAAGTATTATAGTAGCACATCATATGTATGCAATGCCTCCATATCCATACATTGCTACGGATTACCCAACACAATTATCTTTATTCACACATCATATGTGGATAGGTGGTTTTTGTATTGTTGGAGCAGGAGCACATGCTTCAATTTTCATGGTAAGAGATTACAACCCAGCACAAAACTATAATAATGTATTAGATAGAGTTATAAGACATAGAGATGCCATTATTTCTCATTTAAATTGGGTATGTATATTTTTAGGCTTTCATTCATTTGGCTTATATATTCATAATGATACTATGAGAGCATTAGGTCGCTCCCAAGATATGTTTTCAGATACAGCTATTCAATTACAGCCTATATTTGCACAGTGGATACAAAATATTCACACGCTTGCTCCAAGTAATACAAGCCCGAATGCACTAACAACAGCTAGTTATACATTTGGAGGAGACGTAATTGCCATTAATAATAAAATTGCTATGATGCCTATATCTTTAGGCACAGCTGATTTTATGGTACACCATATCCATGCATTTACAATTCATGTAACTGTATTAATACTAGTTAAAGGTTTTTTATTTTCCCGTAATTCTCGACTAATACCAGATAAATCTAATTTAGGCTTCCGTTTCCCTTGCGACGGACCTGGTAGAGGCGGTACTTGTCAAGTCTCTGGATGGGATCACGTGTTCTTAGGACTATTTTGGATGTATAATTCATTATCTATAGCTATATTTCATTTTAGCTGGAAAATGCAATCAGATGTATGGGGCAATGTTACACCTTCTGGTACAATATCACATATTACTGGCGGAAACTTCGCTCAAAGCTCTATTACAATTAATGGATGGCTACGAGACTTCCTCTGGGCTCAAGCTTCACAAGTTATTCAATCATATGGATCTTCTTTATCAGCATATGGATTAATCTTCCTGGGAGCTCATTTTGTATGGGCATTTAGTTTAATGTTCCTATTTAGTGGAAGAGGTTATTGGCAAGAACTTATAGAATCTATTGTATGGGCTCATAATAAAGTAAAAGTAGCACCATCTATTCAACCAAGAGCATTAAGTATTACACAAGGAAGAGCTGTAGGAGTAGCTCATTACTTGTTAGGAGGAATAGGAACAACTTGGGCTTTCTTCTTAGCAAGAATAATATCAGTAGGATAGATAAATATTAATTTAGGGAAAAAAACAATGGCAACAAAATTTCCAAAATTTAGCCAAGCATTAGCGCAAGATCCTACAACAAGAAGGATCTGGTATGGTATAGCCACTGCGCATGATTTTGAAAGCCATGATGGAATGACAGAAGAAAATTTATATCAAAAAATTTTTGCTTCTCATTTTGGTCATATAGCTATTATATTTCTTTGGACTTCAGGTAATTTATTTCACGTTGCTTGGCAAGGCAACTTTGAACAATGGGTAACTAAACCTTTAAAAATAAAACCTATTGCTCATGCAATATGGGATCCCCACTTTGGACAACCAGCCGTTAAAGCATTTACCAAAGGTGGAGTAACATATCCCGTTGACATCACTTTCTCTGGTGTATATCACTGGTGGTACACAATTGGCATGAGAACTAATAATGATTTATATAATGCTTCATTATTTTTACTAGTTTTATCTGCAATTATGCTATTTGCTGGATGGCTTCACTTACAGCCTAAATTTAAACCAGGCTTATCATGGTTTAAAAATAATGAATCAAGATTAAATCATCACTTATCTGGTTTATTTGGTTTTAGTTCGTTAGCATGGACAGGACATTTAGTGCATGTAGCTATACCTGCATCACGTGGACAAAGCATAGGATGGAATAACTTTACATATACACTGCCACATCCCGATGGATTACAACCATTTTTCACAGGAAACTGGAGCGCTTATTCTTCTAATCCTGATACACTAAATCATATATTTGGAACAAGTGAAGGTGCAGGAACAGCGATCCTGACATTTTTAGGAGGTTTTCACCCACAAAGTCAATCTTTATGGTTAACAGATATAGCACATCACCACTTAGCAATCGCTATTATATTCATTATTGCTGGGCATATGTATAGAACAAACTGGGGCATTGGCCATAACTTAAAAGATATACTCGATGCACATCGTCCACCGAGTGGAAAATTAGGAAATGGACATGTTGGATTGTATGAAACAATAACCAATTCATTACATATGCAATTAGGATTAGCTTTAGCTTCTTTAGGAGTCATCACCTCATTAGTTGCTCAACATATGTATGCAATGCCTCCATATGCATTTATGGCTAAAGATTTTACAACACAAGCAGCACTTTACACTCATCATCAATATATTGCAGGCTTTTTAATGGTTGGTGCATTTGCACATGGAGCTATCTTTTTTATAAGAGACTATGATCCTGAGCAAAATAAGAATAACGTACTTGCCAGAATGTTAGACCATAAAGAAGCAATCATTTCTCATTTAAGTTGGGTATGTCTATTTTTAGGTTTTCATACTTTAGGCTTATACATTCACAATGATACAATGATTGCTTTTGGAACACCTGAAAAACAAATTCTAATTGAACCTGTATTCGCACAATGGATACAAGCAAGTTCAGGTAAAGCATTATATGGCTTTGATACACTGCTATCTTCTTCATCTAATATAGCAGCAAAAGCTAGTAGTAATGTATGGCTACCTGGTTGGTTAGAAGCAATAAATAGTAATAAAAATTCATTGTTTTTAACTATAGGACCAGGTGATTTCTTAGTACACCATGCAATTGCATTAGGATTACATACAACAACATTAATATTAGTTAAAGGTGCTTTAGATGCTAGAGGTTCAAAACTAATGCCAGATAAAAAAGATTTTGGCTATAGTTTTCCTTGTGATGGACCTGGTAGAGGTGGTACTTGTGACATATCTGCATGGGATGCATTCTACTTATCTGTATTTTGGATGCTAAATACTATTGGTTGGGTAACATTTTATTGGCATTGGAAACATTTAGCAATATGGCAAGGCAATGCCAATCAATTCAATGAATCATCTACTTACTTAATGGGTTGGTTAAGAGATTACTTATGGCTGAATTCATCTCCTTTAATTAATGGATATAATCCTTATGGAATGAATAGCTTATCTGTATGGTCGTGGATGTTCCTATTTGGTCATCTTATTTGGGCAACTGGATTTATGTTCTTAATTTCTTGGCGTGGTTATTGGCAAGAACTCATAGAAACACTAGCTTGGGCTCATGAAAGAACACCTCTTGCCAACTTAATTAGATGGAAAGATAAACCGGTAGCCTTGTCTATTGTTCAAGCAAGGTTAGTTGGACTAGTACACTTTTCAGTTGGATATATACTAACTTATGCCGCTTTTGTAATTGCATCTACGTCAGGTAAATTTGGATAATAATTTGAATATTTGAATATATAAAACTGAACAATAAAAATCATTACTTTAAAATAAAGTAATGATTTTTTATTGCAATATAATTATTTTTTCGTTAAGATTAGTTTAATTTTTACTTTTTATTGAAATACAAGAACAGAAATGGCTAAAAAAAGCATGATTCAAAGAGAAATAAAAAGAAGTAAACTCATAACAAAATATCAAAATAAAAGACAAAATATAAAAAAACAGATAATAAATACCTTAACTTTTACACAACAAATAGAATTGCAAAAAGAATTACAAAAATTACCTAGAAATAGTGCGCCTTGTCGTCAAAGAAATAGATGTTGGAAAACTGGACGTAGTCGAGGATTTTATAAAGATTTTGGATTATCTCGACATGTTTTAAGAGAAATGTCCCATAATGGCCTATTACCGGGAATTAAAAAATCTAGCTGGTAGTGTAAAATTTATGTTCATTATATAAATACTCTAATTAAAATAGAGCATTTATATAAATATCACAGTGATATATTCATGATATCAATATATCTATATTATAGTCCAAACTGATTTCCTCTACGATACTGCAAATAAGCAGCAACTAATAAACCTATTAAAGTTACAGGAATTAATCCTAATACTATGCCTGACAAAAGAGGTTCTACCATAATAAATAAATAATTAACTGTTTAAAAATATTCTTATATAAATTCTTTTTATCTAAAGCCAATAGCTGCTTGCCATACAAAAGCTAGCAATAAGAAGAATACAGGAATGACCGGTAATATATCAACTAAGGGTCGAAAAATTGAGTAAGCCTCTGGTAATTTTGTTAATAAAATCATTGTAATCATAAAATAAACCTCTTTCACAATTAATTTATATTATACATCATCAAAATGTATATTATATCTAAGTTATTCTTATAGTTTCTTCTTATTTATTTATTTATAAATTTATTATAATAATAATATTAAATATAAATATTTATAAGATTATAGGATAAAAAAATATATAAATAGAAATAAAGTGTACAATAATACATAAACTATCTAGCACAATATATAATTATATATTATATACAAATGTATATTTAAGATTATTTAATTTAGTTATCAAGAAAATAAAAAAGGAAATAATTATGACAATTGTTGTTCAACTATTAGTATTTATACTAATTTTATTCTCAACTTTACTTGTCGTCGGCATACCTGTAACTCTAGCATCACCTGGTCAATGGGAAAAATCTAAAAATTTAATTTATACTGGAGCTGGTATATGGGTAGGATTAGTAATAATTACAGGATTTGTTAACTCTTTTATTGCTTAATAAATGAAACTCTACTATGTATATATAGATATTTTTTGCATCTATTATACATAGTCAAAAAGTTGACAAAGAAAAACTTTTTTGGCATTATATTAAATTATAGCGGGTATAGCTCAGTGGTAGAGCGCAACCTTGCCAAGGTTGATGTCGCGCGTTCAAATCGCGTTACCCGCTTAATTCGTTTATGCTTCTTTAGAATTAGTATCTATAACAGAATCAGTATCTGGATTGTTTGTGTCTGGTTTATTAGCACTATAAACTTTTTTTCCAATATCCATCATTAATTGTTGTAACTGAGTTTGGAAACTTTTAATTTGATCATAATCATCTTCTTGAATCGCTTTTTTTAACTTATCTATAGAATCTTGAACCTTTTGATTCTCAGCTTGATCAATCTTATCTTTTAATTCATTTAACTGATTTTGAGACTGATAACATAAAGCATCCGCTTGATTTTTTAAATCTATTTTTTCACGTTTTTGCTTATCAAGTTCTGAATTCTCTTCTGCCTCTTTGACTAACTTCTCTACTTCATCTTTCGGCAAAGTAGATGCACCTGTTATAGTTATAGATTGTTCTTTACCTGTTCCTTTATCTTTTGCTTTTACAGAGAGAATACCATTAGCGTCTATATCAAATGTTACTTCTATTTGAGGTACACCTCTTGGAGCAGGCATAATACCATCTAATCTAAAAGTGCCTAAACTTTTATTATCCTTTGTAAATTCTCTTTCTCCTTGCAGAACATGAATTTCTACATTTGGTTGATTATCTATAGCTGTTGAAAAAATTTCTGATTTTTTCGTAGGTACAGTTGTATTACGCATAATTATTTTAGTCATTACTCCTCCTAAAGTTTCCACTCCTAAAGATAAAGGTGTAACATCTAACAATAATATATCTTTTACTTCACCTGCTAAAACTCCAGCCTGAACAGCTGCTCCAATTGCAACCACTTCATCTGGATTAACACTTTGATTAGGTTCCTTACCTATGATTTTTTTCACTAGTTGTTGAATAGCAGGAATTCTTGTAGAGCCACCAACTAAAACAATTTCATCTATATTATCAGCTGACAATTGAGCATCTTTTAAAGAATTATTAACTGGTATTTCACAACGATCAATTAAATCTTGACATAGATATTCAAACTTTGCTCTTGTTATATTTTTCTCTAAATGTTTAGGACCTGTATCTGTAGAAGTAATAAAAGGTAAATTAATATCTGTTTGAGATAAACTAGATAATTCCATTTTAGCTTTCTCGGCTGCTTCTGTTAATCTTTGTAATGCTTGTCTATCCTTACCTAAATCAATGCCTTCATCATTTTTAAATTCTAAAATTAACCATTCAACAATTTTTTTATCAAAATCATCACCACCTAAATGAGTATCACCTGATGTTGACAGAACCTCAAAGACACCATCTCCAACTTCTAAAATAGAAACATCAAAAGTACCTCCACCTAAATCAAATACTAAGATTGTCTCATTATTTTTCTTATCTAAACCATATGATAAAGATGCTGCTGTTGGTTCATTAATAATTCTTAATACATCCAATCCAGCTATCTGACCAGCATCTTTTGTTGCTTGACGCTGAGAATCATTAAAATAAGCTGGAACAGTTATAACAGCTTGCGTTATTTGTTGACCTAAATAAGTACTTGCATCTTCTACTAATTTACGTAAAACCTGTGCAGAAATTTCTTCAGGAGCAAAATCTTTGTTTAAAGCTGGACATTCTAACTTAATATTAGAATTCATATCAGTCTTTACATTATAAGATGATTGCTGCAATTCACTACCCACTTCATTTTTTTTACGTCCGATAAACCTTTTAACTGAGTAAAAAGTATTTTCTGGATTCATAACAGCTTGTCTTTTAGCAATATGACCTACTAGCTTATCCTGTTTTTTTGTATAAGCTACAACAGATGGAGTAGTTCTTAGTCCCTCTTTGTTAGGAATTACTGTTGGTTTCCCACCTTCCATAACAGCTACAACCGAATTAGTTGTACCTAAATCAATTCCTACAACTTTACTCATAAAATACCTCAAGTCAATATAATTTTATTCATCATTAATTACATATTGCACTATGTGAACTAATTAATAAAGTGGTAATTACCGTACTTATGTAAATTTTAATAAAAGAACCAACTTGAAAATTTTATAAAATTAACAGATAATGAATATATCATATCAATATATAATATATGTAGCTTATAAATAAAGCTTTATAAAATTAAGGAGGTTCCAATTATAATGACAATTGGATTATTGGGTAAAAAAATTGGAATGACTCAAATTTTTGACCCAGAGGGCAAAGCAGTACCTGTAACTATTTTAGAACTAGGTCCCTGCATTATAACAGATATAAAAAATAAAAAATTTCATGGTTACGAAGCTATTCAAATAGGATATTTAAATGTTAAAGCTAAGAGACTGAATAAAGCTAAAATTGGACATTTAGCTAAATGGCAAATTCCTCCTTTAAGATATTTACAAGAATATAAAATTAATTCATCAGAAAATTTTAAAATTGGTCAAAATATTACAATTAATGATTTAAGTATTAATCAAAAAATTTCTGTATCTGGAATAAGTATTGGGAGAGGTTTTACTGGCTATCAAAAAAGGCATCACTTCAGCAGAGGCCCTATGTCTCATGGCTCAAAAAACCATAGACAGCCAGGATCAATTGGGGCAGGCACTACTCCAGGAAGAGTATTTGCAGGTAAAAGAATGGCTGGTAGAATGGGCGGCCAGAAAGTTACAATAACAAACATTCATATTTTAGATATCAATACAAATAATAATACTATTGTCATTAAAGGCTCTGTACCTGGAAAAACTGGAAATATTGTTAGTATTTACCAAAAATAAATTCATGAGTATCAAAAAAAAATTAATATATTCGATAATATCATCTGAAGATAAAAAACCAAAATACAAAAAGGAAATTACACTACAATTAAATAAACATGATGATCATAATATGTATATTATTCATCGTGCGCTGATACACCAATTGCACAACTATAGACAAGGAAATGCAAATACTAAAACACGTCGTGAAGTACAAGGTGGTGGTAAAAAACCATGGAAACAAAAAGGGACAGGTAGAGCAAGAGCTGGTTCTATCAGATCACCTTTGTGGAAAGGCGGCGGTGTTATTTTTGGACCACGCACAATAAGATATAAAAAAAAAATTAATAAAAAAGAAAAAAAGTTAGCATTACGCATAATGCTATATAATAAATTTCAAAATACAGTAGTTACAGAATATATAACAAATAATTTAGAAAAACCGAGTACCAAATTAATAATAAATACTTTAAAAAAGTATAATTTAAATGTAGATAAGCCAAAAAATATACTAATTATTGTAGGAAAAAAAACGCAAAATTTATACTTATCTACTCGTAATTTACATAATGTAGAATTAATAGCAGCTAATCATTTAAATATCGTATCTTTACTAAAAGCAGAAAATATATTAATGACTATAGATGCTCTAGATGTTATTCAAAATACATATAATGACTAAAAAAATACCTCAAAAAACTTTAATAGATATTATTAAATACCCTATACTAACAGATAAAACTACTCGAATGATTGAAGAAAACAGATATTGTTTTGCTGTTGAAGTCAAAGCCAATAAATCAGAAATTAAAAAAGCTATTGAAAAATTGTTTGATGTGAAAATTCAAACTATTAATACAATTAATATGAAATCAAAAAAAAAACGTGTAGGAAAATATATTGGATACAAAAGTAAATATAAAAAAGCTATTATAAAACTTTATGATCCATATCGTATAGAACTATTCTTAGACAATTAATTATATTATTTATATTTATGTAGAATTCATAAAATGGCCATTCGTTTATACAAAGCATATACACCTGGTACAAGAAATAGAACTGTTTCAACTTTCACAGAAATTACTAAAAGTAAACCAGAAAAATCGTTATTAGTAAAAAATCATCGTAACCAAGGACATAATAATAGAGGTGTTATTACATCAAGACATAGAGGAGGAGGACATAAAAAACTTTATAGAATAATCGATTTTAAAAGAAATAAATTCAATGTAAAAGCTAAAGTTGCAAGTATAGAATATGATCCAAACAGAAATGCAAGAATAGCATTACTACACTATAGAGATGGAGAAAAAAGATATATTTTACACCCTAGATCATTAAAAATAGGTCAAACAGTAATATCTAGTAAAGATGCACCACTGGAAGTAGGTAATGCATTACCTTTATCATCTATACCTTTAGGTACAGCTGTTCATAATATTGAATTAACACCATCTAAAGGTGGACAAATTGTTAGAGCAGCTGGTACATATGCACAAATTGTAGCAAAAGAAGGTTCTTTTGCTACATTAAAACTACCATCAAGTGAAGTAAGACTAATTCGAATAGAATGTTTTGCTACTATTGGCCAAGTTGGAAATATTGATGCTAGTAATATTAGTATAGGTAAAGCTGGACGAAATAGATGGTTAAGCAAAAGACCTAAAGTAAGAGGAGTTGTAATGAATCCAATAGATCATCCACATGGAGGTGGAGAAGGACGCTCTCCTATAGGTAAGCCACATCCTGTTACTCCATGGGGCAAACCAGCATTAGGTAAAAAAACTCGAAAAAAACAAAAATACAGTAATAGATATATATTACGTAAACGAAAATAAAAATTTTATACTTATTATGTCTAGATCTTTAAAAAAAGGCCCATATATAGAATTTAAACTATTACAAAAAATAGAAAAACTAAATCAAATAAACTCTAAAAAGACTATAAAAACATGGTCAAGAGCATCTACTATTATTCCTAATATGGTCGGTCATACAATCGCTGTTTATAATGGAAAACAATATTTTCCTATATTTATATCCGATCAAATGGTAGGACATAAATTAGGAGAATTTGTGCCGACTAGAAACTTTAGAAGTCACATAAAAAGCGATCGTAAAACTAAAAGATAAAATCATGAACACTAAAACAACAGAAGCTCAAGCTACAGGAAAATATATACGTCTATCTTCACATAAAACACGTAGAATTTTAAACCAAATTAGAGGAAAAAAATATCAAGAAGCAATATTAATACTTGAATTTATGCCATATAAACCCTGTAAAATAATCAAAAAAATATTAGAATCAGCAGGTAACAATGCAATTAATCGCAAATTGGATAAAAATAAATTAATTATTACTAAAGCATTTGTTAATGAAGGTCCAAAACTAAAAAGATTTCAACCCAGAGCACAAGGAAGAGCATTTGCTATACATAAACCGACATGTCATATCACAATAAATGTAGCAAATAAATAAATTTATTTACTATCTAATTTAAATATATATACAAAATACATGGGACAAAAAACACATCCATTAGGATTTCGGATAGGTATCACGCAAAAACATAAATCTTCTTGGTTTTCGAATATGAAATTATATTCAAAATTAGCTCAAGAAGATTATATAATAAGAAATTATATAGACAATGAACTTCATCATGCAAGCATTGCTTTACTTCATATAGATAGAAAAGTAGATCAAATAGAAGTACAAATACATACAGCTAGACCTGGAATAATTTTAGGAAAAATGGGCCATGGTTTAGATAATTTAAGAAAAGATTTACAAAATAGATTAAAAAACAATACACAAATTAGGATTAATCTAATAGAAATTCCAGATCCAGATAAAGAAGCTGCATTAATAGCTGAATTTATAGCACAACAACTTGAAAAAAGAATTGCTTTTAGAAGAGCTATTAGACAAGCAATTCAAAGATCTCAGAAAGCAAAAAATCAAGGTATTAAAATACAAATATCTGGAAGATTAAACGGAGCAGAGATAGCAAGGAGCGAATGGATTAGAGAGGGTCGAGTACCACTGCAAACATTAAGAGCTAATATAGATTATGCATATAAAACAGCACAAACTATATATGGCATTTTAGGAGTGAAAGTATGGCTATTTAAAGGAGAAAGTGTATCACCTAGGTAACACTTAATACCCAACCATATAAATTAAAAAAAAATTCTAATATTAATTTTTCGTAAAAATATGCTAAGTCCAAAAAGAACCAAATTTCGTAAACAACATCGTGGTCGCATGACAGGTCGAGCAAGTAAAGGAAATAAAATAGCTTTTGGAAAATATGCTTTACAAACCTTAGAACCCGTATGGTTAACTGCAAGACAAATTGAAGCTACTAGAAGAACAATAACAAGATATGTAAAAAGGGGTGGTAAATTATGGATTAGAGTTTTTCCTGATAAGCCTATCACAGCAAGACCTGCAGAGACAAGAATGGGATCAGGAAAAGGTGCTCCAGAATATTGGGTTGCTGTTATCAAGCCAGGCCATATATTATTTGAAATTGATGGAGTGCCTGAACAAACAGCTAAACAAGCTATGAAACTTGCATCTTATAAATTACCTGTAAAAACAAAGTTTATAATTAGCCAAAATACATTACACAGATAACATTTATCATATGTCTTTACCAAATATAAAAGATATTCAACATCTTAATCAAAAAGAAATAGAAGTAAAAATTGTTGAATTAAAAAAAGAAATTTTTCAACTTAAATTACAAAAATCTACTAGACAAAATATTAAGCCACATTTATTCAAACATAAAAAACACCAAATAGCTCAACTGTTAACAATAAAAACAAAATAAATAAGTTCATAATTTATATAAATCTATGTCTAAAAAACAAACAACAGGAACAGTTATCAGTAATAAAATGCATAAAACAATTACTGTCGCTGTAAAAAATAAAATACAACACAAAAAATACAAAAAAATTGTTACAAAAACAAATAAATATTATGCACATGATGAATTTAATATTTGTAATATAGGTGATATAGTAAAAATAGAGTCACATAGACCATTAAGTAAGAAAAAACGCTGGATATTAATAGAAAAAATACTAGAAAAATGATACAAACACAAAGTTATTTAAATATTGCAGATAATAGTGGTGCACGAAAAATTATGTGTATTCAAGTATTAGGAACCAATAATCCTTCATATGCCAATATAGGAGATGTAATTGTAGGAGTTGTAAAGGATGCTTTACCTAATATGCCAATTAAAAAATCAGATATTATAAGAGCTGTTATTGTAAGAACTAAAAAAACTTTACGACGTGATGATGGAATGAGTATTCGATTTGATGATAATGCAGCAGTTATAATAAATCAGGAAAATAATCCGAGAGGAACAAGAGTGTTCGGACCTATAGCAAAAGAATTACGAGATAAAAATTTTGCAAAAATCATATCATTAGCTCAAGAGGTTGTGTAATGAAAAACAACAAAAAAAAACAAAAAATGCATGTTAAGATAGGAGAAACTGTAAAAGTAATATCTGGTAAAGACAAGGGTAAAATAGGCAAAATTACAAAAATATTACATAGAAGCAGTAAAATTATTGTTGAAAATATTAATATATGTACAAAACATATTAAAGCACAAAAAGAAGCAAATAATGGTAAAATTATAACAATTGCGATGCCTATACATAGCTCAAAAGTCATATTGCAGAGTACAAAAAAGAAAATAGCTAATCCTTAATATACTGCTTTAAACAGTAGGAAAAAAATAAAAAGTTTTAAAAAAAATAATTAAACTATCTAATTATTAAATTACTAAATCAAATATGGAAAATTCACTAAAAACACTATACAATAATAAGATTTGTCAAGAACTGCAAAGACAGTTTAATTATAATAACATTCATGAAATACCAAAACTTGTCAAAATAACAATTAATCGTGGCCTAGGAGAAGCTACGAATAATACAAAAATTATAGAAAAAAATATCAATGAAATCACATTAATTACTGGTCAAAAACCAAAAATCACAAAATCTAAAAAAGCTATTGCCGGTTTTAAAATACGTGAAAATGTACCAATTGGCTTAATGGTAACATTAAGAAAAAATAAAATGTATGATTTTCTTAATAAATTAATTAACTTGGCTTTACCAAGAATTCGTGATTTTAGAGGTATAAAATTCGAAAATTTTGATGGTAGAGGAAACTATAATTTAGGGTTAAAAGAACAAATAATTTTCCCTGAAATTAAATATGATGATATAGATAAAATCAGGGGATTAAATATTACTATAGTTACTACAGCACAAAATGATAGAGAAGGATTAGCACTTTTACGACAATTTGGTATGCCTTTCAAAAAATAAAAATATAATAATTATATAAATATATTACTATCAATGGAGCTAACAACGTGATTAATGATACAATTGCAGATATGCTAACTCGTATTAGGAATGCAAACTTAGCAAAACACCAAATTGTTCAAGTATATGCAACTAAAATGACAAGAAATATAGTAAAAGTGTTAAAAGATGAAGGCTTTATCTATAAATTTGAAGAAATAGGTGAAAAAACAGATCAATACTTGCTAATATCTTTAAAATATAAAGGAAAAAATAAAAAACCTGTTATTACTTCACTGAAACGCATTAGTAAGCCTGGCTTAAGAGTATATGCAAATCATAAAGAATTACCTAAAGTACTTGGTGGAATCGGAATCGCTATCATTTCTACATCAAAAGGAGTAATGTCAGATCATCATGCACGACATTATGGATTAGGTGGAGAAATATTATGTTATATATGGTAAAAATAATTAAAAAAACAAAATGTCTAGAATAGGAAAACAACCAATTAATTTATCAAAAAATATTAATGTTAGTGTTCAAAAACATAATATATATATTGAAGGTCCTAAAGGTAAATTATCATATAAATTATCTAAAAATTTATCAATAAAATACGACGCAGATAGTAACCAACTAAAATTATACAAAGTAAATCAAAATAAAGAAACAGAGAAATTATATGGATTATCTAGAACTCTTATAAATAATATGGTTATAGGAGTATCGCAAGGTTTTGAAAAAAAATTAAAAATTCAAGGAGTTGGCTATAAATCACAAATACAAGGAAAAGACCTCATATTAAATGTAGGATACAGCCACCCAGTGGTTATCGAGCCTCCCGATAATATAAGTATTAATGTAGACAATAATACAAATATTACTATAAAAGGTATAAATAAAGAACTTGTAGGAGAAATAGCTGCTAGAATCAGATCTGTACGACCACCTGAGCCATATAAAGGCAAAGGTATAAGATATTTAGATGAAAAGATTATATTAAAGGTAGGTAAGGCAGGTAAATAAATACATTAACAATGACAAAAAAAAATATATTTGGTACCAATTACCGTCCACGACTTTGTATATTTAGATCTAATAAACATATATATGCACAAATTATAGATGACACTAATAATAAAACAATTACTAGTAGCTCTACTATAGCTATTAATATAAAGAAAAATATAAAATCATCGAACAATTGTTCTGCTGCACGAATTGTAGGCCAAGACATAGCAAAAAAATCAAAAAAAATGGGTATTAAAGAAGTCATTTTTGATCGTCAAAATAGAATATATCACGGTAGAATTAAAGCTTTAGCAGAAGCTGCTAGAGAAGAAGGTATTAAATTTTAATAACTCATATAGTAATGAAAAAAAAATTAGTTAAAAATAAAGAACAAGATCAAAATTGGGAAGAGAAAGTTGTGCAAGTGAAAAGAGTCACAAAAGTTGTAAAAGGTGGTAAAAAATTAAGTTTTAGAGCTATTTTAATAGTCGGAAATGAAAGAGGACAAATTGGAGTTGGTATAGGAAAAGCAAGCGATGTTATCGGTGCAGTAAAAAAAGGTGTAACTGATGCTAAGAAACATATAGTTAATATACCTTTAACTAAATCTTATTCCATACCACATCCAATAGAAGGTATATCAGGAGCTGCAAAAGTAATTATAAAACCTTCTGCTATAGGATCTGGTGTTATCGCTGGTGGTTCTACTCGAATAGTTTTAGAATTAGCAGGAGTTAAAAATATTTTAGCTAAACAATTAAGATCAGGTAATACTTTAAATAATGCAAGAGCTGTATTAAATGCATTAAGTCAACTAAGAACATTTAAAGAGGCTGCCGAAAATCGAGATGTAGATGTTTCACAACTATATAAATTATAACATAAAGAATATCTTAATACATTATAAATAATCAATGAAAGCAGCAAATCAATTACAACAGAAACTTGTTATTACATTAATGATTTTAATTTTAGCACGATTAGGTATATTTATTCCTATACCAGGAATAGACCATAATTCACTAGATAATAATTTAAATCAAAATGGACTAATAAATTTCTTAAATATTTTTTCAGGAGGGGGATTTTCAACTATAGGAATTTTTGCTTTAGGTATTGTACCATATATTAATGCATCTATTATGATGCAGCTTTTAACAAAACTTATACCTGAATTAGAAAATTTACAAAAAGAAGAAGGAGAATCTGGAAGACAAAAAATTACACAAATAACACGATATTTCACATTAATATGGGCCATTATACAAAGTATCGGAATATCACTATGGATAAAACCTTATGTATTTAATTGGAATTACTATTTTATAATAGATTGTATTATAGCTTTAACAACAGGATCAATGATTATAATGTGGTGTTCAGAATTCATAACAGAATATGGAATAGGTAATGGTCCTTCTTTATTGATTTTTCAAAATATTATTTCAGGTATACCTAAAAGCTTACAAAATTATAAATTTAATATTTATAACAAACAGACAATTACAATAGGGACATTATTTTTCATTATCTTTATAATAACTTTAATTATTAACGTACTTATTCAAGAAGGTAAAAGAAAAGTTACAATTGTATCAGCAAGACAATTAGGAAAAATTAATGAATTAAGTCCCCAAAGCTATATACCATTAAAACTTAATCAAGGAGGTGTTATGCCAATTGTATTTGCTTCAGCCACAATGACACTTCCTATATACATAGCACAAAATATACAAGCATCTATATTAAATAATATAATTTATTTATTTTTACCTGGTCGTATTTTATATTTTCCAGCATATGGTTTATTAATTATTGCTTTTAGTTATTTTTATGCATCTCTTGTTCTAAATCCAGAAGATATAGCAGAAAACTTAAAAAAAATGGGAGCTAGTATACCTTCAATTCGACCTGGATCAAATACAATTATATATTTAAAACAAATACTGAATAGACTAACATTAATAGGAGGTTTATGTTTATTTGCCATAGCACTTATTCCATCTGTAATTGCGCAAATCACTAACATAAATTTATTACAAGGATTAGGAACAACATCATTATTAATTTTAGTTGGAGTAGCAATTGATACAGCTAAGCAAATTCAAACATATATAATATCACAACAGTATGATAATATAATGGAATAACTTTATAAAATATAAAAAAAGGATAAAGATTAACATAAATGAAAGTTAGAGCATCCGTGAAAAAAATATGTGATAAATGCAGAATTATACGTAGACATAGAAAAGTAATAGTAATTTGTGAAAACACAAAACATAAACAAAGACAAGGATAAACAAAAACATAGAAAAGTACAATAACACATAATCAAAAGGATATCATATATGGCAAGAATAGTAGGAGTAGATTTGCCTAAAAATAAACGTATAGAAATAGGACTAACTTACATTTATGGTATAGGTAAATCAAAAGCGAAAGAAATTTTAAAAAAGATACATATTAATCCAAATATCAAAATAAATGAACTCAATGATGAACAAATTATTTTAATTAGAAAAACTTTAAGTGAAGATTATCAAGTAGAAGGCGATTTAAAAAGAATAGAATCTATGAATATAAAACGACTTATGACCATAGGGTCATATAAAGGTCGGCGACATAGATTAGGTCTACCATTAAGAGGACAAAGAACACGAACTAATGCTCGTACAAAAAGAGGTATAAAAAAAACCATGGCTGGTAAGAAAAAAGCTCCACGTAAATAAGAAAAATAAAATTAAGCTAATTTATATAAATTAAAAATTCATGGCCAGACAGACAAAAAAAAATAGTACAAAATACAAAAAAAATATTATTAATGGTATAGCTCATATAAAATCTACATTTAATAATACAATTATCACAATTACAGATCTTCAAGGATCTACTTTATCTTGGTCTTCATCTGGAGCAAGTGGATTCAAGGGAACTAAAAAAGGGACACCTTTTGCTGCTCAAATAGCAGCAGAAAAAGCAGCTCAACAAGCGATAAATCAAGGTTTAAAACAGGCAGAAGTTATGGTAAATGGCCCAGGAGCAGGTCGTGAAACAGCAATAAGAGCATTACAAGCAGCTGGAATCAATATTACTTTAATTAAAGATATTACACCAATTCCACATAATGGCTGTAGGGCTCCAAAAAAGAGACGTGTTTAAACATAATAATTTAGTATAGTTTTTTATAATTAAATATCTTGCACAATCATGTATGACTCATTTTCAAATAGAATGTATAGAGTCAAAGACAGAAAGTGCCCGTCAACAATATGGTCATTTTATTTTAGAACCACTTAAAAAAGGACAAGGTATTACTGTTGGAAACTCCCTAAGAAGAACTATTTTATCTGATTTACAAGGAGCAGCTATAGTAGCTGTAAGAATAGCCGGTATAAATCATGAATTCTCAACTATTACAGGAGTGAGAGAAGATGTCTTAGAAATTTTACTGAATCTTAAAGAAGTTGTTCTAAAAAGTTATAGCGAAAAGTCTCAAATAGGCAGAGTACGCATACAAGGACCAGCTATTATTACTGCCGGATTATTTGAACTACCACCAGACATTCAAGTCATTGATCCTCAACAATACATAGCAACTATTTGTAATAACACTATTTTTGAAATGGAATTTCGTATTGAACAAGGTAGTGGATACAGGCTTGTAGAAAAAGGATTTGACAAAAAATCTATAGATTTTTTACAAATAGATGCTGTTTTTATGCCAGCAACAAAATTTAATTATGTAGTAGAAGAAAAAAAAGTTAGTCCTACAATAATCCAAGAAAAATTATTTTTAGAAGTTTGGACAAATGGTAGCTTGTCTCCTCAAGAAGCTATTAGCCAAGGTGCATATGTATTAACTAACTTATTTCATCCGTTAACTAATATAGACTTTAAAAACGCAGATAATAAAGAACAAAAATACGAACAAGAAATGGATCAAGTTCTAATTGAAGAGCTACAATTATCCGTAAGAGCTTATAATTGTCTTAAAAGAGCACAAATTAATTCTATTTCAGACCTTTTAGATTACTCTCAAGATGAGCTTCTAGAAATAAAAAATTTCGGTCAAAAATCAGCTGAAGAAGTAATTGAGGCACTACAAAATAAATTAGGCATCAGTTTACCAAAAGAAAAAAATATAGAAGATAACTAACAAGTATGTATTATATAAAAATTAAAAATATAACGAGTATATAAAGAATCATTAAAAAATATCATGAACAAAACATATATACCACAAATAAAAATAAATCATCAATGGTACATTATAAATGCTGAAAATCAAAATTTAGGTAGATTAAGTAGTAGAGTAGCTCAAATACTAAAAGGCAAAAGTACAACTACATATTCATCTCACTTAAATAGTAATATACATATTATATTACTTAATTCAAAATTAATAAATATTACAGGTAAAAAAAAATTAAATAAAATATATAAAAAACATTCTGGATATCCTGGAGGATTAAAAATAAAAACGTTTAATGAAATTCAAACCAAACAACCTAATAAAATCTTAGAAAAATCTATTAGAGGTATGTTACCAAAAGGACCTTTAGGAAGACAATTATTTAGACAACTTAAAATATATCCTGAAAATCTACATCCGCATAAAGCACAAAAACCTCAAATAATTAAATTAGATTTAGATTAATATTATATAACAAATGACTATTTTGACAAAGCATTCCAAAACAATTTATTCAGGAACAGGAAGACGTAAAACATCTATAGCAAGAGTAAAATTAATACCAGGATCTGGAAAACTAATCATTAATGGTTTACCAGGTGAATCATATTTACAGTTTAGTCCAAATTATTTAAGAGTATCATGTGCACCTCTAAGAACTTTAGGATTGAGTAAAGAATACGATATACATGTAAGAACAGAAGGAGGAGGATTAACTGGTCAAGCAAATGCAATTAGATTAGGACTAGCAAGAGCTTTATGTAGAATTAATCCAGAGAATCGCATAACCTTAAAATCTGAAGGATTTTTAACAAGAGATGCAAGAGTAAAAGAGAGAAAAAAATATGGCTTAAGAAAAGCTAGAAAAGCACCGCAATACTCAAAAAGATAAATTAAATATTAACACTATTATTTACATTAATAACAGTACTTATGCCAAAAAAGAATATACATCCAAAGTGGTATACTGACAGTAAAGTATATTGCGATGGTAAACATATCATGACAGTTGGATCAACAAAACCTGAGCTGCATGTTGATATTTGGTCAGGGAATCATCCATTTTTTACAGGCTCGCAAAGAATTATAGATACAGAAGGAAGAGTAGAAAGATTTATGCGTAAGTATAATTTGCAAACAGAATGAGATAATAATGAAAATTTAAATTAAATATAGAATACATAATTATAAAGTTTGACAGGGTATATTACAATATTTATAATATGAGGAATATTCACTAAAATATGAATATATCAATACAATAATGCCAACTATTCAACAACTTATAAGATCCGAAAGACAAAAACCAGTTCAAAAAACTAAATCTCCTGCTTTAAAAGGATGTCCACAAAGAAGAGGAGTATGTACAAGAGTGTATACAACAACACCTAAAAAACCCAATTCTGCTTTGAGAAAAGTAGCAAGAGTTAGATTAACTTCAGGCTTTGAAGTAACAGCATATATACCAGGCATTGGCCACAATATACAAGAGCACTCAGTTGTACTAATTAGAGGAGGTCGTGTAAAAGATTTACCCGGAGTACGATACCATATAGTTAGAGGAATTTTAGATGCTTCTGGAGTAAAAGATAGAAAAAAAAGTCGGTCAAAATATGGAACTAAAAAGCCTAAAATATAAATCAAAAAAAATATAGCATAAGATCATAAATATGTCTCGTCGTAATACTACTAAAAAAAGATTGATGGATTCTGATCCTGTATATAATAGTAAACTAATAAATATGTTAACTGTAAGAATATTAAAGAACGGTAAAAGGGGATTAGCATATAAAATTATTTATAAAGCACTAGATATAATTCAAAATAAAACATCTACAGATCCTTTGCAAATCTTAGAAAAAGCCATACGTAATGCAACACCACTGGTAGAAGTTAAAAGCAGACGTATAGGTGGTTCAACATATCAAGTGCCTATGGAGGTAAGAGCATACCGTGGAACAAATTTGGCTCTTAGATGGATTACTAAATTTGCTCATACAAGATCTGGCAAAAGTATGGCTTTGAAGTTAGCAAATGAAATCATAGATGCCTCTAACGATAGTGGTAATACTATTAGAAAAAAAGAAGAAACACATCGTATGGCAGAAGCCAATAAAGCATTTGCTCATTATCGTTATTAAAATTATAAATGTTTCAATAATTATTGTGAATTAAAAAAAGGAAATAAAATATTATGGCACGTGCAAAATTTGAACGCAATAAACCGCATGTAAATATTGGTACAATAGGACATGTGGATCATGGCAAAACTACACTTACTGCAGCTATATCCGCTACTTTAGCAGCTGCAAATAACACAAAAGCTAAAAAATTTGATGAAATTGATGCTGCACCAGAAGAAAAAGCAAGAGGTATAACAATTAATACTGCTCATGTTGAATATGAAACAAGTAATCGTCATTACGCACATGTGGATTGTCCAGGACATGCTGATTATGTTAAAAATATGATTACAGGAGCAGCACAAATGGATGGAGCTATTTTAGTTGTATCAGCAGCTGATGGACCTATGCCACAAACAAGAGAGCATATATTACTAGCTAAACAAGTAGGGGTGCCAAATATCGTTGTTTTCTTAAATAAACAAGACCAAGTAGATGATGAAGAATTGTTAGAATTAGTAGAACTAGAAGTTCGTGAATTATTAGTACAATACGACTTTCCAGGCGATAATATACCTTTCGTAGCAGGCTCTGCTTTAATGGCTTTAGAAAATGTAACAAAAAATAATACAATACAAAGAGGTGAAAATAAATGGGTAGATAAAATTCATTCACTAATGGATGCAGTAGACGAATATATACCAACACCAGTAAGAGATGTAGAAAAAACATTTTTAATGGCTGTAGAAGATGTTTTTTCTATCACAGGAAGAGGTACTGTAGCTACAGGACGTATAGAAAGAGGCATTATAAAAGTGGGTGACACAATTGAAATAGTAGGTTTACAAGAAACTACAACTACAACCATTACAGGATTAGAAATGTTTCAAAAAACATTAGATGAAGGAATGGCTGGAGATAATATTGGTATATTATTACGTGGTATACAAAAAAAAGATATTGAGCGTGGCATGGTTTTAGCTCAACCTGGTACAATAACTCCTCATACACAATTCGAAGCAGAAGTATACGTACTAACAAAAGAAGAAGGTGGTAGGCATACGCCTTTCTTTTCTGGTTATCGTCCACAATTTTATGTACGCACTACAGATGTAACTGGAACAATTACACGATTTACTTCGGATGATGGATCAGCTGCAGAAATGGTAATGCCTGGAGATCGTATTAAAATAAGTGCAGAATTAATCAATCCAATTGCTATTGAACAAGGTATGAGGTTTGCTATACGTGAAGGTGGAAAAACAGTAGGAGCTGGAGTAGTATCTAAAATTCTTGAGTAAATCAATCAAAATAAAAATATGAAAATTCATGAACAAAGTAAAATACGCATTAAACTAAAGGCTTATGATCCTAAATTACTGACTATATCATGCAAAACAATAATAGATACAGCTCGTAGAACAAAAGTAAAAGCTATAGGTCCTATTCCATTACCTAAAAAACGTAAAATTTATTGTGTCTTAAGATCACCTCATGTTGATAAGGATTCTAGAGAACATTTCGAAATACGAACACATACAAAAATAATTGATATATACGAACCAACTTCACAAACAATTGATTCCTTAATGAAGCTAAATATACCTTCAGGAGTAGATATAGAGGTAAAACTTTAAAAGAATATAATACACAAAAAAATAAAATTGTATATTTTTTTGTGTATTATATTCTTTATTACTTGAAAACATTATATATTCAGTAAGTAATGACTAATATAAGGAGTCCTCTTGATTTGTCAGAATAGTACAATCGCTAGTAGGAAATGCTATACATGTTAACACAAAACCTTGTCCTATCTGCTCGTCATCTAAAAAATTTTGATCAGCTTGATCAACTGTACCTTCTTGGATGATACCAGCACATGAAGAACAAGAACCTGCACGACAAGAATAAGGTAATTCTAGACCAACCTCTTCAGCTGCATCTAAAATATAATCACTATCAGGACAATCAATAACTGTAGATTTGTTTTCAATAATAAGAGTTACTTTATATTTATCAGCCATGTTAAATTTCTCCTATATGATCTATAATTCAATAAGTAAATTACTATTAGATTATTACTTTTTTACTTTCCTTATCTTTAAATAAAAAATAAGTTACATATTATAACACTACGCATTTATTATTAAATCATAAAAAACAAAATAAATAAATAATAATTCCAATACAATCAAAATATATGTTAAAAATATTATAATTTACTACCAAAAAATTTTTAAATAAATTTATAAAATTCACATAATGATAAATACCTTTAAAAGATTTAAAAAATATAACAACAATTATACTAAAAACTTTAAACCGGAAAATAAAATCATATCTAATTCATACATAATAGATATATATAAAGAAGTATTTTATTTAATCCAAAGATATTTTATACAAATTAAAAGAAGACCATCTAACTTATTTTCTGGTATATTACAACCTCTCTTATGGCTTATTTTATTTGGTGCTTTATTTCAAAATGCACCTGTAAATTTACTAACAAATAACAGAACTTATTACCAATTTTTAAGTCCCGGAATTATAGTTTTTACTTCTTTTACAGGAGCAATAAATTCCGGTTTACCGTTAATATTCGATAGAGAATTTGGTTTTTTAAATAGATTATTAGTAGCACCACTAATATCAAGAGATTCGCTAATTTTGTCTTCTATAATCTTTATTACTATAATAACTACTTTACAAACATCTGTAATTATAGTGTCAAGTCTTATTATAGGAGATAATAACTTAAATAGTAATAAAGTTATCACTATTATATTTATAATTTTACTTATTACATTAAGTATAGGTAGTATAAGTATCTGTTTAGCTTTTGTTCTACCAGGACATATAGAATTTTTAGCAATTATACTAATTGCTAACCTGCCAACTTTATTTTCTAGTACTGCTTTAGCTCCATTATCATTCATGCCCTACTGGTTACAAATAATTGCCAGCACTAACCCTTTAACATATGCAATAGAAAGTATTCGGTGTCTTTACTTATATCCATACATAAATTATAAAACTAGTATTATTGAAACTATATGGTTCAACTTTAATATACAAGAGAGCATTTATTTATTAACTATTATAACTATTATTTCTTTCAGTATAGTAAAAAACATTATTGTATATGAATGCGAGTAAAACTAAATTAATTAAGATGAAGAATGTTATAATAAATAACTATGTAGTTTATATTCATAAAATAGTAAGAAAAGCAAACACATTATATCTCTTAATTAGGAGGATCGTAGTTTAATGGGACTACCATGGTATCGCGTACATACAGTTGTATTAAATGATCCTGGCCGCTTAATTTCTGTTCACTTAATGCATACAGCTTTAGTAGCTGGTTGGGCAGGTTCTATGGCCTTATACGAATTAGCTGTCTTTGATCCATCTGATCCAGTACTAAATCCAATGTGGAGGCAAGGAATGTTTGTTATGCCTTTTATGGCAAGACTAGGGGTAACAGACTCTTGGGGAGGTTGGAGTATTACTGGAGAAAGTGTTTCTAATCCTGGATTATGGAGCTTCGAAGGTGTTGCTATAACTCATATTGTATTATCAGGTATGCTATTTTTAGCATCTATATGGCACTGGGTATATTGGGATCTGGAATTATTCAGAGATCCAAGAACAGGAGAACCAGCTCTGGATTTACCTAAAATTTTCGGTATTCATTTGTTATTATCCAGTTTATTATGTTTTGGATTCGGTGCTTTCCATACAACCGGTTTATTTGGGCCAGGTATATGGATTTCCGATGGATATGGTATAACAGGAAAAGTACAACCTGTAGCACCAGCTTGGGGGCCAGATGGTTTTAATCCATTTAACCCTAGTGGAATTGCATCACATCATATAGCGGCTGGTACTGTTGGTATACTTGCTGGTTTATTCCATTTAACAGTAAGACCTCCACAAAGATTATATAGAGCTTTAAGAATGGGCAATATAGAAACTGTTCTATCAAGCAGTATATCTGCTGTATTCTTTAGTGCTTTTGTAACCTGTGGAACAATGTGGTATGGTTCTGCTACAACACCAATAGAATTATTTGGGCCTACAAGATATCAATGGGATAGTGGTTATTTTCAACAAGAAATTGAAAGAAGAGTAGAAAATTCATTAAACGAAGGAGCAACACCCGAAGAAGCATGGTCTAAAATACCTGATAAATTAGCTTTTTATGATTATATTGGAAACAATCCTGCAAAAGGAGGTTTATTTAGAGCCGGACCTATGGATAAAGGAGATGGTATTGCAGAAGCATGGTTAGGTCACCCCATATTTCAAGACAAGGAAGGCAGAGAATTGACTGTTAGAAGAATGCCTGCATTCTTTGAAACATTTCCTGTTATATTAGTAGACAAAGATGGAATTATTAGAGCAGATATTCCTTTTAGGAGAGCTGAATCTAAATATAGTATTGAACAAGTAGGTGTAACAGTTAGCTTCTATGGTGGAAAACTTAATGGAAAAACTTTTAATGATGCACCTAGCGTAAAAAAATATGCACGTAAAGCTCAATTAGGTGAAGTTTTTGAATTTGATAGAACTACACTAGAGTCAGATGGTGTTTTCCGTAGTAGTCCAAGAGGATGGTTCACATTTGGACATGCAAACTTCGCATTAATATTCTTCTTTGGTCATTTATGGCATGGTTCACGAACTATATTTAGGGATGTATTTGCAGGTATTGGAGCTGAAGTAACAGAACAAGTGGAATTCGGAGCATTCCAAAAATTAGGAGATAGAAGCAGTAAAAAACAAGGTGCAGTATAAACAATATAAATTATTTTATAAATTTTGTAATATAAGGAGATACATATGGAAGCACTCGTATATGTATTTTTATTAGTAGGAACATTAATGGTTATTTTCTTTGCTATATTTTTTAGAGATCCTCCAAGAATAGCTAAATAAATATTAAAATTATCCATTTTACTTAGTAGCTAATTGAAATTAAATTAGCTACTAAGTAAAATGGATATCAACTAGATTATGATTAAAATATAAATATCGCTTATTTATTCTTCATGTTCTTCAAAAGGATCTCGAAGTTCTTTAGAAACAGGGCCAAAAGCTGTATATATCGAATATATAGTTATTCCAAGTAATAAACTAGAAATAAAAATACTAAGAACTGTTGCAGTTTCCATAAATTCAATACGAATAAAGTTAATTTATTTTTATAATAATACTATTATTATAAAGATAAAAATTATAAAATATATAAATCATATTAAAATATTATGGCATTAAGAACTAGATTAGGAGAAATATTAAGACCTTTAAATTCCGAATATGGAAAAGTTGCTCCTGGTTGGGGAACAACCCCTATAATGGGTATATTCATGTTATTATTTTTTCTGTTTTTACTTATTATTTTACAGATATATAATTCATCACTCATTTTAGAGAATGTTGATGTAGATTGGGCAACATTAGGAAGTTAAAAAAATCATTATCGATATTAAGATAAAAGCATTATATTTATATAATGCTTTTATCTTTTATATTATGAATATTTACTATTTCTCTATTATAGACAACTCATCACTAGAAAAGCTAGTACTATTAACACCACTATATGTTTCTTTAATAAAACGTACAAGAAACGGATATTTAATATCCTTATCTATTTTTACTACAGTACCTGTATCTTGATACCAATAAGATTCTTTTCGCAAAACTTTAACTACCGAACCTTTTTTTATCATACAATTAATTAATTTTATAGAAATTATTAATATATTATAGATAAATAAACAAAAAACAAGATTAACTTATATAAACAATAAACATGTATTTTCAGACAATATAGTTGCCTACGAAATATTAAAGATGTTAAATTCATTTAAATAGACTTAATAAAAAATAAATCTATTTTATCTACTGAGTAAATATTATAAATATTTAAGGCTTAAATAATATGAAATTATCTTGGAAAACTTTACTACTGTTATCATTACCCATAATTGTTGTTAGTTTTTTTCTATGGCAAGGTTTTTTGGCACCAACTACAAATGAATTAAATACAAATATAGCCCGTTCTAGAATGACATATGGAAGATTTCTAGAATACCTAGATATGGGTTGGGTAAAAAAAGTAGACTTATACGATAATGGACATACTGCAATAGTCGAAGCAGTAGGTCCCGAATTAGGAAACAGAATTCAAAAAATCAGAGTTGAATTACCTGCAATTGCACCAGAATTAATTAGTAAACTGAAAAAATCAAATATAGATTTAGATGCTCATCCAACAAGAAACACTAGTGCTGCATGGAATTTAGTGGGAAACTTATTATTTCCTATATTATTGATAGGTGGTCTAGCGTTCTTATTTAGAAGATCTAATAATGGACCTGGTGGTCCTGGACAAGCTATGTCTTTTAGTAAATCAAAAGCTTTATTCCAAATGGAAGCTAAAACAGGCATTATATTTGATGATGTAGCAGGAATAGATGAAGCTAAAGAAGAATTTGAAGAAGTCGTTACATTCTTAAAAAAACCTGAAAGGTTTACTGCTGTAGGAGCAAAAATACCCAAAGGAGTATTATTAGTAGGTCCTCCAGGAACAGGAAAAACATTATTAGCTAAAGCAATTGCAGGCGAAGCGAATGTACCTTTTTTTAGTATATCAGGATCTGAATTTGTAGAAATGTTTGTAGGTGTAGGCGCATCCCGCGTTAGAGATTTATTTAAAAAGGCAAAAGAAAATGCACCATGTATAATTTTTATCGACGAAATTGATGCTGTAGGCAGACAAAGAGGAACTGGCATTGGTGGTGGTAATGATGAAAGAGAGCAAACATTAAATCAATTATTAACTGAAATGGATGGATTTGAAGGTAATACAGGTGTAATTGTAATTGCAGCTACCAACCGTGCTGATATATTAGATTCTGCTTTACTAAGACCTGGTCGTTTTGACCGTCAAGTAGCTGTAGAAGTACCAGACTTTAAAGGAAGATTAGCTATATTACAAGTACATGCTAAAAATAAAAAAATGGAGCCTAAAATATCACTATCTATGATAGCTAGAAGAACTCCTGGATTTTCAGGAGCAGACCTAGCGAATCTATTAAATGAAGCCGCTATTCTTACCGCTAGAAGGAAAAAAAATCATATTACACTTAATGAAATTGATGCTTCTATTGATCGTATAGTAGCTGGCATGGAAGGAACACCATTAATAGATAGTAAAAGTAAACGTCTAATAGCATATCACGAAGTTGGACATGCTATAGTAGGAACATTACTTAAAGATCACGATCCAGTACAAAAAGTCACTTTAATCCCTCGAGGACAAGCTAGAGGACTAACATGGTTTACACCTGGAGAAGATCAAAGCTTAATCTCAAGATCTCAAATTATATGCCGCATAATGGGAGCTTTAGGAGGAAGAGCCGCTGAAGAAGTTGTATTTGGAGACACAGAAATTACAACAGGAGCAAGCAATGATTTACAACAAGTTACATCAATGGCACGTCAAATGGTTACAAGATTTGGAATGTCAAATATAGGACCATTGTGTTTAGAAAATGAGGAATCTAATCCTTTTCTTGGAAGAAGTATGGGATCTTCATCAGAATATTCCGATGAAATTGCTATAAAAATAGATAAACAAATACAAACTATTGTTCAAGAATGTTATAGTAATACAATAAAAATTATTCAAGATAATAGAATTGTTATAGATAGATTAGTAGATCTACTGATTGAAAAAGAAACCATTAACGGCGAAGAATTTCGACAAATTATTAATGAGTATACACCTGTACCTCAAAAAGAATTGTATATAAAATAACGGGATTGACGGGACTCGAACCCGCAACTTCCGCCGTGACAGGGCGGTGCTCTAACCAATTGAACTACAATCCCCTATCTAATACATTATTATGTCATAATCATAAAAAAATTGTCAAATTATGATAAAAGTATTTATTAATATATAAAAAGGAGAGGAAGGGATTCGAACCCTCGGTATGATAATAAATCATACAACAGATTAGCAATCTGGCGCTTTCAACCACTCAGCCACCTCTCCATAAGTATATTATATTGAATGGCTCAGGCGGGACTTGAACCTGCGACCTTGGGCTTATGAGTCCCCTGCTCTAACCAACTGAGCTACTGAGCCACAATAATTTTTATACATTCTAACATAAAAAAAAGTAAAAATAAATATATGTAATATATACAATAATTTATGGAATTAACATTGAACCTATACCATCAGAAGTTAAAATTTCTAATAATAATGCATGTTCAACACTACCATCAATAATATGAGCTGCATTTACATTATTTTGCAAAGACTTAATACAGCAATCAACTTTAGGTATCATACCTCCGACAATTACTTGATCCTTTTTTAATCTTTGCAACTCTTTTATATCTAAATATTTTATTAAAGTAGATGGAGAATTAATATCCTTCATAATACCAGGCATATCTGTCAATAAAACTAATTTCTCTGCACGCAAATGTTCTGCAATAGAACCAGCTACAGTATCAGCATTAATATTATAAGCTTGCCCATTTAAATCTGCTGCAACACTAGCAATAACTGGAATATATCCTTGATCAAGTAATAAATCAATAATTTTCACATTAACTTTTTCAACCTTACCTGTATAATTATCTATTTCATTCATAAAAAGACCAGATGCAGTAATTAAATTAGCATCTTTACCAGATAAGCCAACTGCTACAGGGAAAGACCGATTAAGTAAAGTTACTAAATCTTTATTTACCTTACCTACTAAAACCATTTCTACAACTTCCATCGTTGCTTTATCTGTTATACGAACACCATTAAGAAATCTAGGTTCTATATCAATCTTTTTTAACCAATGATTAATCATTGGTCCGCCACCATGTACAATAACAATCCTAATTCCTATATAAGATAAAAATAAAATATCTTCTATAACTTTAGATTTAAGCTGTAAATTTTTCATAGCAGCTCCTCCGTACTTTACAACTATAGTTCGGCCATAAAAACGTTGTATAAAAGGCAAAGCATCACTCAAAACTCTTGCACGTTCCAAATTATTTAACATTTTCTCACACCATCTAATAAAATATTAATAACCATTATATATTTTTTATGCAAATTTGCATAAAATTTTTTTCTTATTTATCTTAATCTTAAACAAAATAAATATCATCATATAATTATGACTAATTTTTGGAAGAATATAAGAAGATTTCCAAGCTTCTTATTTTCAGTAATAACTGGATTTTTCTTGACAACTTTTTATCCAATTTTTGAGCTATTAAAAGAGAAAAATAAACGCATTATTATAGTAACCATAATACTAATATTTATAATAACAATATTAAATATTTTAAGGTACATGCTAGGTATAAATTAAAAAAAATCTTTTCCAAATATACAATTCATATTAAAAAATTCGACATATATAATATTATATATAATACTAAGATTATATATAATATAAAAACTTATTATAAAAGTTGTCAAAAATAATAAAAAAATAAACAATTAAAAATAAATAGTTAAAACGGTTAAAGGTAAAAAATCATTAATATAAAAATATATGAATATAATATCTAACTCTGAACTAAAAGAAGTTACAGGGGCATGTGCATTAATTGATAGTTTGATTAGGAATGATGTCTCTCACGTTTTTGGTTATCCAGGTGGAGCTATACTTCCGATATATGATGAATTATATAGTTGGGAAGAGAAAAATTTAATTAAACATATTTTATGTCGTCATGAACAAGGGGCTGCTCATGCAGCTGATGGTTATGCTAGAGCTACGGGTAAAGTCGGTGTCTGTTTTGCAACATCTGGACCAGGTGCGACTAATCTTGTATCTGGCATTGCTACAGCTCAGTTAGACTCCGTACCTATGGTATTAATTACAGGTCAAGTATCTAGACCTTTTATTGGTACTGATGCTTTTCAAGAGGTAGATATTTTTGGTATTACATTACCAATAGTTAAACATTCTTATGTAGTAAGAGATCCACGAGATATGTCCAGAATTGTATCTGAAGCATTTTATATAGCCCAACATGGTAGACCCGGACCAGTTTTAATAGATGTACCTAAAGATGTAGGTTTAGAAAAATTTATATATGAACCTACTGATCCAAATCAAATTAGTCTATTAGGCTGTAGGCCCTTAATGAAACCTCAAGTTAATCAGTTTACTAAAATTTTTAATCTTATATATGAATCTAGTCAGCCTTTACTTTATGTTGGAGGTGGATCTATCATATCTGGTGCTCATGATATTATTAAAGAATTTGCTTATCGTTTTCAAATACCTATATGTACAACCTTAATGGGTAAAGGTATTATAGATGAGAATGATGATTTGGCTTTAGGTATGCTTGGCATGCATGGAACAGCTTATGCTAATTTTGCTGTTAGTGAGTGTGATTTACTTATTGCTCTTGGTGCTAGATTTGATGATAGGGTGACTGGTAAATTAGATGAATTTGCATGTAATGCTCAAGTTATACATATTGATATTGATCCTGCCGAGGTTGGTAAAAATCGTGTACCTCAAGTTGCTATTTTGGGTGATATTAAAGAGGTAATAACTGAGCTACTGTGTTCTGCTAGTTGTCATTCTAATTTAGTATTTAATCCTGAGCAAACTAGATCTTGGAAAGATAGAATTTATGTATGGAAAAAGCAGTATCCTTTACTAGTTCCGAAACATGTAAATAATCTGTCACCTCAAGAAGTTATAAATTCTTTATCTAATATTGAACCTAATGCATATTTTACGACTGATGTAGGTCAACATCAGATGTGGGCTGCTCAATTTCTTAATGTATTACCGCGTCACTGGATGTCAAGTTCTGGTTTGGGAACTATGGGCTATGGTCTTCCTGCGGCTATTGGTGTTCAAATAGCTTATCCTTCTGAAAAAGTTGTATGTATTAGTGGGGATGCTAGTTTTCAAATGAACCTTCAAGAATTAGCTACAATTTCTCAATATAATTTACCCATTAAAATTGTTATCATTAATAATAAATGGCAAGGTATGGTTAGACAATGGCAGCAAGCTTTTTATGGTGAAAGATATTCTCATTCTAATATGGAAAAAGGGACACCTAATTTTATATTATTAGCAAAATCTTTTGGAATTTTAGGTTTAGAATTAGAATATAGACATAACATGTTTGAAATTTTAGATCGTTTTATAAATCATGATGGACCTTGTTTACTTGATTGTAAAGTGAAGGAACAAGAGAACTGTTATCCTATGGTTGCTCCTGGTAAAAGTAATTCTCAAATGATAGGTATATATAAATTAAATAAAAATAAAGGCAAATCCATAAGAAATTTAAAATAAAGCCTTTAATGGGAATTGAACCCATACTTTCTCCTTACCAAGAAGATGCTCTACCACTAAGCTATAAAGGCTATGCTTTATTATGTATATCTTTTATTTAATTTTGATTTATTATTAGTTTAATTTAGTAATTATTGGGCCGGGTTGGATTTGAACCAACGTAGGTGAAACCAGCGGATTTACAGTCCGCCCCCATTAACCACTCGGGCACCGACCCATTATTATATTTTTTATGAATTTAGATTTAATATTATTAAATTGTTGGATACAACTGGATTCGAACCAGTGACTTTCACGATGTCAACGTGATACTCTAGCCAACTGAGTTATGTATCCTCTAATTATACATGAATTCTACTATAATATAAAATAAAAACAAAAGTTAAATGTTAATTAAATTTTTGTTTTAGTCTTGTTGCTTTTCCGGACCTTGATCTTAAATAGTATAGTTTTGCCCTTCTTACTTTGGCTCTTTTTATAATCTGAATTGTTTTAATACGTGGTGAATGTATAAGATAAACTCTTTCAACACCTATATTTTGTAGAACTTTTCTAATTGTAATTGTTGTATTTAATTGTGAGTTGTGTTTTGATATTACAACACCTTCTACATTTTGTATTCTTTCTTTATTGCCTTCTTGAATTAAAATACCCATTTTTATGCTGTCTCCTATATTAATAATAGGTATTTCAGTTTTTTGAAATTTTTCTTCTAGTTGAGAAATAATAAATTGTTTTTTATATGTTTTTAGGTACATTTTAATTATTTATGAATTATGATTATAATGTATAACTGATAATTCAGATTTAGTTATACTACTTATGTAAGTTTATATAAATATTTATATTTTAATTAAAATAAAATATATAAGAATTGTATTTTTTTCTATACATACTATACTAACATAATATTTTTATATTCTAATTTTTTAGTTTATGTATTTTTATCAAAGATCTAATATTAATTATACACAATATTATATCTTAAATTTACGATTCGATTATGTATTAATATTTTGTATTTTTTCATATTTAATTATGAATGATCAATATATATATTTTTATTATATTTGTAACTATAAAGCTTTTATAAGAGCTAATGCAGTTTCTAAATATTTTTTACAGATATTCATTATTCTTATTATCAATTTAGTTTCTACTTTGGAATTGAATATAATTAATCTACAAGCTTTAAGCTTATATTATTGGTTAGGATTTAGTATAATTAATAAAAGGAGTTCTTATTATTCTTCTGTTAATTTTGTTTCTTCAGCTTACTTATTAATAAATGTCAAAAGTAGAAGTAAAAATTTATTGAGACGTTATTTGATTATAAATATTGATAATTCATATTTTTGATTAAGTTTGTTATAGCTATTATGAAAAATATTAATGTAGATTTATTTCCACCACAAAATTATATTGCTGAAGAAATTTTATTAGGCACTATATTAATTAATCCAATGATTTTTCCGCAAATCATACCGTATTTGAAACAAGAGTCTTTTTTTTTAGAGTGTCATGAATTAATATATAAAAGTTTAATAACTATTTATAAAAATGGGAAGATTGATATTCTTCAGTTATTATATATTTTAAATAAATCTAAGAAATTAGATTATATCGGTGGAGTTTATAAAATTATGGAATTAATGAGACAAGGACATTTGTTTATGTCATCGATTAATATGTCTGTCTATATTCAGCAACTTATTATTCTCATTAATAACAGTTATATGAAAAGATTGATGGTACAGTATGGTTATAATATCGTAAGATTGGCATCTATTGAAAGTTCTAAAAGTCATCATTTATATAATAAAGCATCAGAATATTTAGAATCTACTGTTCATAAAATACCTAAAGAAAATTTATCTACTTTTAGAGATATATTAGGTGAGTTATTGATAGAATTCGAAAATTATGATATTGATTTACAAGAAGATGTTGTTTCAAATAGTAAAATTTTATCTGGTTTTCATCAAATCGATGAATTAATGAAAGGTTTACAGGATGGTGATTTAATTGTGATTGCTGGACGTCCTTCTATTGGTAAAACTTCTTTTGTAATTAATATAGCATATAATATTTTAAATTCTACTAAGTTAGGTTTATGTTTCTTTAGTCTTGAGATGTCAAAGTTACAAATTGTTTATAAATTTATAGCTGTTGCTTGTAAAATGTCCATTCAAAGTTTTTCTTTTGATCAATTAACTATAGATCAACAGTATACTTTTAAGTCAATATGCAATAGCTTAATGAAATCTAATATTTACATTAATGACAGTCCTAATATGTCTATTGATTATATTGAGTATACGGTTAAATTATTATTTAAAGAAACTAATAATATACAATTAATTATTATAGATTATTTGCAGCTAATACAAATAGAAAATTTTACTAATAATCTAAGATCTCAAGAATTAGCTTATATTACTAGAAAGCTTAAATTATTAGCTCAATATTTATACATTCCTATAATTGTTTTATCACAGTTAAATAGAAGTATTGAAACTAGATTAAATAAAAATCCTTTATTATCTGATTTAAAAGAGAGTGGTTGTTTGATATCATATCTTTTTTTAAACATCGATTTACATAATAGTCTTCATAGCCGAAGTTTATATAAAAATCAAATATTAATCAAATATGATTTAATGAAATTATTTTATAATAAATATTCAAGTAAATTATCTTTATACTTCATCAATTGGAAATTTATTCTTCAATATACATTTAATATTTATATTCATAATTATATTGTATGTCTAACTCATAATCATAAATTATATAATAAATTGTATTGGTCTAAAAATAATCAATTATTAGAAGAAGATTTAGCTATTATTAATTGTTTTTTATTATATTCTAATATATATCTAGAGTATAAGTTAATGAAATATATGAAGTGGTTAAAGTATGATCAGGTTTATGATATTCAAGAACCTAACTATATGTCTTTTTTATCTAATTATATAATTTTGCATAACTCAATTGAACAAGATGCAGATATTGTTATGATATTATCTCAATCAAATGATCAGTTAAATCTTTTTAAAACAGTTGATATTACTTTATGTAAAAATCGTAATGGCCCTACTGGAGTTTGTAAGTTATTATTTATGCCAGAAAAAAATTTATTTAGTAATATTGATTAGTAAATTTTTCTATTACTTTATATAATATAAAGTTGCAATAAAAAAAATACTATGTTAGTATTCAAGACATCTGGCCGGGATAGCTCAGTAGGTAGAGCAGTGGACTGAAAATCCTCGTGTCACCAGTTCAAATCTGGTTCCTGGCATCTATACTTATTGTTAGTTTATTCTTATTGATTTTGATTTATTATCTGTTTTTATATATTTTAGATAAAATCATAAAAGTTGCGGTAATATTTTTTATAAAAATATTACCGCAACTTTTATGATTTTATTATTTCGAGTTGTTCACCTAACAATACAGTGACATTACCATCATCTGTTACATCTACTACAGCACTATCCCCTCCTTTAATTTTTCCGGACAGAACCTCTTCGGCTAAACTATCTTCTAATAATCGCATAACTGCTCTACGTAATGGTCTTGCTCCATAACTGGGGTTGTATCCTTCATCTACTAATCTATTTTTAAATCTTTCTGTAACTTCTAATTCTATTTCTTGCTGTTTAATACGCTCAAATACTTCTTTTAACATAATATCTGCTATTTCACGCACTTCGTCTTTAGTTAATTGTCTAAATACTATAATTTCATCTAATCTATTTAAAAACTCTGGACGAAAATATTGCTTCAGTTCTTCATTAACGAGTGATTTTATACGATTATATTGTGATTCTGTTTGAGATTCTCCTAACTCAAATCCTAAACTCCCTCCTCCTTTTTCTATTACTTTTGAACCTATATTGGAGGTCATAATTAATAAAGTGTTTTTAAAATCTATAGTTCTTCCTTTTGCATCAGTTAATCTTCCATCTTCTAATATTTGTAATAATAAATTAAAAATATCTGGATGTGCTTTCTCAATTTCATCAAATAATATAACAGTATACGGACGTTTTCTAACAGCTTCTGTTAAATATCCTCCTTCACTATAACCTACGTATCCTGGTGGTGAACCTATTAATTTAGAAACAGTGTGTCTTTCCATATATTCTGACATATCTAATCTAACCATTGCTTCTTGTGAACCAAAGAAATAAGACGCAAGTGCCTTTGTTAGTTCTGTTTTACCAACTCCTGTAGGACCAGAGAATATAAAACTGGCAATAGGTCGATTTGGGTTTTTTAGTCCTACACGTGCTCTTCGAATTGCTCTAGAAACAGCTACTACTGCTTCATCTTGACCAATTATACGGCTGTGTAATGTTTCTTCCATGTGCATTAATTTTTCTGATTCGCTTTTTGTCAGTTTGGTGACCGGTATGCCTGTCCAAAAAGCAACTATTTCAGCTATATCGTCTTCTGTTACTATAGGATCTTCGATTTGTAGATTAGGCTCGCTTTTTTTGCTTTGTGCAATAGCTGCAATTTGAGCTTTAATTTCCATCTCTCGTGTTCTGTATTGCTCTGCCTTTTCATATTTTTGTGCTCTTATAGCTTCATCCTTAATTTTTAGCACATTTCTCAATTCTTTATCTAATTCTCTAGCTGCAGGAGGAAGTTGGGAATTTAATAATCGTACTCTTGAACCAGCTTCATCAATTAAATCAATTGCTTTATCAGGTAAAAAACGGTCTGAGATATATTGATTAGCGTATTTAGCAGCAGCAGCTAAAGCAGCATCTGACATTTTTAATTGGTGATGTTTTTCATACCTATCTCTTAAGCCAAATAATATTTCAATAGTTTCTTCTACGCTTGGTTCTCCAACTAAAACAGGTTGAAAACGCCTTTCTAGTGCAGCATCTTTTTCTATATGTTTTCTATATTCTTCTAGTGTTGTAGCTCCAATACATTGGAGTTCACCTCTAGCTAATGCTGGTTTTAATAAATTTGCTGCATCAATTGCTCCTTCAGCTGCGCCTGCGCCGATTAAAGTATGTACTTCATCTATAACTAAAACTATGTTATCAGCTGACTTGATTTCATCCATTATTCTTTTAAGGCGTTCTTCAAATTCACCTCTATATTTTGTGCCAGCAACCAATAAGCCAACATCTAATGTAACTACTAGCTTATCTTCAAGTATGGATGGAATATCTTTATTAGCTATACGCTGTGCTAAGCCTTCAGCAATTGCGGTTTTACCAACCCCTGGTTCACCAATTAATACAGGATTATTTTTGGTTCTACGGCCTAAAATTTGTATAACTCTTTCAATTTCTTTTTGTCTTCCTACTACAGGATCTAAAATACCTTCTATAGCTAGTTCAGTTAAATTAGAACCAAATTCTTCTAATGTAGGAGTTTTACTTCTAGTCTGCGTATTATTATTTCCATTTGTATTAGCTTCTGCATTATCGCCTAGCATTTGTATTACTTCAGTTCTAATTGAAGCTACATTTACAGCCAAATTTTCTAATACCCTTGCAGCAACACCTTCTCCTTCGCGAACTAAGCCCATTAATAGATGTTCTGTACCTATATAGTTATGCCCAAGTTGTCTAGCTTCTTCTAAAGATAATTCTAAAACTCTTTTTGCTCGTGGAGTGAAAGGAATTTCAACTGCTACAAATCCAGACCCTCTTCCTATGATTTTTTCAACTTCTATCCGAGCATCTTTCAAATTTACATTCATAGATTTTAGAACTTGTGCTGCAATTCCAGTTCCTTCTCCTATTAAACCTAATAAAATTTGTTCTGTACCAACAAAATTATGTCCTAAGCGTCTAGCTTCTTCTTGAGCTAGCATAATAACTTTTATAGCTTTTTCTGTAAAGCGTTCAAACATTTAATTTACAGTAAATAAATTTATTTATTACCTTTGATACTAAATAATAATAACACAATTTAATCTCTAACTTAAGGTTTATACATAATAATTTTAATTTAATATATTGGTTTAATTTTAAATTTATTTTAAACTTTTGTTATATTGAATTTTTTATTTTTAATTATTTATAACTATTATTCATAATATGTCAATTATTATAGTAGATATAATACAAAGGTTATAAATAGTTTTTATTTTATAAATTTTACCAAATTTTATTATTATGTATTATTATTAGATTCTTTTGATATATCATGATTATCATTTATAATAAGTACTAATTATGAATTTTATTTAAGGATATAAATATGGCAGTTATTCAATTTATTAAAGGTATTAATGAAACAGTTATAGCAGATGTTTCTTTAACTAGATCAAGAGATGGTAGTAAAGGTACAGCCACTTTTAGATTTAATAATCCAGATATTCTAAAATCTGATATGCAAGAAAAAGGTGATATCACTGGTATGTATTTAAAGGATGATGAAGGAGAATTAGTAACTCGTGATGTAAGTGCAAAATTTGTGAATGGTAAACCTCAGGCTATAGAATCTATATATATAATAAAAAGTCCACAAGAATGGGATAGGTTCATGCGTTTTATGGAACGTTATGCAAATAAAAATCAATTATCTTTTACTAAAGCTCAATAATAATCATAGAAATATTTTTTGAATTATATATTAAAAATTGTAATAATAACTTATGAAATTTTATGATATTGAATATTTTTACAAATGAAATTTTCTTTTAAATGGCTTAAGCAAATTGTAGATTTGAACCAAATAGAACTGTTTGAATTAATAGAAAAATTAACTTTAGGAGGTTGTGAAATAGAAAATATTATTCATGCCCAAGACAAGAATGATATTATACTTGATGTAAGTACTACAGCTAATAGGCAAGATTTATTAAGTGTAGTAGGTTTAGCTAGAGAAATAAGTTGCCTTATGAACAGACCTCTTTTAAATAAAGTATATAATTATAAAAAGTATTTAAATCATTATTTAAATAGTTATAGTTGCTTAAATTTATCAAATAGTATAGCCTTGTTAAATTTTAGTTTAACTCATATTAATTACATAAGAAATACTTTTTCTCCTTTGTGGTTACAAAATTATTTATACAGCCAAAATATCAAGCCATTGAATTTATTGCATGATATTCCTAAATATATATATATAAAATGGGGTCATCATATTGAAATTATTGATCAACGAAAAATAAATTTGTTACCAATTGATTATTCTTTATTTAATATACAACACGAAAAAATTTCTTTATGTCAATCTAATAATATTGAGTTAGAAGTTCTAAAGTATAATTCTGAAAAATTATATACATTAGGTTGTGATATTAACCCAAATATTCAATGTGATACTATAACGGAGTCTATATTGGTTTGTGGTCAAATATTTAGTTCTAAATATTTTAAAAATATACAGAATAATCTAGTTATTAAAACAGATATATTTGAAAAATATAATAAGCAAATAACACGTGAGGATTTTACCTGTGCATACGAGGAGGCTATTCAATTAATTGTTTCTTTTGGAGGTGGAACAGCAGGTAAGACTTATTGTTATCATAAAGTTTATGAAGAACCTAAGGTTATAATTTTAGAAAAAAATCAAATAGAAAAGATTTTAGGTTATAAAGAAGCGAGTGCTTATATGTATTTATCTGTAAAAGAAATTCTTACTGTATTAAATCAGTTGAATTTTATTACAGTTTATGATGAATTAAAAAAAATATTTAAAGTACAGGTACCTTCAAGTAGACAGATTGATTTAGTAAGACCCATCGATATTATTGAAGAGATAGGTCGTGTTTATGGCTTTAATAAATTTATGAGTCAGTTACCTAAAGTTTTGAATCATGATGTTATATTTAAACATTCATTTACTAATAAAGTATATCAAGTACGTCAAATTTTACGAAATTTAGGATTACATGAAATACAAAATTTGTCTTTAAATAATTCTAATATTTTAAGTGATCAGTCACAAATTTGTATATATAATCCTTTAGTCAAAGATCAATCTTATTTAAGGAGTAATTTATTAAGCCAATTAATTTTAACTTATGAATATAATATTAGACAGGCTAATAAAAATATTGAAATTTTTGAAATAGGTAAAGTTTTTACCACAGACATTCAAAATATCACAAGAACAAGTCTATCTAGTATTATTGAACATTTACATCTTGCTGGTTTAATGTCTAATTCTGATTATTCAAGAAAATCGTGGTTAGATAAGCCAAATGCATTAGGTTGGTTTCAAGCTAAAGGTACATTAGAAGAGTTTTTAGAAAAATTGCAAGTTCAAGTGACATGGAGTAAAATAAGTCAGTCAAAATACAGTTTTTTACTTAGTAGTGTTAGCAATTCATTAAGTATTAAGCATGCAGCTATAATTTATAGTATCGATAATAAAAAAGAAATAGGTATATTTGCTCAACTTAAAAAAAATTATAATTATCCAATTTATGTCTTTGAATTTAATTTAGTTAATTTGATTAATTCTATTAAACCTTTAAATCATATTAATTATTCAATTAAATCGTATTCTAATTATCCTAGTTTAACAAGAGATATTTCTTTAACACTATATAAATATCATAGTATTTGTATGATTAAACAAAAGATATTAGACTTTAATAATTCTTTAATTGAATCTATAGAAGTGCTGAATCAATATAGAAATCACAATATAAAACATTATTATAATGTTAGTTTACGTGTTGTTTATAGATCTCAAAATAGAACTTTAAATATCGATGATATTAATCGTATTGATAAAGAAATAAATGATTTATTAAACCAATATAAATCATCTCAATATTAATGTTTAATCAAGTAAATCATAAGCCGGGTTTTGTTCTTAATAATTGATAAATCTTTACTCTATCTATAGAATAGAGATTACAATTAATTTTTTAAGGGTAGTTATTAATCTATATTTTATACTTGCATATAATTTTTTCGCAGTAATGATTATAAGTTTAAGCAATATATAGTTATAGATATTAATATATAATTAAGCTTATTACTTTGCTCTTTTATGGGGTTTACCGAGCAAGTATTATGACTATAATACTTCTGGTACGCTTTTACCGCACCTTTGCACCCTTACCTATATTATTTTGCAATTAGGCGGTTTTTTTCTGTGGCACTTTCCTCATAGTTACCTATACCGTTTTTTATACAGCTATATTTTTCTAATTAGAGCCCGGACTTTCCTCAAATTTGTTTGAAAATTTGCAACTACCTATGTTTACTTATCCAATACAATAATACATATTTTTTTTCTAAAAAACAATATATATTGGTTATTGACAGTTATTATAATACCAAAAATGCGAAAAATAATTCCTATACGATTTTCAGAAAAAGATTTTGGAGCTATATTAAATCAGTATGATTATAGTTTACATCCAGGAGATATTGTAGCTGGTACAATTTTTCATAAAGAGTCAAAAGGCTATTTGGTTGATATAGGTGCAAATGTAGCTGGTTATTTACCTTTAGAAGAAATTTTATTAAATTCATTTAATAATTATGATAAATATCTTTTGGAAAATTTTGTAAATAATACAAGAGAATTTTTTATTCTTGCTTATGATCAACAAAAACAGCAATTATTATTATCTATTAAAAGACTGGATTATATAAGAGCATGGAAACGTATTAAGCAACTAGAATCAGAAGATCTAATTTTACATTTACCTGTAAGTAATGTTAATAAAGGTGGTATTATAACTATTTTGGAAGGTCTACAAAGTTTTATACCTAAATCTCATTTAATTTCATTTCCATATGATCAAAGTATTATAAAAAATAAAATACAATGCAAGTTCTTATTTTCCGAAGAAAAAACGAATAAGCTTATATTAAGTCATAAGTTAGCTATATTATCTGCTTATTCTAATTTATTAAAAATAGGCAGTACTGTATATGGTCAAGTTACGCAGATTAAAAAATATGGTATTTTTATTAGCATTTATGGCATACCTGCATTATTGCATATATCGGAGATAGGTTATACACATATAGAAAATATAAATTGTATTTTTCAAATAGGTAAAAAAATAAAAGTTAAAATAATTCATATTGATATGCAACAAGGCAGATTATCTGTATCTAGAAGAGAGGTTAATTAGCCACCTCCTACTATGGTAATTATTTCTATTTTATCTTGGGGTTTTAAAAATATATTTTTAAATTCGTATGAATTTACTATATTGTTATTATATTCTATAACAATTAAGCTTAAATCAAATTCTAGATAAACTAGCAATTCTTTTAAAGACATAGATTTAGCACAGTTGAATGCTTGTCCATTAATAAAAATTGTGTTATATACTTTATTCATTTTTATTTTCTAAAGATTTTGGGTGATATTAAATAGTTAATTAATAGTAGACTTATCAGATAAAAAGTATTATACTTTCATATTATATTATAGTAGTAAGTATAATTAGTATGGCGGGTGTAGCCAAGAGGTTAAGGCAATGGATTGTGACTCCATCATTCGCGGGTTCGATTCCCGTCATTCGCCCTTCTGTATATTAAAATATGTAAGTAAAGCTAGTTTAGCTAACTCTGTGCGGTTTCTAGTGTGCGTTTTTTGTAATAGTCGGCTAACATACTTTTCTACATTTCTTAAGCTAAGCTTAAGTTCATTAGCAATTTCCTTATTCATATAACCTTTTGCAACTAATGAAAGTATTTTATATTCACGATTTGTTAATGTATTAAATATCGAATCTTTTATTGTTTTTGTGTTCAATTGTAAAGAAGATTTATTGTTTTTATATTTATTAGATAATTCAATATTATTGAATATATTCTTTATTATTGCTATTAATTCTTGTGGATAAAAGGGTTTTGTTAAATATGCGTTACAGCCTAAATTATACCCTAAAATTCTATCATGTGTCATACCTTTTGCGGTTAATAATATAATAGGTATTTTATATGAAATTTGATTTTTACGTATTTCTTTGATTAAATCATAACCATCTAAATGTGGCATCATAATATCTGTAATGATTAGATCGGGTTTACTACAACTGATTTTTTGTAATCCATTATACCCATTTTTAGCAATATCTACGTGAAAGTCTTCTGATCTCAGATAGCAAGCAATAGAATTTAATAAATATATATCGTCATCTATAAGTAGTATTTTTTTTTTCATTTTAATGTGTCAATTTGTTTGCATAAATTATTTGGATTAAGTATGAATAATCAATGGGTGCAATTGTTTTTAGAACTAAATATTCCTTTTTATATTTATAAATTAAATAAGGGTGATTCCATTATATATAAATGCAAAAATAAAAATAGTTCAGCAGCAATAATTTTACATGGTACTGTATACATACTGAAAATGTTTACAAATGCTGAAGGTGTTTGTATAGCTATTTTAAACTATAATAATATAATTGATTTTCATTTTAGTACTTTAGAGAAAGATTATGTTTATTACAAAGTAATTGCATTAGAAGAAACTTATCTTATTAATTTTTACTGGTGGGATTTTATATCGGTTTTCAATTATTTGCCAATAGCTATAAAAATCTTATATTTATTTCGTAATACTTTAAAGAAGTATGAAATGATAAGTTATGTGATATCACACAAATCGATTAGGTATAGATTTATTCAGTTACTTGTATTATTATGTCAAGAATTTGGCACAGTAAATAATCATTCTATTAAAATTCCTTTTGAAGTTTCTCAAACAACAATTAGTCGTATTATAGGTAGTAATACAATTACAGTAAATAAAATTATGCGTGATTTAATTAGTCAGCTACTTATCAAGTACATAGTAAAGAAAAAAACTTTAATCTGTTATTTTGCTTTATTAACTTATTTACGTAATAATAAAATCAATTAATCTATAATAAATGTAGTTATAAATGTTATAATCATATTTATTTGATAGAAAATAAAAATAAATAAGAATAAGTAGTTTAAATGCATGTTTTTTGATATATTATTTATCATTAGTTGAGAATTAATATGGGGAAAGTTTATGATTGGTTTGAAGAAAGATTAGAAATTCAAGCTATTGCAGATGATATAACTAGTAAGTATGTTCCACCTCATGTAAATATTTTTTATTGTATTGGTGGTATAGTATTTACATCTTTTTTAATTCAAGTTGCTAGTGGTTTTGCTATGACTTTTTATTATAGACCAACTGTAGCAGAAGCTTTTTCTTCAGTTGAGTATATTATGACAGATGTAAATTTTGGTTGGCTTATAAGATCAATTCATAGATGGTCTGCAAGCATGATGGTATTAATGTTAATATTACATATGTTTCGTGTATATTTAACAGGTGGTTTTAAAAAACCAAGAGAATTAACGTGGGTAACAGGTGTTATATTAGCTGTTTTAACAGTCTCTTTTGGAGTAACTGGTTATTCATTACCGTGGGATCAAATAGGATATTGGGCTGTTAAAATTGTAACAGGTGTACCAGAAGCTATACCTGTTATTGGGGCAAGTATAGTAGAGCTTTTAAGAGGTGGTGTTAGTGTAGGGCAAAGTACTCTTACCAGATTTTACAGTTTGCATACATTTGTATTACCTTTATTAACTGCTGTTTTTATGCTTATGCATTTTTTAATGATTCGTAAGCAGGGTATTTCTGGGCCATTATAGTATTAATTGTAATCTTTTTTATTTGAATTTAATAAGTTTATGCAAAAATAAGGAAAATTTATATGTCAATAATAAAAAAACCAGATTTGGCTGATCCAAAATTACGTGCTAAGTTAGCGAAAGGTATGGGTCATCATTACTATGGAGAACCAGCTTGGCCAAATGATATATTATATATGTTTCCTATAGTGATTTTAGGGATACTTGCTTGTGATGTAGGTTTATCTGTCTTAGAACCTACTGCTATAGGAGAAGCTGCTAATCCTTTTGCCACGCCTTTAGAAATACTACCTGAGTGGTATTTTTTTCCTACTTTTAATTTGTTAAGAGTAATACCTAATAAGTTAATTGGCGTCTTATCTATGGCATCTGTACCAGCAGGTTTAATTACAGTGCCTTTTATTGAAAGTGTTAATAAGTTTCAGAACCCTTTTAGACGTCCTATAGCTACTACAGTATTTTTACTTGGTACCTTTATTGCAATATGGTTAGGTATAGGTGCAACAATGCCTTTATCTAAAGCTATAACTTTAGGTCTATTTTAAATAATTATATAAAATTATATTGCTATATATTTTTTATAGCAATATAATTTTATATAATTATTTGATGGCTACTTTAGCTCCTGCATCTTCTAATTGTTTTTTCATTTCTTCCGAATTTTCTTTTGTTATTCCTTCTTTAATTGCTTTTGGTGCAGATTCTACTAAGTCTTTTGCTTCTTTTAAGCCTAATCCAGTCATTGATCTTACAACTTTTAAAATAGCAATTTTCTTAGCTGCTGGTACTTCTTCTAAAATGATATCAAATTCAGTTTTTTCTTCTATCTCATTTGCATTAGAGTTGTCTGCTCCTAAAGGCATTACAATAGGTTGAGCTTGAGATGCGAGAGAGGCATCCACGTCAAATGTTTCTTCTATTTTTTTAACTAACTCAGCTGCTTCTAATAAAGTTAATGATTTTAAGTTATCGATTATATCATCAATTTTTGTATTCATAAAGATAAAATTTAAATATTACATGTAAATAAAATAAACGTTTTAATAAAAATATTATTAAATTAATATTATCATAAATAGTTATCACGCAAAAGATTAATATTTACAGGTATCGAAGGTCCCATGGTACTAGAGATGTATGCTGTTTTCCAGTATTTGCCTTTAGCACCTTGAGGTCGATTTTTATCTATTGATTGTTGTAAAGTAATTAGATTACTATGTAGTTCTTCAGTACTAAAGTTTAATTTACCAAAAGGTATATGTAAAATTCCTGTACGATCAATTCGGTATTCTAATTTACCTGATTTGAATTCTTTTATTGTTTTTGTTAAATCATTAGTAATTGTTCCGGCTTTAGGAGATGGCATTAAACCTTTTGGTCCTAAAATTTTACCTAATTTGGCAATTGATAGCATAATATCTGGTGTAGCTATAAGTTTATCAAAATCTAATCGACCTTTTGTAATTTCGTCAATTAAATCTTTTGCTCCAGCAATATCGGCTCCAGAAGATATTGCTTCAGAAATTTTTGCTTCATTAGTAACAACGGCTACACGTATTATTTTACCTGTTCCTTTAGGTAATATAACGGTTGCTCTTAATTGTTGATCTGCATATTTAGGATCTAATCCTAATACAATATGTATTTCTGCAGTTTCTGTAAAATTTATATTAGATAAATTTTGCATTAAATTTAAAGCTTCTAAAGGGCTATAAAGTTTATTTTTTTCTACTTTTTGTAGTGCTTCTTTGAAGCGTCTTGAATGTTTTTTCATTATGGATTTATATTATTAATTAATCATGAATTTGAATACCCATATTTTTAGCTGTACCTTTTACTATTAACATAGCTTTTGCTATATTTTGAGTATTTAAATCTTGTAATTTTATTTCAGCTATTTCTCTTAATTGTTGTGTGGAAATTGATCCAACTTTTTTATTATTTGGTTGTCCTGATCCAGCTTTTATATTAGCTGCTTTAATTAAAAGCACAGATGCTGGCGGGGTTTTTAGGATAAATGAGAAGCTTCTATCTTCGTATATCGAAATTTCAACTGGTATAACAAGTCCTGCTTTGTCTGCTGTTCTAGCATTATATTCTTTACAAAACATAACAATATTAGCTCCATATTGACCTAATGCTGGTCCTACTGGAGGAGCTGGAGTTGCTTTCCCAGCATTTAATGCTAATTTTACAAGTCCTATAAGTTTTTTAGCCATAAAACATTTATATTTCTCCTGCTATGATTATATATAATTTAATTATATTTTATTGGTTTAACCAATATCATGTATTATAATTTTTTCATTGTTATATCATAAAATATGACAATCTATAATATAACGGTATTTATAATTATATTGAAATATTATATGATTAATTTTATATTTTTCCAATAGTTATAAGCTATTAGTAAGTATATTTAATATTTTATATAAACTTTAATTTTGTATTTTTTTATAGTATTCACACGCCTTGAAGGACTTGAACCCTCGACATTAGGTTTTGGAAACCTACGTTCTGCCAACTGAACTAAAGGCGTATTAAGTTAGCAATATATATTAAAATATCTTAAAATTAAATACAATAAATTTGAATTATGATTCTAATATTTTATGTTATATCCTACATCTATACAGACCTGCTTGTCAAATCTAGAATATAAGAAATATGCTCGCCATATAGTTTTAGACAATATTGGCATTAGTGGGCAAAAAAGGTTGAAAACAGCAAAAATTTTATTTATTGGTGCTGGTGGGCTAGCTGCGTCTAGTATGATTTATTTAGCATCGTCTGGAATTGGTTGCTTAGGTATTATCGATTATGATCAAGTTTCTTATTCTAATTTACATAGACAAATTTTATACAATGATAAAGATGTTAATAAATTAAAAGTTACTGTAGTCTTTGATAAGATTAAAGAAATTAATGCAGATTGTTTTATTTCTATATATCCATATATGTTAAATGAAAATAATTCTGAAGATATTATTAAAAATTATGATATAGTTATAGATACAAGTGATAATTTTAAGACAAGATATATAATTAGTCAAGCATGTTATCTGCAACATAAAGTTCATATTTATGCAGCTGTACAAGGTTTCGAAGGACAAGTAAGTGTATTTAATTATAAAAGTGGAATTTTATACTCTGATCTGTATCCTGAAAATTTACAGTTACAAAACCGCAATTGTAACAATTTAGGTATTTTAGGAATATTAACTGGAATTGTAGGAATTTTACAAGCAACAGAAGCAATAAAAATTATTTTAGGTTTAGGTAAAATTTTAAATGGATATTTGTTAATATATAATGCTTTAAATTCTTCTTTTAAAAAAATTAAAATTAAACCAAAACAAATAAAGTATATACCTAATAATTATTATATTAATGAATTAAAAGGATCAAATATAATTACTTCAAAAAATTTATTTAGTACAATGGATAAATGGAGTGTTATTTTATTAGATGTACGTCAACCAGAAGAATTTTATGATCAACACTTGTATAAGGCAATTAATATACCTCTAAAAAATATTAGCTCTAAAACAACCATAAGATTTATTCGTGATTATTTAGCTCATAGAAATATTATTATATATTGTTATGATAATTTGAGATCTATTATTGCATCAAAAATTTTATATAAAAATCAACTAAATCATTATCGTTTATATTATTAGTAATATAATTATGAAAAAGAAAACGACTGTTATTTTGAAAAAAAATTTTGTTAATTTAGGACAAATGGGTAATATTGTAAAAGTAAATTTAGGTTATGCTTTAAACTATTTAATTCCAAATAATATTGCTGAAATAGCTACTATTGGTAAGTTAAGACATTATGAAATGTTTTTAGATATAAAAAATAAAAAACTAAATGAGATCGACAATAAGATGAAAGTGATTCAACAAAAATTAAATCAAATCACTAAAATTAGTCTTAAAAAAAAATCAGGTAGTAATAGTCAAATTTTTGGTAGTGTCAGTGATAAAGACATAATTTTAAGTATTTTATATTGTACACAAGAAAAGTTAGATAAAAAAAATATTTATTTACCTAGTATTAAAAAATTAGGTATTTATAATATAAATATTATTCTCTCAAGCGATATAAAAGTGCAGTTAAAATTACAAATTTTGCCTATGTATATTTAATATTTAGTGATTATTAATCTAAAATCATAATATATAAAAAATACAGCTTTATACAATTACATATGTAGGGATTTATTTTAACTGGGGTGGAAGGATTCGAACCTGCGAATGGCGGAGTCAAAGTCCGCTGCCTTACCGCTTGGCTACACCCCATTTAATATAATTGTATCAAATGTTTACTATCTCTTGTCAACTATAATTCTGATTTAATTGATAATTGATTTATTTCATTTAATAAATTCTCATAAGGTATTGTATATTGTTTATGTTGATTCAATATTTTAATTGTAATAGAATTATTAATAATTTCATTATCTCCTATAATAATACATAATTTAGCTCCTGATTTGACGGCTTTTTTTATTTGTTTTTGAAAACTAGTATTAGATAAGTCTAGTTCAAAAGGAATTTTTTCATTTTCTAAATTTTTTATTATTTTCCAAATTTTTTTTTGTGCTTCTATACCTTGTGTAATTATATATATGCGGCTATTGTTATTTGGTATTTGCAATTGATTTTGAACTATATGTAATAGTCTCTCTAATCCGATTGCCCAACCAACAGCAGGTGTCTCTGGACCTCCTAGTTGTTTTATTAGTGTATCATAACGGCCACCTCCACATATTGTATTTTGTGTACCTAGTAATTTAGTTTTAATTTCAAAAGCTGTGTAGTTATAGTAATCTAGTCCTCTAACTAATTTATAATTAATATTATATTGTATTTGTAAGCTGTCTAAATATGAGCAAACTGAATTAAAATGTTCTATAGATTGTTTTGTTAAATATTTATTTAATGAAGGTGCATAATATAAAATTTCTTGAGTTTTTATATTTTTACTATCTAAAATTCTTAGCGGATTAATATGTAAGCGTTTTTGAGAGTCGTTATCTAAATCTTTTGTATAAGGTTTTAAGTAATCAATTAAATCTGTTTGATACTTTTTTCTTTCTTCTAAGTTACCAATAGAATTAATTTCTAAAATATAGTTATTTAATTTCATTTGATTTAATAGTTTATGAGCTAGATGGATTACTTCTGCATCAGCCATAGGATTTAAACTTCCAATACATTCTATACCTAATTGGTGAAATTGTCTTTGTCTTCCACTTTGTGGCCTTTCATAACGAAACATTGGTCCACAATACCATAATCTTTGTATTTTTCTTTGATACAGTTTATTATTTATAAATGCTCTTGCAATACTTGCAGTACCTTCAGGTCTAAGTGTAATATTTCTTCCACTTTGATCTTTAAAAGTATACATTTCTTTATTGATAATATCTGTTGTTTCTCCTATACTGCGTTCAAATAATTGTGTAGATTCTAAAATAGGGGTTCTTATTTCTGTATAATTATGTAAAGATAGTATTTGTATAGCTTGATCATATATATATTGCCAATAAATAGTTTCATCAGGCAGTATATCTTTAGTTCCTCTTAACGGTTGCATAAAATATTAATCCAATATGTATTTATTAAGTTTAGTAACATATAGTATAATTTGTAAATGTATCGGGCAAGGAGGGATTCGAACCCCCGACACCGTGGTTCGTAGCCACGTGCTCTAATCCACTGAGCTACAAGCCCTTCTTTAGTTTTAGTATATCAGGTTTCTTATAAAAAACTTGTATTTTGTATTATTTAGCTGTAAAATTTTCATGTATTTATTTAATAGATTTATATAAATCTATATTATTATTTTGTATGCTTTGTTATTTTTTAATAAGGATTATGTCGTGACTAAAACTATTTTATATCAAGAAAATGCTCGTAAAGCTTTAGAAAAAGGTATGGATATTTTGGTAGAAGCTGTTGCTATAACTTTAGGTCCTAAAGGAAGAAATGTTGTGCTAGAAAGAAAATTTGGTGCACCTCAAATTATTAATGATGGTGTTACTATTGCTAAAGAGATAGAATTAAAAGATTTAATAGAAAATACAGGAGTTGCATTAATTAGACAAGCAGCATCAAAAACCAATGATGTAGCGGGTGATGGTACAACAACTGCTACAGTTTTAGCTCATGCTATAGTTAAACAAGGCTTAAAAAATGTTGCAGCTGGTGCTAATCCGATGATTTTAAAAAAAGGAATAGAAAAAGCTGTAAAATTAATGGTTACTAAAATAGCTGAATATTCTAAGCCAATTAGTAATATGAAAGATATTGCCCATATAGGATGTATATCTTCTGGTAATGATATGGAAGTTGGCATTATGATAGCAAATGCTATTCAACAAGTTGGTAAAGAAGGTATCATTTCTTTAGAAGAAGGACAATCAACGACTACTGAATTAGAAATTAAAGAAGGTATGAAGTTCGATAAAGGTTTTATTTCTCCTTATTTCGTTACAGATACATCTAGAATGGAAGTAATACAAGATAATGCATATCTGTTGATAACAGATAAAAAAATTACTCTTCTTCAGCAAGAGTTGCTTCCAATTTTAGAAAAGGTAACTAAGACTGCTCGACCATTACTTATAATAGCAGAAGATATAGAAAAAGAGGCTTTAGCAACTATTATTGTAAATAAGTTAAGAGGTATTATTAATGTTGTTGCAGTTAGGGCTCCGGGCTTTGGAGATAGAAGAAAACAGCTCTTAGAAGATATAGCTATTTTAACAGGTGGACAAGTGATTACTGAAGATATAGGTTTGAATTTAGATACTGTGACTTTAGACCAATTAGGTTCTGCGAGAAGAATACAAATAACAAAGGATTCTACAACAATTGTAGCTAATGGAAATCAAAATATTATTAAAGAGCGTTGTGATCAAATTCGTAGACAGTTAGAAGTTAGTAGTAATAGTTATGAAAAAGAGAAGTTGCAAGAAAGATTAGCTAAGTTATCGGGAGGTGTTGCTGTAATTAAGGTAGGTGCTGCAACTGAAACAGAAATGAAGGACAAAAAGCTTCGTTTAGAAGATGCTATTAATGCTACTAGAGCAGCTATTGAAGAGGGAATAGTTCCTGGAGGAGGGGCAACATTTGTACATTTAGCAACAGGTTTAAAAGATTGGGCTATCAATAATTTAGTAGGTGAAGAATTAGTAGGTGCTTTAATTGTAGTTAAAGCATTAATGTACCCACTGAGAAGAATAGTTGAAAATGCAGGCAGTAATGGCGCGATAATTGTAGAAAAGGTTAAGCAAAGTGATTTTTCTATAGGTTATAATGCTGATATTGGTCAATTAGCTGATATGTATGAACAAGGAATAATAGATCCAGCTAAAGTTACACGTTCTGCCTTGCAAAATGCTGCTTCAATAGCTTCTATGATTTTAACAACAGAATGTTTAGTAGCAGAAAAATCAGAGAATTGATATTTATTCATAGAAAAATATAATTTATTTAATATTTTTATTTTTACATATTTGTTGATAACTTCAAATATTTGATAAAAAAATAAATACCATCTTGATATATGATTTTTCGTATTATATATAAGTTAAGTATAGCTACTTCATTAATATATTGATCATTACAGCATAGTTTACTTCTAGTATTATAATAATTTTGTGTTTTATAATATATATATTTAAATCTTTTTAAATATTGTCTCATGATTGGTGATTTATTTTTATTATATATATCTATAAATATATTATGTATATTTTTTCTGATTGTATGATGATTTACTAATTTGTATATTCTATAAATAAGTATTATACTTGTTTCAAAATTATATAATTTATTAATATATGGATGTCTCAAGAGATTTCCGCAACGTATGTAAAATAAGTCTTCTAAGCTTACATTATTTTCTATTTTATAGTCTACATTTATATAATATAGATCTAAATTATATATGTTTATAGCTTCAAGACTAATTAGGAGAAAATCTATTTTTTTTTTATATTTAATTTAATATTCATATTATAAAATTTATATTTTATAGTATATTAGGTTTTTTATATTTTTTATAAGATGATAAGTAATAATAATAATTAATATACTTATCATCTTATTTAATTTATTTAATTACTACCTACAAAGTTGAATTTTGGAAATTTTTCTTGAGCTTGTGAAAAAGATTCATTTTTGGCTTTTTCTTGCCAAAAATTAATAATTTCGGTTGCTTGATTTAATAATTCTACTTTTTCATCTTCTGTAATCCATGGTTTTGATTCTAATTCTGTTTTTAATTGCTCCCATGCATCATTACGTGGCCAAAAAAAATAAGATGTCAAGGGACTTGTACTTTTTCCTACAATGTAATCAACTGCAATAGCTATATTATTTTCTAACCATAATATTTTAAAAGTGAATTTAGACAAGTTAGTTTCCTTAAATATATATTAGTAATTTAATGATTTGATTTTCTGTACTATATTTTGAACTTTTTTAGTTAATTGGGCCCCATTGTTTATTCTTTGTTGAACTTTGTCTAAATTGACTTTTATTTGATTAGTTATTGGGTGATAAAATCCAACCTCTTCAATTGCTCGTCCATCTCTAGGTTTTTTACTATCAATTACTATAATACGATAACTAGGATATTTTTTTCTTCCAAATCTTTTAAGTCTGATTTTTAACATAATGGAGATGACATGAATATAATATTAGGTAATTACTATTTATATATTAAATAATTTTTTATTTAATTAATCAACTGATTTTTTATTTTCGATTGATTATGTTATAGATTCGATTTGTATATTGTTAAATATCACAGTCAGGCATTGAAGAAAAATAATTCCTAACATAGGAGACATATCCATTCCAAATATCATAGGAATTGTTCCTCTAAATAATTTTAAATATGGGTCTGTAAGTCTGTTTAGTGAACAAAAAGGTTCGTTATACCAGTTTACTGTTGGAAACCAAGCTAAAGATAACTTAAGTAAAATAGATATTAAGTATATCTCAGAAAAATTGGCTATAGACGTGAAAACTAAATTAAAAGAATTTATTATAATATTCATTTTTTATAAAAGTTAGTATTAAAATTATATCAATATTAATTTGGTATAATTTTAACTTTGAATAATCTTAGTTGTATATATATTTAATTTAGGATACTTTTTTGCTATTTCTTTTAGCATTTTATGATTACATGTAATACAGATAATCTTGATAGTATCTAAGTTAAGTTTACTATTTTTAGATAAAGAGTTTAATAGTTGAATAATAGTATAATTATTTAAAAATTTTTCAAAAATTATAATTTTATATTTTAGCACTTCATAGCTATCTATATTATTAAGAATATATTCATTATGAGTATTATTGCTACTAAAGTCTATATGTCTGAGAAGGGTTTTAGGTAATATTTTTTGAGCTTCTACAATAAAATTATGATACTCTATCAGATTAGTTATAATTAGATACTTTTCATGTCTATTGATATAATTGCCTTCTTTTAAGAAAGAAACTTTTTTAATATAAAAGTTATATGTTTTTATCCATGTTCTTAAAGTTTCGTATAAAATCAAAATTCCCAATGTTTTTTCATTTTCATTATATATTTTGTTTTTGTATGATTTATGATATATGATTTCATTGGCTAATTGTTGTATTATTGGATGAATAATTATATGTATATTTAATTGCATTTATATTTTAATGAACAGATATATAAATAATTTTATAGTATATAATCATTTATATCAAAAGAGGATAATTACATGAAAATTTATTATCAGCGTAATAGATGGATTTGGGGTTTTTCAACAGGTGCTGAAAGTTGGAATGGAAGATTAGCTATGCTAGCTTTTGTTATTATCTTTTTTATAGAAATTTTTTTCATACCTATTATAGAATTATTAGGTTTATAATATTAAATTTTTCCGTTTTTTTAATTATTCAATAAAAAACTATTCTTAATTATTTTTAATTAAGAATAGTTTTTTATTGAATAATTTTTACTATAAACTATAATTAGTCTAAAGGTCTCATAGATAGTACAGCTTCATTTTCACGGTTAATACCTTTTTCGAAACCCGCAGCAGCAGCTCTTGCTCTTCCTGCATGCCATAAGTGACCAATAAATAAAAAGAAGCCTAAGAAGAAATGAGATGTTGTTAACCAGCTTCTAGGTGATACATAGTTAACTGAATTTATTTCTGTTGCAACACCTCCTACAGAATTTAGTGATCCTAAAGGTGCATGTGTCATATATTCTGCTGCTCTTCTTTCTTGCCATGCTTGTATATCATTTTTTACTTTGTTTAAATCAAGTCCATTAGGTCCTCTTAATGGTTCAACCCAAGGTGCTCTCAAATCCCAAAAACGCATTGTTTCTCCACCGAAGATAATTTCTCCACTCGGTGATCTCATAAGATATTTCCCTAATCCTGTAGGTCCTTGTGCAGATGCTACGTTTGCACCCAGCCTTTGGTCTCTCACCAGGAAAGTAAATGCTTGAGCTTGAGATGCTTCTGGTCCTGTTGGTCCATAAAATTCGCTTGGGTATGCTGTATTATTATACCAAACATAGTTTGATGCAGTTAATCCCATAATAGATAAAGCACCTAAGCTATATGATAAATATGCTTCACCAGACCATACAAAGGCTCTTCTTGCCCATGCAAATGGTTTTGTAAGTATATGCCATATACCCCCTGCAATGCAAATTACGCCGATCCAAACATGACCTCCAATAAGATCTTCCATATTATTGACACTTACAATCCATCCATCTCCTCCAAATGGTGATTTTAGCACATATCCGAATATAATAGCTGGATTTAAAGTAGGATTGCTAATTAATCTAACATCTCCTCCACCAGGTGCCCATGTGTCATATACACCTCCAAAGAATAAAGCTTTGATGACAAGTAAAAATGAGCCTATTCCTAGAAGTACAAGATGTATACCTAAGATAGTTGTCATTTTATTCTTATCACGCCAATCATATCCGAAAAAAGGAAAGGATTCTTCTAACGTGTCTGGGCCTATTAGAGAATGATATAATCCACCAAATCCTAATACAGCAGATGATATAAGGTGTACAACTCCTACTATGAAGTACGGATATATATTTGTTATTTCTCCTCCGGGACCAACGCCCCATCCTAATGTTGCTAGATGAGGTATTAATATAAATCCCTGCTCATATAAAGGTTTTTCTGGTACAAAATGTGCTACTTCAAATAGAGTCATTGCACCCGTCCAAAATACCATTATACCTGCATGTGCTACATGAGCACCCAGTAGTTTGCCTGATACGTTAATTAATCTGGCATTACCCGACCACCAAGCAAAACCTGTAGATTCTAAGTCTCTACCGCTTACAATATTTTGATTAAAGGGCGTTTCCACGTGGTAAAACCTCCTCAGGGAATATAAAGTTTTCGTGAGGTTGATCTTGAGCTGCCATCCATGCACGAATACCTTCGTTTAGTAGTATGTTTTTAGTATAAAATGTTTCAAATTCTGGATCTTCAGCTGCTCTTAATTCTTGTGACACAAAATCATATGCTCTTAAATTTAATGCTAAACCTACAATTCCAAATGCACTTGTCCACATTCCAGTAACAGGTACAAATAGCATAAAAAAATGTAACCAGCGTTTATTAGAGAAAGCAACACCAAAAATTTGTGACCAAAAACGGTTAGCTGTTACCATAGAGTATGTTTCTTCTGATTGAGTAGGTGTAAATGCACGGAATGTATCTGCTGCATCACCATCTTCAAATAAAGTGTTTTGAACAGTAGCTCCATGGATGGCACATAACAATGCACCACCTAATATGCCTGCTACACCCATCATATGAAATGGATTTAGTGTCCAATTATGAAAACCTTGTAAAAATAGTAAGAATCGGAAAATAGCAGCAACACCAAAACTAGGTGCAAAAAACCAACTAGCTTGTCCTAATGGATACATTAAGAATACTGATACAAAAACAGCAATTGGCCCAGAAAATGCAATAGCATTATATGGTCTAATGCCAACAAGTCTAGCAATCTCAAATTGTCTTAAACAAAATCCTATTAGGCCAAATGATCCATGTAAAGCAATAAATGCCCAAAGGCCACCTATTTGGCACCATCTAGTAAAATCTCCTTGAGCTTCTGGCCCCCATAAAAGAAGTAAAGAATGTCCCATACTATTCGCTGGTGTTGATACAGCAGCAGTTAAAAAGTTACAACCTTCTAAATATGAGCTTGCTAATCCATGTGTATACCAAGATGTAACAAAAGTTGTTCCTGTCAACCATCCTCCTAATGATAAATAAGCACACGGGAAAAGAAGCAATCCAGACCAACCCACAAATACAAATCGGTCTCTTTTTACCCAGTCATCAATTAAATCGAATCTACCTCTGTTTTTCTCTTGTCCAATTGCTATGGTCATAAAATTACTCTCCAGAGTAAACTAATTAAGTAAATAAATTATAAGCTAGTTAGTCTAATATATATTACACTTTAATGCTCATATTATTATGTAAAGTTACTTTACTTTTCTTTACGCTTATATAATATTATAAGTGTATTCAAGTTTAAAGTTAATTAGTAAATTAAAACGATTTAATTAGTTCTGTAAGTTCATACTATACTTTTATTATATAATATAATCTATTTTAAATTAAAACCTTCTAGTAATATAACAATTGTCACTATATTATTTGATTTAGAAATATATGATTGTTCAACTTAAATATTTTTTAATACTTAATCAGCATAATTTTAATTATATTTAATATATAAAAATATATAAAATTAAATACTTACTCTAAGATGAATCTAATACTTAATTGAAATTGTAGAAATAGTATTACTAAATATCATCAATTATAATAATATTTAAATCAATATGATATTATAAAAATATGTTTGTTTAGATTTATTGAAAATTTATTGAAATATATTTTTTAATTTTATTCGAAGTTTTCCATAATTCGTTGAAAAAGATAGCCAGTGCCTCTAGCCGTTAGTATTAAATCTGGATTGCTAGGGTCATCTTCTAATTTGGCTCTAAGTCTAGATATATGTACATCTACTACGCGAGTATCAACGTGTCTTTCTGGTGTATATCCCCAAACTTCTTGCAGTATAGAAGATCTTGAAAAAGGTTCTCCAGCTTTACTTACTAATAACTCTAATAAGCTAAATTCCATACCTGTTAGTCTAACTCGTTCATTTTTTTTATATACTTGTCTTTTGTTAGTGTCAATTTTTAAAAATCCGATATTTAAAATCCCAGAACTTGGAATTCCTGAGTTTATAGTTATTTTATCAACTCTCCTTAGAACAGATCTGATACGTGCTTCTAATTCTTTCGGTGAAAAAGGTTTTATTACATAATCATCGGCACCTAATTCTAGTCCAGTAATTCTATCTGATACGTCTCCTAAAGCTGTTAACATAATTATAGGAACATCTGATTCTTTTCGAATCTCTTGACACACGCCATAACCATCTAGTTTAGGCATCATAACATCTAATACGACCAAATTAGGATATTCTTTTCTAAATATATATAATGCTTCTTCGCCATCTGCAGCACTTACTACATCATAACCTATAATTGATAATCGAGTTTCTAAAATTCTTCTTATACTAGTTTCATCATCTACTATTAATATTTTTTCTTTAATATTGTGCAATTTGTATTTCTCCTTTTACTGAAAAATTTATATAATATTTTTTAAGTATTTTAAAATTTTAATTTTAATATCTCTTATATAGTAAATAGATTAACATAATAAAGTTTTAATTATTAGAGATATAGAGATAAGTTAATAAGAAATATATTCTATTTGAATATTTTTACAAGTCATTAATTAATATAATCAAAAATTGCTATTATAGTGTAATTTTAATTTATTAAATTATTAAAATTTTTCAAATAATTAAAGTTCAATACTTTAGATATTTTTTAAAAACTTTTGCTTATTCATATTAAATTTCATTAATAACATTTAATATATTTATTAGTGTAATAATTTGTTAATTGATATATTGTATAATTTATTATACGTATAATATAATAATTAAATATGGTTATTTGGAACTTATAATAATTAAAGAATTTAAGAAGCTTATTATTCAAATTTAGAACTTCACTATGAATTTTTATTATATACTCTAAATTATTGATGAAGAATACTGAAGTTTTTTGTAAATTTTTATTCATTTAAATTATAATTTAATTTGTTAATATGATTCAAATTATTTCAATTTTTAGGTGAATTCAACCTGATTAACTAGAAGTTCTAACTTAAGTTTTAAAACATTTATAGAATGTCTGATGCCTTATATTTCTTTCAATAAATATTTCATATAAAAAAGGAGATTGTGGATAGGATTATTAGGATTGTTTACTCTTAATAAATCTTATTTGGTCTTATCATACTTTCTTTAAAAAACTGAGCTATTTATTTAGTCAAGAACCATAGTAATTTGATTTTTACTTAACAATTATTGTTTATCTTTATATCTATACATCTATTATATTTTTTTTAATTTCATATGTATAATTTTCAAACGTATAAAAATATAATTTATCCCAAAAAAGTTTATATATAATATGTAATATATAATTACACTTCCAAATCAAAAGCTATTCTAAATAAACTGTTTATTAAATTTAATTCTCATTAATTCTAAATTAAGTAAATATTAAAAATTTTATATTGTATATATTTTATTTTAACCTTTTTATAAATATCTTTTTCTCTTTTATCTACAAAAAAATAAAATAATATAAGATGCACCTTAGTGGGTTTACAATTGGTTTTTTGAAAACTCGTGTAAAATAAAAATAGTCGTAAATTAAATGCAATTTTAATTTGTATTTAATTGGAGTGTTGAATTTTAATCTAATAGAGAAAAAATGAGAAAATATTAACTGAAATCTTTTAATTCGAATAGCAGATAAACATTTAAAAGAAAAGTTATCAAGTGGCTAGAATTGAAAATTTATTAGTTTTAAATAATTATTTTATTCAAGTATCTTATAACACAATTCATCTATATCTAAAGATTTGATGCTAATATTTATAGTTAAACTTATTGATATAACTCATATAATATAATGAAGATAAATAGAAGCGATATTATAGATTAGTATTATTACTATTTATTCAAATATAAAAATATTATTTATCTTTATCCTATAATACTATATTAATTATATTACGGCTGACAGTATTTCAATTTAATAAAATTTGAATATCAAAATTATCATAGTATAGATAATTTTTTGTTTGATTTGTATTTAAATAATATTAAATAAAGACATAAAGAATCTAATAGGCTATATTTTTCAATATTAAAATATAGCATAAATTATTTATTAATATGAAAAATTCAAAACATAGGTTTGCTTCAGAGATAAGTGTATACTACTATCTAATAGTAGATACAAATTAATTAGTTTATATTTTGTCTATGATATTTTAATATACGGGGGTTGACAATATTATATTAAAAGCATTATGATAGTTGTCAATTAAGTTAATTCAACTACACTGAAAAGTAGTAAGTTGACATAGTTATAGTTATTATTTAATCATTTTTTAACATATTCTGGATAATACGGA